TATTCGAACTTTTCAGTACTTCAGATTGTTCTTTCTCTCTTTTCCGGACTACTGGGAGTGACCCGGACTACTGAGTGTGAATCGCCATCTTATTTTTTGGCGATTTTGCATCAATCAAAAGAAAATAAACAAAGACATGGAGCGTCAGCTACTCCTCACGTTCAAAGCTAACGCCCTTAAAGAAAAAGGATCTCCCCAAGTAGGATTTGAACCTACGACCAGTCAGTTAACAGCCGACCGCTCTACCACTGAGCTACTGAGGAACAATGGAGAATAAAATTTCATATACGTTCAAGACTTTTGTTCTTTGAACCGGCCTATGACTAGTGCATGAACCATTGAGAAACTTAATGCAATGGGTTCTTCGAGACTCTTAGAATTTTGCATACACCCCACCTTAACTATATTCTATAGTTATATTATAGGGATAAAAGGTCATTTTAGCAATCCCCTTCTCTTCCCCGGGAAGCCTCCAGACAAGGGCCGGAAAGCCACCAGACAAGGGGAGGGGTGGTATACCACCACCATGATCTTCTTCACTGCCCCCCCCCTGAGATACATATTGATCAATCGATACGGTGCTGCAAATCTGTCAGTTCCCTAAGTATGCTCCCTGTTGCCTAAGGGCAACAAGGAGCTCTCTACCCCTGCTTGCCTACTGCTTGTGCTAAAAGCTAGCAGGTAATGGTTAGATAGTCTCAATTAACCTCCTTTACCTGTCTTTCCGAACTCTTCATTGAGTGAAACAAAGCGGGCATCGTAACACTTCGAACTGCTATTTGATAATCAAATTCATTTCTTCTCAAACAGGAGAAGGTTCTTGGTCCTTTCATCTCTCTACCTGCTCCATGCCGTACAGCCTCCGGATCATGGGCTGGTTGATAGGATACGTGGGATCTTATCCGATCTGCCCGGTAATTTTGGTAGATGAAGTAGTATAAAATGGCAAAGTGAGGGGAATTAATCTCATATCAGCGGTCGTATCTTCAACCGAAAGACAACCCCTATTTTTTTTTTTCTTTCCTTTTTCAAAGATTTCAATTAATAGTAATCCTTTTTGTAATATTTCTCTCTCTATATCAGTTCCATATAAATGAACTGATGAAATCAATGAATCATCTTAATTCACAAATATCTGTATCTTTACAATATAAATTCTCTTAAAGAATTGATCGTCCCAGGGAATTATACACAAAGGATGGGACTTTGTTATGAACACAAAATGATCTGATCTGATAATGGATCAGTAAAAATCTTTATATCCTTTCTTTTATTAGTTAATATGGATGGAACGGAAATCTTCATTGTTAGAATGGAAAATAATAGATTAATGTAGATATTAATACACAGAATAAAGACCCAAATATATAGGAAGATATACGTCCCCCCCCTAAATATCTCATTCCTTCGCCTACAAAGAGACCTAAAATACCTACTCCGTTTGGTATTCCATCAATTGCCCATTGATCAAATGATTTACTTGGTTCAGCTAATCCTCGTATACCTCTAGTCAAGATTATGTCATAATATATGTCTATATAAGCTCGATGGTATGACCAATTATATATGACATTGATCGATTGATCCCAGATACTCTTCATCTGAGGATGTGTTCTATTCTGTACATCCTGTGGTAAGAAAGGAATAGGTCTATATAGAACATAGGCCATCAATATACCGGGAAATGCTATACCAACTGAGGGGATTGCATCTGTGAAAGATTCGGACCAATTCTCCGGATGGTTCTTATAGAAATGGTTCATCGATGGAGTCAACCATTGAGTTAATATATCATAACTCATTTCTCCTCGAAAAAAAGGAACTCCTATCAATCCAACGAACAGAGTAAATATTCCTAATACAACTAACGGGAATAGCATTGTATTGTCCGATTCTTTTGGGTATGCAAAATATCCTTTATTGAAGAAAGGATAAGGGGCAACCAAATTCCCCTTCTTTTTAGAGAATTGTCCCATCTTATCTGAAATTTTCAATGTTTCTTTGGAGAAGCAGTTCTTCGTTCCTGTAAATTGAGACGATATAGAATCCATTCTAGTTCTACTGAATGCGCTGGATTCCCCCACTCCCCACATAGAAGTGGAATAGAACATAATATGGTCGTTATATGAATTAACTAAATTTATACGGAAGTCCCCTTCAAAAGTAAGCAAATACATACGAAACATATAAAAGGCAGTTAATACTGCTGTGAACCAAGTTATTTCCCCGAGAATGGGGGAATATAACTTACTATCACTAAGAATTTGGTCCTTGGACCAAAAACAAGCAAAAGGTGGAATACCAGAAAGAGAAAGTGTCCCTAAAAGAAAAGTTATTCCTGTAATTGGCATGTATTTCCTCAAACCACCCATAAGAGCCATATTCTGACTTTTATCGGGGCAATATCCAACAATGGGTTCCATGGAATGAATCACTGATCCAGATCCTAGGAACAATAATGCCTTAGAATAAGCATGTGTAATCAAATGGAACAGAGCAGCTCGATAAGAATCGATACCTAGAGCTAACATCATATAACCTAATTGAGACATAGTGGAATATGCCAAGCCTCTTTTAAGATCTTTTTGAGCGAGAGCCATAGTAGCTCCCAATAGAGCTGTTATTCCCCCTGTCCAACAGATGAGATTCATTATTAGAGGTATAGCTCTGAAAAGAGGAAACAATCGAGCTACAAGAAAAATTCCTGCTGCTACCATAGTGGCGGCATGTATAAGAGCTGAAATAGGAGTAGGTCCTTCCATAGCATCAGGTAACCATACATGAAGTGGGAACTGTGCAGATTTGGCTACTGGGCCTAAAAATAAGAGAAAAGCACACGAAGTAACAAAGAATGAACTAACCCCATCATTGGTAATCAATTCGTTCAATTTTTCGGACAAATATTGAAATTCGAAACTACCTGTTACCCAATAAAAACCTAGTATTCCTAATAAGAGTCCGAAATCCCCTGCGCGGTTAGTTATAAACGCTTTTTGACAAGCATTAGCCGCACTGGGTCGCGTAAACCAGAAACCTATCAATAAATAAGAACACATTCCTACTAATTCCCAAAAAAGATAGATTTGTACTAGATTTGGACTAATCACTAGTCCCAGCATAGAAGCATTGAAAAAATTAAGATAAGCAAAAAATCTCACATATGCTTCATCATGAGACATATAATTATCACTGTAGATCATAACCATGGTTCCAACAGTAGTAATTAATACTAACATAATGGAAGTAAGTGGATCAATCAAATAGCCCAACTCCAAGGAAAAATTATTATCGATGATCCAGGACCAGAAATATCGATGGATGGGACCGCCGGTAATCTGTTGTAAGAACAGATTGAAAGAAAGAAACATAGCTGTGCTTAGCAGAAAAATGCTAATAAGAGCCCATGTACGACGAAGACTCTTAGTTGCTCCTGAGAAAAGTAAAGATCCTAATCCTATTGTCACAGAAGCTGAAAGCGGAAGGAAAGGCACGATCCAAGCATATTTATATAGAAATTCCATAGGAAGATCAAATCATTATTAGAAATTTTTCTATTCCCCATTATTGGTTTCCAATCCACTAGATCCTAAAGAGAATCAAATAAATAGAAGAGGAAGAGGCTATCGAACCAAGAGGAACAATAGAATATGGATCCCATCCATTTCATATTCCTTTTACTTTTCTTTTAACCTTTTTTCTGCAAATACCAGATTTGCACCGATCAATACTAATCAAATATTTCTCAGATGAACAACAAAGAACTCTAGTTCCTAGTTTTCAGTCTGGGTATTCAGATATAGAGAGAGAGAGAGTTGTGTACAAGTACACCTACCTTTTTTTTTATGAATGATTTCTTATCATCTAGTTTTAGGAACTAAAGCACTAGAGATATTTTAGTTTCTTTGAAACTTCTTATACTGCAAATGAATAGTAGTATTTCTAATGAAGCTTAACAAAAAACCAATTCGGGAGACTACTTTTATTATTCTATATCCCAGGATATTATTTGATGTAATTTGTTCAAATTACATATTTGCTTTCCATCCAAAACTCAATAATGAGTACATACGCAAGAATTGAAACCAAAAGTTAACAACTCTGAATTGGTTCGATTTTTTGATTTCCGCCACTCCACATCATAATTAGGATCATGATGATGGGCAGATTGAGAAAAAAAAACGAATCAATTAAGTGTTATTGATTTGTGTCATAGATCTATTACTAATCCGGGACATCCCCGCTTGAAAAATGCAAAAGTTAGGGGGATAATCTGATAGCTAAATACCTAAAACTCTTTCAAAAATCAAATGATCATTTATGAGATGCGTTCTGGAAGAACGACACGGCGCAAATACAAATCCAATTTTGGATTTGGTTTGTAGATTTCATCCATTTTTACAAATGGATGGGAACAAATTCTGCAAAAGAATTTGAATATTACATATTCAAAATTGAAATAATTAAACTGGGGAGTTGGAACTTTATTAAAGTTCCCTTCCTTCAGAAAGAACTATATTATATTAAATACATAGATGTCCTTCACATCGAACTAGATAGATGAATTCAAACCATTATTCATTATGGCAGTTCCAAAGAAGCGTACTTCTAAATCCAGAAAAAAAATTCGTAGAAATATTTGGAAGGGAAAAGCATATCGGGCTGCAGTAAAAGCTTTTTCTTTAGCCGAGTCTATCTCGACCGGTCATTCAAAAAGTTTTTATTGCACGGCAAAGGATGAGCCCTCTGGATCACCCAAATAAAATAGAAATCCATCAATGAATTGGATGATTCGTAACACTAGCAAATATACTACACCCCCCTAGGACCCTGGAGAACAGCGATGGGAAAGTCTCTTTTAGGTAGGGATACTTGGAAGGGTAGTCGGATGAAAGGGACACGGTCATAAATTAGTTCCACTACAGCCGTTCTCTCCGACCAATTTTGAACATGGGAGATTTCTCAACCATTCCTCCATCTACTTTCCCTTTCCCACTGGAAAAAGATTAGAGTGCATCATTCTTCCTGTTGCATTTCTGGTAGCTCTACCTTATGAAAATTTCATTCTATTTATTCCGAAAATAAACTCGATCGAAACGTATTCTTATGAATAACTACATAACCTACGGAATCATCAGATATTTCATCACAGAATCGCTCGTTTCTTTTGGACAACTCTGATAGTTGCATGAAGCGTTGCTCTGGTTATGATAAACCATTCGTAATTTATAGTCCCAGATCTCCCGATTAATCCTTTTTTCTTCTTCCTCAAAATTCATTTCGCTCTTGATCTTGATTAGGTATGAAATGATCCATTCTTCCCTTTATGGTCGGATAACAAGGAGTGCTCAATTGTTTAAGATGACTCACAGCTATATTCTTTATAGCTCTACCGTGATGCGTAATGCCAAGACCATTTCAATTGAACTTTTTTGGCAGACATAGGGACATAATTCATAAGCAATGAATAATTAAACCCCTTTAACATCTCAGTACCCAAAAAAAATGGGATTACTTAACCTGTGATATTTATTAACCTGTGATATTTCTTGCGATCATATCAAGAGGATTATTTGAATGTCTACCTCTCTATTTGCATCGCAATTTCTAAGGTCTAATTGCGCGGACAATCGATCGAAGAAGAATAAGAAAGATATCCGCAATTTCTCATAGTTTCTTCATTTTATTTAAAATGACCCGATATCTCTCTTTTTCAACCATTCCCGAAGAATGGTTATAATGGGAATAATAGAAAACCCTTTCCTTTCTCATTCTTTCATGTTGGAAATCTAGCTGCTCTGATTCCATGGAAATCATTTTTAGTTAGATATTGTTTAATCACGGAATTGAATGGGATTATTTCTCCTCCTTCGGAGCAGCGGGATTTGAACCCACGACCTCCATCACCCCAAGATGGCACGCTACCAAACTGCGCCATGCCCCGTTATAACGACTAACATCACATTGATTCGAATAAAAAAAAATAATAAATGGAAAAGAGCCAAGTCTTTGAATCTATTGACAAATTAGCATATCTATCCTTATAATATTGAATACCAACCCAACAAGCCGCCATGGTGAAATTGGTAGACACGCTGCTCTTAGGAAGCAGTGCTAGAGCATCTCGGTTCGAATCCGAGTGGCGGCATTCTGGTAATAAGATACCACGAATTCAACCCCTTCCCTATAGACATAGATTACTATCATTATTTGATCTCTGTCTATTGTTTTATGACAGATCAATCAATTTGATCTTTATCTCATCGATCCTATTAAAAATAAAATTAAGAAATGGGTTTATTATTATGTTAATCACATTAGAACATATATCAGCTCATGTCTCTTTTTCTCTGATTTTTGTTGTTACTCTCATTTATTGGGTAACCTTAGTTTATCCAATTGAAGGATTAACTAGTTCGGGAGGAAAGGGCATGATAGTTACTTTTGTTTGTATAACCGGATTATTAGTTACTCGTTCGCTTTATTCGGGACATTTACCGTTAAGTAATCTGTATGAGTCATTCATGTTCCTTTCATGGAGTTCATCCGTTATTCATATAGTTCTAGAAGTACGGAGCCAGGATTCCCGGTGGTTAGGTGCAATCACCGCGCCATGTGCCATGTTAACCCACGGTTTTGCTACTTTAGGTCTTCCGGATAAAATGCAGCAATCTGCAATGTTAGTACCTGCTTTACAATCTCATTGGTCAATGATGCATGTAAGTATGATATTGCTCAGTTATGCAACTCTTTTATGTGGATCCCTATCATCAATAGCTTTTTTGGTCATTACGTCTAGAATAAATAGAAAAATTGTTCTTAGCGCGGGCAATTCCTTTTTACAGTCCTTCCTTACCAATAAGAATTGGTATTTGTACGACCAAGAAAAAAATGATTTGCAAGACACTTTTTGTTTTTCATTCACAAATTCTCGTAAATGTCAATTGATGAGCCAATTAGATCAATGGAGTTATAGTGCCATTGGTCTAGGTTTTTCTCTTTTAACTATAGGTATTCTTTCTGGAGCAGTATGGGCCAATGAAGCATGGGGATCTTATTGGAGCTGGGATCCAAAAGAAACCTGGGCATTAATTACTTGGACCATATTTGCAATTTATCTACATACTAGAATCAATAGGGGTTGGCAAGGTGAGAAACCGGCAATTGTGGCTTCTCTAGGATTTTTTCTAGTTTGGATCTGTTATTTGGGGGTTGACCTTTTAGGAATAGGTTTACACAGCTATGGATGGTTGATTTAGCATAGAACCATAAATGGATGGAATGAATTCCCACAGGATAGATTCAATACAGTTATTTATTTATTTATTTTTTTATTGCTAAGTGAGATAAATAGTTAGTTCGTCCAAGTTATTTCAAGTAGTGATTCTAGAATCGTAGAATCACTACTTGAAATAACTTGAACTTTCTATTCTATAGAAATAGAAATTATTTCTATTTAATTATATTAATATCTCGTAAAGAAAAGAAGATATCTGGACCTACTAGATACCTGACAAATCATTTGGAAGAAAAATTTGACTATTCATAAAAAGATCGAGCTAAAATAGCTTCTACCTTATCATTGTATAAAAATAGAACTAGATCGGGGTAAAGACCAATACCTATTATTGGTATAAATAAACATATCAAAATAAAAATTTCGCGTGGTCCAGAATCCGTGAAATAAGGGTTCGGGACATCCAAAACCTTATATCCGTAGAACATTCGGCGTAACATAGATAACAAATAAATGGGAGTTAATATCATTCCAATTGACGCTATTACAGTAATAATAATTCGAAAGATTGAAGAATATTTATTACTGGTAATTATTCCTAAAAATATCATAGATTCTGCTACAAAACCACTCATTCCTGGCAATGCGAGAGAAGCCATTGAAAAGCTACTGAACATAGTGAATATTTTAGGTATTGGTATAGCGATTCCTCCCATTTCGTCAAGGAAAAGAGTACGTATCCTATCGTAACTTGTTCCTACCAAGAAAAAAAGTGCAGCACCAATTAATCCATGAGAGATCATTTGCAAAATGGCTCCCTTGAGACCTGTATCTGTCATAGAACCAATTCCTAGAATTACAAAACCCATATGAGATATTGATGAATAGGCTATCCTCCTTTTCAAATTACGTTGACCCATAGAAGTTAGAGCCGCATAGACAATTTGAACCGCTCCTATTACTACCAACCACGGCGAAAATAGAGAATGAGCATGAGGTAGCAATTCCATATTGATTCGGATCAATCCATATCCCCCCATTTTCAATAGAACTCCGGCCAAAAGCATACATGTACTATAATGCGCTTCTCCATGAGTATCCGGTAACCAGGTATGTAAAGGGAAGATTGGCAATTTGATGGCATAAGCGATAAAGAACCCTAAATAGAATACTATTTCGAGTGTTATTGGATAATATTTATTAGCCAATATTTCTAAATCGAATGTTGGTCCATCAGATCCATAGAGACCCATACTTAAAGCTCCCATTAAGATAAAAATAGAACCACCCGCAGTGTACAAAAGGAATTTTGTAGCCGAATATAAACGTCTTTTTCCCCCCCACATGGATAGAAGTAGGTAAACAGGAATTAGTTCCAACTCCCACATGAGAAAGAAAAGTAGAATATCTCGAGAAGCAAATAATCCTAATTGGCCACTGTACATTGCCAACATCAAGAAATGCAACAATCGCGGATTTCGAGTAACTGGCCAAGCAGCTAAAGTAGCTAAAGTAGTAACAAATCCCGTCAATGAAATAAGTCCAATGGAAAGTCCGTCAATTCCCAGTCTCCAATGAAAATGAATAAGATCTATCCAGTTAGAATCCTCTTCCAATTGGATTAATGAATTATCAAAATGGAAATGATAACGGAATGTATAGGTGATTAAAAGGAGCTCTAATAAGCAAATACCTAGAGTATACCATCGAATCATCTTATTCCCTCTATGGGGAAATAATGGGATTAAGAAACCCGCAGATATGGGCAAAATAACAATTATTGTTAACCAAGGTAAATTGCTCATAATGGAAAGCAAAGAGACTTTCGATATCAAAACCCATGCTCGAGATCTTGGGTCGAGTATGGGTTTTGATCAATGAAAGAAAAAAAGGAGAATTCAAAATTGGTATGGGATGGATCTAACCATTTTGGTTGTGCATATAGATCAGTAAGCTAGACCCATACTGCGAGTTGTTTCATGCCATAAATAAACGCGTACACTTAAGAAATCCGTTGGACAAGCGGATTCACACCTCTTACAACCTACGCAGTCTTCTGTTCTTGGAGCAGAAGCAATTTGCTTAGCTTTACATCCTTCCCAAGGTATCATTTCCAATACATCCGTGGGACAAGCTCGTACACACTGGGTACAACCGATACATGTATCATAAATTTTGACTGAATGTGCCATTGGATCTAAGAACTCCCATTAGTTAGTATGTAAAAAGGTATCAATTTTATAAGATCTTCTAATTAATATATGGCCAATAACGAAACGATGGCCAATAACGAGATATTATGAATATCAAACAAATCAATAATTGTACTATCAGTGATATAATGGATATATTCAGATTCCATCTGTTCAATAAGACAAATAAATTGATATAAGTTTCATCTCTCCATATTTAACCAAATCTGGCCCAATCGTGTTGGGCAGGTGATTATAATGAGTTCAATATGAATCATGTTCTTGATTGATCGTAATACTATATCAATCTTTATCACATACAGATAAGAGATATATCTAGATTTATCTCTTAGATAGATAGACTTATTATCTATTTGAATCGGGGTAGACAGACTGATTGAAAATCTGGAAATGGAATAGATTCTATTACCATTTTGACAAATTAAATTGATCAATACGAGTTGATTTTCTGTTACGATATATTGCCAGAACAATAGCTAATCCAATAGCTGCTTCAGCGGCTGCAATAGCTGTAACAAAGATCGAGAAGATGTCCCCCTTTACTTGCCTATTATCAAAAGAATCTGGGAATGTTACTAGATTTAAATTAACCGCATTCAGTATTAGCTCAAGACACATAAGTGCTCTAACCATGTTCCGACTTGTTACTAGCCCATAAATGCCAATAGAAAATAAATAAGCACCTAAAATAAGCGCATGCTCGAGCATAATAGATTAACTCCTCATATCTCGGCCTCTTCAGATACAAACAAAAGTTTTATCAAGTTGGTTATTTTCCATTATCTAATGAATGAAAGGATTCCTCCATGATCTAGAAGATCAAAGATCTTACTTATCCTAATAACACGCACGAGAACGTTCATTTGCAACTTTTTATTCAAACTGTGTCTTCTCGGCGAGCTATAGTAATTGCTCCTATTAGAGCAACTAGAAGAATTATAGAAATAAGTTCGAATGGGAGGAAAAAATCAGTGGATAAATGAGCCCCAATACGTTGAACATTGTTTGTTAAGTCTCGTTCCAAAATTTGATCTGATTTTTTAGTCAGAGATATTCCGAACCATGATATGTTCAGGATAATAGTAGTTAATGAACAAAAAAGACTCGTACAAACTATTGAAGTGATGCTATCTCCGATGGTCCAGGGGGGAGCAGAATTTAAATATTTCTGGTTATTAATCAACATCACGGCGAATACGATCAAAATATTGACAGCTCCTATGTAGATCAGTATTTGTGCAGCAGCTACAAAATCCGCGTTCAATAGAATATACAATAGGGATATACAAAAAAGAACTAGTCCCAATGAAAGGGCGGAATAAATTAGATTAGTAAGTAATACTACTCCTAGACCTCCTAATATGAGACCTAGTGTTAGAGGGGCCAAAATAATATCATATATCAGTTCAGGTCGATTCATTATGTGCACGATAAGTTCTAATATTATTCTTCACGATCCCATTCACTAAACAAAAAAGTTACCTCATTTACCTATTTGGTATACTGGATATAAATATTTGTACTTCAGATATATCATTCAATATGGGCACTGATTCATTATTCTATTGGTCAATAATAGATTCCGATCAATCATACATGTTCCACTCTTAATGGAATTTTCAATAGGATTCTGAATTCCCGATTCATCCAAAAAAGGTATCTGATTTATTCATCAGTCCCCCCTTTATTGGAACTCAATCTGAATAATTGGTAGAAGTGATTGAATCAGAATATTTGTCCATAGTTCCTTCAGACAAATAAGTTGAACTGGGAATTGCTCGAATTGTTAAATCTTCAATCACCGATATTGGTAAACGTCCTAAAGCAATATGATCATAATTTAATTCATGACGATCATAGGTCGAAAGTTCATATTCTTCTGTCATTGACAGACAATTTGTGGGGCAATACTCCACACAATTCCCACAAAAAATGCAAATTCCAAAATCAATACTATAATTTTCCAATCGTTTTTTTCCAATATCTCTTCCGAATTTCCAATCAACAACGGGTAGATTGATCGGGCACACACGGACGCATACTTCACAAGCAATACATTTATCAAATTCAAAATGTATCCGTCCACGAAATCGTTCTGATGGGATCAATTTGTCATAGGGATATTGAATAGTAATAGGTAAACGATTCATGTGATATAAGGTAACCATAAAACCTTGACCAATGTATCTCGCAGCCTGTAGCGCTTGTTGACTATAATTTATAAAACCAGTCACCGTGGAGAACATGCGGCAAATCTCCTTAAATAATCATTTCCTAGAGAATTCTTTCTCTTCATAGACTTGATCTATCAATTTTAGATATTATTGCAGAACCTCTTCACGAAGAAGAAATATTTGGTCACAATAGAATAAGTTGGAAAGAAGCTGTGAGTAATAGATTGCCCAAAGCGATAGGTAAAAGGAATTTCCAACCAAGATCCAATAATTGATCCATTCTTATCCTAGGCAAGGTCCACCTTGCCGTGATAGAAAGAAATAAAAACAGATAAGCTTTAGCTAATAGAATAAGGATCCCCATCGTTATATTGAATACTTCGCTAATTCCAGAAATAGAATCCCATTCAAAATGTTCCAGAATTGGTATGAATGGAATTGAAAAGTTCCATCCGCCCAAGTAAAGAATTGTTACAAAGAATGAAGAAGCTAATAGATTTAAGTAAGAAGCGACGTAGAAGAAACCAAATTTAATACCCGAATATTCAGTTTGATAACCCGCTACCAATTCTTCTTCTGCTTCTGGTAGATCAAAGGGCAATCTCTCACATTCTGCTAAAGACGAGATGAAGAAAGCTAGAAACCCTATGGGTTGACGCCACAAATTCCATCCTAGAAAACCATATCTGGACTGTGCTTCAACTATGTCAATTGTACTTGAACTGTTGGATAATTCTAGTCGATGGGAACCTCACGGTTCTCCTCTCTATTCCAAAACCGTACGTGAAACTTTCGCTTCATACGGCTTCTCAATGGCCATTGAAAAAATAAAAAGAACAATATGAAAAATAAAAAAAAAAGCATCAGAATGTTCATAAATTGGACCAATGAGATTCTGTCTGCTTCAATATTAGGAGCTTTTGAACCTATCTCAACCTTCACTATTTTTTTGTGGGAGAGGGGGAACTGTGTAAAGGATTACTTCGTTCTGGATAGTCATTCTTTTTTCCAGTAGATAGAAACATACTCTAGATCGGGGTTCTGGGGAAGTACTGCTTGATCATCCCTACCAATGACAAGTCCTTATTGTCATCCCTTTTTGATGGAAACATCTCTGATCTGGAAAGAGGTTGATCTTTTTCACTAATCTTTTTTATATCTTGGTATTTCTCACCACCTACCTTTGCTCATTTTTGGCATGTATGATAGTAACTTCATACATTTTTTCTTTTGCCTCCCCGCTGTTGGGCCCCAATGACTAATATATGAACTGGGGTACACAGTTTTCACTGATTGTGCATGCTTTCACTCTTGTACATGGGGAATGGGACTCAATCATCTTACTGCGGATTCATAAACTGTTTGATCTCACCCATATGACTATCTAGTTTTTTGATCGGAATGAAAAATCCATATTCATCCCATTCACTTGTTTTTTCCTTGTTTCTTCTAGAAAGAGGGTAAAATCAAGCTCATATTCCAACGGATCACACGTAGAGATATAGATAACACACATAAAGCTAAAGGAATTTCGTAACTAATAGATTGAGCAGCGGCTCGGAGACCACCTGAAAAAGAATATTTATTATTTGATCCATATCCTGCTATAAGCAGCCCAAGGGGAGCAATACTTGAAATGGCAATCCAAAAAAAAACACCTATACTAAGATCAAGTAGAACGATGTGGCGGCCAAAGGGAATTACTATATAACTTGAAAAAATAGGTATGACCACTACAACTGGTCCAATACTAAATAACCAAAAATCTCCCCTAGATGGAAGAATATCTTCTTTCAGAAGTAGTTTGATCCCATCTGTCAAAGCTTGAATAATTCCCAAAGGACCAGCATATTCAGGTCCAATACGCTGTTGTATTCCCGCAGATATTTTTCTTTCGAGCCATACAAGAACTAATAATCCTATCGTAATTCCTAATAGAAGAGTAATAATGTCAATTAAAATCCATATAAGACTAGAGATTTCCTTTGAAAATCCCAATCGAGAAGAGAAATTGATTGCTTGTTCTTCGGGATCCACTATATTAATCACCATTTCAACGATCAACCTCTCCCATAATGATATCTATACTACCCAAAATCGTCATGATATCGGCCAATTTCATCTTTTTAACCAGTGCAGGAGGAATCTGCAAATTAATAAAACCAGGTGGGCGTATTTTCCATCTCCATGGAAAAATGCTATCATCTCCTATTAGAAAAATTCCTAATTCTCCTTTGGGAGCTTCTACTCTCACATAATGTTCTTGTTTTGATAACTCAAAAGTAGGGGAAGCTTTTTTACTAATAAATCGAGATTCAAAATCGTTCCATTGCGAATCTTTTCCCTTATTGAGACGTCGAGCCTCTAAATTCTCATAGGGTCCCCCCGGAATTACTTCTAGAGCCTGCCTAATGATTTTTAGAGATTCTTTCATTTCCCCGATTCGTACCAAATAACGAGCTAATGAATCTCCTTCTTTTTGCCATTGGATCTCCCAATCAAATTCATCGTAACATTCATAATGATCAACTTTACGAAGATCCCATTGGATTCCGGAAGCTCGTAGCATGGGTCCTGATAAACTCCAATCTATTGCTTCTTCTCTACCAATAATGCCTACTCCCTCAACTCGTTTCAAAAATATAGGATTGTGTGTAATAAGTCTTTCATATTCAGCCACTTTTGGTAAGAAATAAGTGCAAAAATCTAAGCATTTTTCTATCCAACCATAGGGTAAATCTACAGCTACTCCTCCGATACGGAAATAATTATGCATCATTCGCATACCCGTGGCAGCTTCAAATAAATCATATATCATTTCCCTCTCTCTGAAAATATAAAAGAAAGGAGTCTGTGCACCAATATCAGCCATGAAAGGTCCAAGCCATAACAAATGAGAAGCTATACGACTCAACTCTAGCATAATCACTCTGATATAGCTAGCCCTTTTAGGTACTTGAATATTTTCCAATCTCTCCGGCGCATTTACCGTTATTGCCTCTGTGAACATAGTAGCTAAATAATCCCATCGTGTTACATAGGGGAGATATTGGACAATTGTTCGGTTCTCAGCAATTTTCTCCATCCCTCTATGTAAATAACCTAATATAGGTTCACAGTCAATAACATCTTCACCATCCAGAGTAACAATAAGTCGAAGAACACCATGCATTGATGGATGATGAGGACCCATACTGACCATCATGGGGTCTTTCTCCGTAGCAAGCATGATCATAACTCTCCTCCGGTTTGTTTTATAAATTTATTAGAACAAAAGAATGACTTATTAGTCAGGAAATTTTATAAACCAAATTTTTATTTTCAAACTTCGTTCAAAATTAACGTGTTTTTAGTCCACGAATACCTAATTGACCGATTAAATCATCGTAACGAAGTCTATCTCTTTTGGACAGATAAACCAGAAGTCGCTTACGTTTACCCACAATTTTCCACAAACCTCTTTGTGATGAATAGTCTCTTCTGTGCAGTTGCAAATGCCGGGTAAGTCTTAGAATTCGATTGGTTAAAGAACATACCTGAGATTCAACAGATCCTCTCTGTTCCTTAGTAACCAAAGATGAACGAATGGATAAATTATTTATCATAAAAACGAAATTCCTCCAAGTCAAATGAGATTTATTTATAGTCAGAAAAAAGAATGAGATCCATTCATTTTTGTTCATGGTCTATATATTCTGATTCGTTCCGAAGGTTTCTATGAAAGATAGATTATTTCTATCTATCTCGTAGAAAGAAACAGGGTTTTTGTATTGGATCAATAGTGAAATACAAACAGATTCCATCTATTTGTATTTCATATGGAGAAAATTAAATAGATCGGTTCCAACATTTTATTTACTCATAAATCATTATCAAAAAATTCAGGAAAAAAAGAAATGAAGAAGTCTTCATAGATGAGGATGATCTACGAAAGGAAAAAAAGCAACGAAGAAATCTACCGCCAGTGTTTATTAAACAGTGGTCTCAAAGAAGTATTCGAAGATCTCCTCGAATAATTTGCATACGAAGGCGTGGATTACACCTTAAAAACTTAAGTTTTATACACAGTTGAGCCAGTTCTCTATACAGTTGATAGATCCTATTTTTATCTTATTAGGCGAACGCAACTAAGAAAATACTATGATAAATCTAGGGTTCCCCAAAGGGTGCCCAGTATTGGGTCTAACTGTTGATCCAATTTAGACCCACGGGAAAAGATAACCTCATATCTTCTGGCAAATAAGATATCCATCTGGATAAGGTTACACCATTGCCGTTGGGTAGACCTCAAACCCCATCGGATTAGGTACACCGATGTAACACCTAAACTCCATCGGGCTAGCTACACTAAAGTGTCATTAGTGATTTTTATGAGATCCCCTCGTAGTTAACTCAAATTGTCACAATGATATGATATGTAATATCAAAATATATACATCATTATTCTGAAATTTCCAACCTAGGTTTTTTTGATCTTGTTGTAAAGTAGAACGTTCTTCTACTTTACAACATTTTTCAGCTTTACAAGGAGGATCAGGATAAAAGAGGAGTTTTTTTGATTACAGAATACATCAGAAATATGAGTTTTTTAATCAAAAATAAGAGTTTTTTTATGTAATCTGTAATCAAAAATAGGAGATTATCCCAACTATCCCAATGATCCATTTTGGGATACATACGTACTTTCAAAAAAGATTGACTCCTATTATGTCTATTCCACCAGAATCTATTCATGCAAATAAGATCCTCTACGCGATAACGAGGCCAAAGAAAACGTTTCATTTTTTGTGTTGTATCTATGCTAAGATGTGGGTCTTTTTCCATGAGTTCTTCGTCATTCTGTATGTGTTCTTTACTATTAGAAAATTCTGTACTTTCACCTAGATTGTTTTCCAGATTCAAGCGATTCAGAATTCGAAATTCTCTACGACGTCTTGGAAGCAAAATATCTTCGAAAATGAGGGAACTTGAAATTTTTTCATTCAGAATGCGTCGCACAGATCTGTCAGAAAGATCTACATATAGTCCTTCCCTAGATCTATTGTTTAATTTAAACACCCGAGTGTCTTTACCTTTAAATACCACAGAGAGACAAACAAGAGGGTCCAACCACATATTGAACAACATTTGATCGACTAGGGATCGGTCGTCATAGCACCCTAATAATGCCCAATAGCTAGGGCGATCATTGGTTGTAAAACAACCCGCCGCATACTCGTTTATCTGCTCTTGTTCTATTAGGTGTTGTTCTTGTTCTAGTATTTTCGGATACTCTTTTGAGTAAAATTTATGCAGAAATGTCACAACGTCAGTGGCGTCATTTCTGTTACAAATTTTCTGTAGTTGACGTATCACCCTTGTTGAAACTTCTTTTTGTTTCTTTTCATTAATTTTTTCATCTTCAGTATTTGTAGCTTTATTAGATTTAGATTCATCAGATTTAGATTTATCCGATTTAGATTTATCCGATTTTTTTTTCTTTTTTGAAAAAAGTATAAATTCCATTGTATTTAGGATATACTCATATTGAGGAAGAAACCACAATTCTTCCTTCACCGAATCTACCCCACCATTTCTACTAATAAATTCAGTGCTCATTTTAGCATCAACCCTATTATCCTTTGTCCATACATTTTTATTATTCCTTTTTTCCCATTCAGGTTTCAATTGAAACCTCACCTCATCGTATGCATTTTTCTCATTATCATCCCTTTTCTCTTCGTTACCCTGTTTTTCTGGTTGTTTTTTTATTGCTTTTTGCAGCTCCGCAAACACGATTTGGAAAGCTTTACCTTTGTTCAGTTGTATCATAGGAAATTTTTTTAGCTCTGCTACTTCATTCATCAAATGGTTTAAATTTTTCCAAAGTGCAAGCTTCCAAAATTCCAATTCAGACATACCATGCCTTTTCGTACAAATACGACGGTAACCATCGATGGCCCTTACGAGTTCTTCTTTATACTCTATCATCTCTTCTGTTAGAATATTCTTTTTTTCTACTTCATCCAAAGGAATAAAAACATCATTATCTTCTTTACGTAGATAATCTATTAGAGACACTGCAAAAGAAGCTTTCCATTCTCCTTTAATCTCACTTTTTGCTTCTTTTGGTCGTTTTAAATCCCCCTCCTCTCTTATCTTGTTAATCTCCTCTCTTATCAATTGGGTTTTAATTTCTGGAGTTGCTTCATTTTCTTCTGGAGTTACCCCAGTTTCTTCTGGAGTTTTTTCAGTCTCTGGAGTTGGTGGTTTTGTTTCGTCTTCTAGGAGCTTTTCAGAAATCCTAGAAGTTTCCACTCTCAAATAAAGAGAAACATCCGGTTGGAACCACGGTAATTTGATATCGGATTTCTCATAAGCTTTTTTGATAAAATTCCCTGCGGGGGGGCCCAGCCGCTCTAAAGAAACATTTAGTCTATGTAAATGGCGTCTGATATTGTTTATCTTATCGTGATTCTTCACTTGCTTCGCCTTCTCTTTACATAATTCGGAGTAATATGCGTTGAGATCGGATAAATATTGATCCATAGGCAAATACATTTGACAATACTCAATAAGGGGAGCAAGCTCGGAACGAATAATTTGAATTACCTGCGAAAGTTCTAGATTTTCTGCGAATACTGGAAAAAACCAATAGGGTTTTAAGAATCCGTAACCATCTAAAAATTCAATCAGCAGACTCTCATCCGTTTCACTTTTATTGGAATCCGTTTTACTTCCATTGGATTTTATATCCGTTTTACTTTCATTGGATTGATTCGTTTCACTTTCATCATCACCTTTACCCTCTGTTTTATCCTCTGTTTTATCCTCTGTTTTATCCTCTGTTTTATCCTCTGCTTTATCCTCTGTTTTATCCTCTGTTTTATCCTCTGTTTTATCCTCTGTTTTATCCTCTGTTTTATCCTCTGTTTTATCCTTCTGTTTTATCCTCTTTTTTATCCAATTCTGTTTTATCCTCTGTTTTATCCTCTTTTTTATCAAATTCTGTTTTATCCTCTGTTTTATCCTCTGTTTTAGCCCCTTTTTTAGCCGCCTCTTTTTTAGCCAATTCTATTTTAGCCCTTTTTTTAGCCGCCTCTTTTTTAGCCAATTCTATTTTAGCCCATTCTATTTTAGCCAATTTTAAATCACTTTTATCCAATGTCCAGATATTGGGCCCAACGCTCTTCCGAGTTTTTTTATTGGTATTAGGATGATCTGGTATATCTCGTACTACCATATCTTGTACCACGGGTCCGTGAATATCCTCCTTCTTGGGATTCAGATAATTATAGGCTAATAGATCATATCTGTAACGTTTATTCCATTTATGGAGCATTCCTAGAAAAGCTTCAAATTCGCTCTTACTCCTGCATTGGTTGTTTATTCTATTTTTCCGTTTCTGTGGTGCTATTCTAGACCATATCTGTGAGAATAGAGAAGCTTTTGGTTTTGCTACCTTGTACCCATAACAATATTTTAACCATTGTTTCCAATTATTTGCCCTTAAATCTTGTGGTTCTTTAGAATCCAATATTCCTTGTATATTTAATAATTCTTTAATATTCTTTTTGATTAAAGGAAATGATGTTCTGGATTCTAGTAAGTCCTTGGCATAGGACTTGTTCATTGCTCTTATTTGCCACATCTTGTGAAATACATAAGCTTGAGAAATTCTATCAGGACCAATTTTGAAATCTTTTATTTCCCCAGTAATTGAATTTGTATTTGAATCATTTGCTTGGGAAATTCCAATTCGATCGGGACCAGTTTTGAAATCTTGTATTTTTTCGGTAATTGAAATTTTACTTGAATTATTATTTAGAATTGCTGCAATTTTATTCTTTAAGAGATTTAAAAATTCTAAAATTGAATCGATGAGATGAATAACACTTAGTTTGAGATGAATAACAATTAGTTTTCCTCTAAGAAAAAGCTTCTTGAAATAACGCAACTTCCTATTGATATGGAATCGAATGCTTTTCTTTCGGGCGGTTATTTCCTGAATTTTCTTTTCAACCAATTGATTTTTCGATCCGGATCCTATATCATAAGAATATTGATCAATTTTCTTCTTCAAATTGGTGTGAATCTCTAAGTTCAACAGATACTTTTCAGTAATCTGTTTGATCTCATCATTCCTTTCTTTTCCATTAACATTTAGTGGAGTTTCAATTAGAAATTGATCCTCAATTTTTGGCTTAGTCTTAATCTGTAATTGAGAAGGGATCCAATCATTCATTTCAATATTTTCTGTACTTCTATTATCTGGTCGAAGTTCGGATTTTTTCAACCACTTTATCCTTTCCGTCACTAGTCTTATCAATTCTTTGATACGTTCTCTCGAAAGCCGTATCAATTCTTGGATACGTCTTATTAATTCTTTGATAAGTGTTATCAAAAGCTGTATCCATTCTTTGATACGTTTTATCAATCTTCTGATTTTTATCTTTATTATCAAAAGTTTAATACGTTCTCTCAACCGTATTGTCAATTCTTTGACGCGTATTATCAATGCTTTGATAACTTTTATCACTGGTCGTATCAATTCTTTGATACGTCTTATTAATTCTTGGATACGAGGTCCCCAGAATTTTCTAATAGGTCCCAAGAATTCTTCCGAAAGGACTTGGAACATATCCTCTTTTTTCTGGTTTTCAGTATCAACCGCGTCAGAAAAAGGTTTTTCAGTTAACACTATGGGATTCATCGCTAAATAACCAGTATCTCCTTCAGAGTGCCCCCCTTCACGCCAAGGTCTAAAGCGAAAGGGAGATAGAATCCTTATTTGAATTCCAATTTCCCAAAAGTCTTCTGGGTATTCTGTTTCTGAATATTCAGAACCGTCATAATCGCATATGACATACGTTTCTCTACCCCAATCCTCCCAATCTTCCTTCCATTCGGGGAATTGAAATAATAATGGACGAACAATATTTTTCGTTATTATGAACAAGGGTATTATGAAATATTTTCTGATATACATCATAGTCACCAAGCTCAAACTTCTTGCAAATTGGATGAAATCCTCGTCCATCCAAGTCAATTCCTCAAGGCGATTGTCTTCTGCTTTAGTGAAAGATAGTTTATACATATCACGAAAACGACGACGAGAATGTTTTTCCCAATTCGCTTTTGCATAAAACTTTCCTTTTATTTTTTCTTTTTTTTTGCTTTTTCTTCTTATTTCTTCGCTTTTTACTTTCATTTCAGAGTATCTCACAAAGAAAGAGGAACGGACCTGTGTATCCATTAACATCCATGAGTTAAGGTTACGTCTTTGAGCACGTATGGCTCCTTTGACCATGTCTCGATCATCATCTGTCTCCCAGATCCAACTTACTAGATCGTCTTCTCTCCCGTCATCCAGAATTAATGCGCTTCGAACTTCTGGTGAAGCAATGTCGAAGTCACCTTCCTCGCCATAATCATCATATAAGCCATGACTAAGGTTGGTACCCCAAAAAGGCGCATCTCTCCTAATCTCTGAAAGTTTCAATTCGTTCAAAAAAATTTTCTTGAAAAGAGCATAAATATTAAGATCTAAGGCCTTTTCAGTTTTTCCTTTAGAAATAACCAAATTTTCCAGCTTTTCTCCGACCTTTCTTCTTTGAAATAGATCGAATAGAGGGAGCCACCTTTTGAAAATAGATTTCACTTTTTTATTTTCTGGAAAGAATAAAATATGAGCAGAGCTCTCTTTTTCAAAATCCTCGTCCTCTTTTTGATCAGAGATCTGTTCGTTCTTCTCTGATTCGAAGAGGGACCATAACCTCTTATCAATGAAGAAAAAGAACCTATTCATCAGCCTAGGAAAGACCTCGTTCCATGAACGGTGCTCCTCTCTGAGCTTACCAATGACATCCTCGTTCTGTGTTTCCTTTTTAAAAAATAAGGCGAACTCATCAATTATTGAGTTTGATACCATCTCAATCTCAGATACCTCGTGGAACAACCGATCTGAGGGGGTTAAGCCAACCGAATAAAAGGAACACATAAATTTATTTAGTTTCTTCGTGAAAAAATGAAAAACAGAAGACACTTCTATTGCTTCAATACATTTTGGCATTCTGTCTTTAAGTTCCTTTTCTTTCTTCAGAGATCCTAGTATAGCGGTGAGTTCCCCAATAGAAAGTTTTTTGAGTTGCTTAGTAGTAAATTTTTTAAGCAACTTAGTGAATTCCTCAGGAGTAAATTCCATTTCAGTAATAAGTATCCTCCTCGTATTAGGAGGTTCCGTCTGTTCTTCTTCTTCTTCTTTAGAAGGGAGCTCCGTCTCTTCTTCTTCTTTAGAAGGAAGTTCTGTCTCTTCTTCTTCTTTATAAGTCAATTCTGTCTCTTCTTCTTCTTTATAAGTCAATTCTGTCTCTTCTTCTTTTGGAGCAGAAGCCCTTTTCTGAAGCTGTTCAGCCATCTCTTGAGCTAATCTATCCTTCTTTTTCTGAAGCTCTTTAGATATCTCTTGAGCTAATTTATCCTCAAAAGATAGAGGTGTAGGTGGTAGTAATATCTTCTTAGATATACATAAAGGGATCCATGCGGATCTCAATTGCTGCATTATTCCCCGAAAAGGCCCACTTAGGAAAGGATCTTCTATTTCAGGAAGGCACATTCCACTTTCCGTGCAGAATTTCACTCTTTTTTCTATCACATCTAGAATAGGAGATCCTTTGCTTAGAGCTTTTACTCGGTGTTCGAGCTCTCTGCCTAAGTAATCCCTTCTTATTTTTTTTGCCACAATCCATTTAGAAAATTGATCATGATTAGAAGAATCAATTTCTGATCCTGAAACTGATCCTGAACGTCTGACGAAAAACGCCAATTTTTGGCGAATCATTTCGGCAGATAAAAATCTGCCCGGGGTGGATGTGTAAGAAAGTCGCTCTCTTCCATCGCTGATGCAAGTATCAAAAAAATAATCAGATACCTCTGTCTTGATAGGGCCAAAAAAATCACCCTGAACAGGACATTCAGGGTCTACCGGAATATATTCGAATGGCCAATTCCATCTGCGATAATCATAAAACAGATTGGGCCACGTTTTTCCAATCCACGGGGATATGATAAACTCAGCACTGTAGGGTTTGCTTTCTTCATCGTCATTTCTGTCTTCTTCTTCTTCGTCTAATTCGGACGTTTTGGCATCGATTGCATCTTCACTGTACATCGTCAAGGTACTGGTTTTTTTATTATTTTTGTTTTCTTTCCAAGTGGAAGTTTTTTTAGAAGTTTTTTTGGCATTATATTTTGCCAACAATCTTGCTCTTTTATTCCCCCCTTGTGTTTCCCCCCCCAATTCTTGAATGGCTTCTTCAACCAATTCAAAAGGTTGTATGAGTACGTCTTTTTCAAAAATTTCTTCGTTGAACCTTTTAGAGAATATAGGATTTGGAGTGTTCCCACCAAAACAAAATAGAAAAAAGTACCCAAAGAAAAGAATCTTGAAAGTTTCTCTTATATATTTTTTTGATGTGGTATATTTGCTTCCCAATAATGATGAATCACGTTCTATGCGCACGCAAAAAAATTTTGCCAACTTTATGAAGAAAATCTGTCCACTTAACCAACCAACGAAAAGACTTACGATAAATACGAAATTCTCGGTGTATCTAAACCATAATAAATTGATTAATCTTGTAAAGACAGAGTCTGAAAAAAATAATGTGAGATTCAGTAATTGAAGAACTATTCCGATTAATAATAAACTTATACGATTAGGAGATCGATCCTCTATACACTTATATAGAATGACGTACATGATTGGTATAGTGATAAAAATCATCGTATGAGGTTTTAAAAACGCTCCATAGATAGGAGCGCAATAAATGGATAAAAAGACTACTGTCTGCCCGAGAAGAGAACCACTGAAAATTACTTGGCTTTCGCGCAAGCGCAAGCTATTTTTTTGTCCGAGATATTTCCTCTGGAACTCGCTTCTTTTTCTTTCGTCGTGTTCCAAAAGAAATGACCTCGTGAAGTATATTTGAGGGAAACTAAGCGGTAATGTAGAAAGAAACCCGTAAAATACCCCAAACAACAAAACACAATTATATGTCTGTAGCCACGCGGATGTAAACGTCACAAATGTCACAAATGTGTTGATTAATGTTTTTTGCATTATTGGAACCTCCTCTATAACATAGAGGTAATAAAATTACCTTTATCTGTACCATCATGGTACAAGATAAAAGAAAAGGGAAAGAGGAATAATATAATATATCTAAAATAACCTTAGTTATTTATTTTAAACTTTTTATAAATTTTTGTCAAGTTCAATTTATGTAAAGTCCATGCTAACATAAATCCAGCTCAATCCGATATCAACATGATCAAAATCTAAAAGAATCTTAATCATTAATCATTTTAAAATTTTTCTAAATTTATGTCAAGTTCAATTTATGTAAAGTCCATGCTAACATAAATCCAGCTCGACCTAATATCAACATGATCCATCGGTAATTTTTATGTCAATTTCTGACATTGGTGAAAAGGTAATTAGTTATAGAACCCCCGATATATATATATCTATATATATATAGATATATATATATTAGAAATATACAGAATAGAACAAACAGTTCCTTCAGAAGAGAGGAAAGTGAGAGATCAAATGTTTTGTTGATCCGCTAGTAACATGCTATTACTGATTAATAGGTGGACTTTGTCCCTATTGGGATTGTAGTTCAATTGGTTAGAGTACCGCCCTGTCAAGACGGAAGTTGCGGGTTCGAGCCCCGTCAGTCCCGGTCCGATGAGTTGATCAATTCTTCATTCGAATTCCAGAGAATTGTAAAAAAGGAAATTTGGGTAGACTGAGATGGAAAAACTAGAGATTTAGTAAAATTATTAGAAATTTCATGGATTTATCCATATCTACAGAATCCACCAAGTCTAGAATTCATTGGTGAATTCTGTCACCATTCCAATAAGAACATCTATATCCGTAATAAATCCTCTTCTCTTCTTGAAGAGCCTAATTTTTTGCTAAAAACCTAATTGCTTCATTGAATATCTGATTCTTACGAACAGAGATTTGTAATAAGATAGATCTATTTTAGGGTAACACAGAAGGGGTCTCTTTCTAAGTCAGAACCGGAGGTATCTAGAGATCATTCCAAGTGATCTCTAGTATATACTCATCTTCATTTCTTCCTCATAAATGAAATATTGGTACTATTTCATTCAGATTTGCTAGTACCTCTTTTTCATGACCAAAATACCGCGGATTTCTAATCCAAACACTAAAAAGTTTTACACTCAAAAGATTCTTCTTATTAATTTTGTGAATATTCTCCTCTCTCCTCCAAAAAACCCAGATTGAGATCTGAGAAAGCGCTCTGAATTCCAATTTTCATGGTATAACGTAAGTATTAAAGTCCTGAGTCCTAGGTTCAAATCCTAGGAAGCATTATTCTATTCCTAGTCATCATATTATTGACTGAATTGGTTCATATTGAGCATCTAGGGCTGAATGGTCAAAGCGCCCAACTCATAATTGGGAAGTCACGGGTTCAATTCCTGCTGGATGCATGGTGCACATATCTTATTTTTTTCACTTTCTTTGAAAGAAACTTTTAGACAGAAGAATATCAAACAGCGAGCGAGGCTATCGAGATTAGGTAAGTATATTGGATTAATTAGGTCCGTACCAGTCTTCTTATTTCTAATCATATGTATAAGTTATACATATGATATATTCATACCGTTTGATTTAGGGGCAATAATTTAATATAATAAATATTGATGGGTGGATATAGGCATTTGTATTTATATGTAAAAGATAGGAAAGTATGTAAAAGATAGGAAAGGAGAAATATTTATGGATGAGGTTCAATATTTAGATCTGGTACTTACAGAGAAAAGTATTCGTCTATTGGAAAAGAATCAATATACTTTGAATGTGGATTCGGGATCGACCAAAACAAGGATCAAAAATTGGATTGAACTTTTCTTCAATGTTAGAGTAATAGCGATAAATAGTTATCGACCCCCGGAAAAGAGGGGGAAGATAGGGCGAATAATGAGACGTCGAATGCGTTCTAGACGTATGATTATTACACTAAAACCAGGTTATTCTATTCCACTTTTTCCGCAGGAATGAAACTTATTCAATTAAATTAATTAATAATATGACCACCCGTTCGTACAGAACTTTTACTCCAGGTACACGTAATAGATCTCTATCAGGTTTCAATGAGAGAGCTCAGTCTCATCCACAGAAGAAATTGACCTCTGGACAGCATCATTGTGGGAAAGGTCGTAATAACAGAGGAATTATTACCACAAGACATAGAGGAGGAGGTCACAAACGTCTATATCGTAAAATTGATTTTCGGCGGAATAAGAAAGACATCTCGGGAGAAATTGTAACGATAGAATACGACCCTAATAGAAGTGCAGACATCTGTCTCGTGCACTACAGGGATGGTGAAAAGACATATATTTTGCATCCCAGAGGGGTCATGATTGGAGATACTATTTTTTCCGGTCCAAGAGCTCCTATATCGATGGGGAATGCCCTACCTTTGAGTGCGGTTTGAATTATTAATTTACGTAATCGGAAGCAACCGATTGGGTTTACAGCGAAACCTAAAAATCTATCACTGATCCAACTAGGATACTTTTATGTATGGGATGAATCCCAAAGGGAAACTGGGGATAAATGGCAGCGGGTGATTGAGTTCAATAGTTACTCATATAGAATCATTGGCTCTAGAGATATGATAATATGGAGAAGACTGGATTGTCTGAAGCAGAAACAAACGAGGTAGAGGAACCCTTGTTACGAATAGAAAGACAAGTTACTCACATTTGATTTGATGGTCAGAGGCAGATTCGGAGCTGGACAGTGAGAATATTTACCAGATAAGGAAAAAAAGAAGAAGAAAAGAGAAAGAAGGATGGAAAAAAAATGTTTAAAATGCCTCCTACGTTATCCGGAAGATACGCAAGTATTGACGTAATTTGATAAAGTCATTCATTCTGAATGCTACATGAAGAAAGAACACAAGCCAGATGATGGAATAGAGAGACCTAGGATGTAGAGAATCGGGACATAAGGCATAGAATATATGCCCTTCATCCTAAATCAATGGATATAGATCTATTAATATAGATTCTATATTGATATTTGATACATGAATATCATGTACATCCAGAAAGCTGTATGCCCTGAGAGAGGCTCGTACAGTTTGGGAAGGGATTTTTACAAACTAAAGGTCTACTTCAACCAATATGCCCTTGGGCACGGCTATACATAATGTAGAAATACAAGTCAGAAAAGGGGGACAATTAGCTAGAGCGGCGGGTGCTGTAGCAGAACTGATCGCAAAAGAAGATGGATTGGCCACAATAAGATTACCATCTGGGGAGGTTCGTTTAATATCTGAAAACTGCTCAGCAACAATCGGACAAGTAGGTAACGTCAATTCGAACAATAGAGCTTTAGGTAAAGCTGGGTCAAAACGTTGGCTGGGCAAGCGTTCCGAAGTAAGAGGAGTAGTTATGAATCCTGTGGACCATCCTCATGGAGGTGGCGAAGGAAGAGCCCCAATTGGTAGAAAAAAACCCGTGACCCCCTGGGGTTATAGTGCGCTTGGAAGGAAGAGTCGGAAGAGGAATAGATATAGTGATGCTTCAATCCTTCGTCGACGTAAGTAGGAATAGTTGGAAATCCATTTTCTCTTTTCTTTCAACAAAAAGAAAGGTAATTCAAAAGAAAGGTAATTGGCCATGACACGTTCACTAAGAAAAAATCCTTTTGTAGCTAATTTTTTATTAAGGAAAATTGAAAATCTAAACAAGAAGGGAGAAAAGAAGATAATAGTGACCTGGTCCCGGGCATCTGCCATTGTACCAGCAATGATTGGTCATACAATTGCTGTTCATAATGGAAAGGAACATGTACCAATTTATATAACAGATCGTATGGTAAACCACAAATTGGGGGAATTTGCGCCTACTGTAATTTTCCGGGAACATACGACAAAAAACGATAAGAAATCAAAAAAACAATAAGAAATCGAAAAACGATAAGAAATTGAAAAACGATAAGAAATCTTATCGTTAATAGTATTTGTAGATTGGGGAGGATGAAGGTTAATGATAAATAAGAGTCCAAGTCCAGAAATACGAGCTTGGGCTAAACATATATGTATGTCTGCTCATAAAGCGCGTAGAGTAATTAATCAAATTCGTGGTCGTTCCTATGGACAAGCACTTATGATACTGGAACTGATGCCTTATGGAGCATGTTATCCCATATTACAGTTAATTTCTTCTGCAGCCGCAAATGCTAATCACAATATGGGTTTAAACAAAGCCAATTTATTTGTCAGTAGAGCCGAAGTGAATGAAGGTGCTCTTTTAAAAAGATTTAAACCTAGAGCTCGGGGACGCGGTTATCAAATCCAGAAACCCACTTGTCATATAACTATTGTATTGGAAGAAATATCCAGATAGATCGAATAATCCAATTATTCGAGAGAATACCAAAAAGGAAAATATGTATGGGAAATAAAATAAATCCACTTGGCTTTAGACTTGGTTTCACCCAAAATCATCGTTCCCATTGGTTTGCACAACAAAGGGATTATTCCGAAGATCTACGAGAAGATGAAAAAATACATAATTGCATTGAAAATTATATACAACTTATAAAGAGCTCCTCGAATTATGGGGGACTTGCACGTATAGAGATTGGAAAAAAGATTGATTTGTTTAATATCAAAATTTATATTGGATTTCCCAACTTGTTAACCAAAAGGCCAGGTGTACGTCAAGAAATGAAAAAATTAAGAAACGATATACAATATTTGGTTTTACAAAATAGGCTTTCTGTGCACCGAGAACTTTTCATTTTTCTAGAAAAAGTTGCGAAACCTTATAGAGAACCTAATATTCTTGCGGAATATATTGCGCTACAAATAAAGAATAGAGTTCCATTCAGAAAAACAATGCAAAAAGCTATGGAACTGGCTAAAGAGGCAGGTGTAAAAGGTATTCGAATCCAAATCGCAGGACGTCTCGATGGAAAAGAAAGGGCCCGTGCCGAATCGACCAAGCAAGGTAGGGTTCCCCTACAGACCATTCGAGCTAAAATTGATTATGGTTATTATGCGGCTCAAACCATTTATGGAGTATTAGGTATCAAAATTTGGATTTTTGAGGATGAAGAATAATTGATCCTTTCCATAATCTGACCGATGATAAATCATCAATTCTATCAGATCAAATAGAAATTAGATTGACCATCCTGGAACAGTGCTATGCTTAGTGTGCGACTCGTTGAGATCGAGCTTTTGCTTCTTTTCTGAAATGAGTGATGGAGAACTCAAAATAAGGATGGATTGGTCTCTGGTATTAGAAACCAACTCATGACTTTATATTGCCAAGATAAAGCTAATAACTATAGGTAGATAGATCTATTGCATAGTTATATGAAATGAATGAAAGACCTTCTTCCACAAAGGGACAGACAAATGAGATCTATATCTCTCGTGAAGCGAGAAAGGTGTTCGGTAATGCAAGAAAAGAAAAAAGGCGGGAAGGAGAATAAGAAAGAATGAAATCTTCTTCCTTCCAGTATTGTATGGTTCATAAATCACCCCAAAAGAGCAGTGTGATAAAGCATAAGAATCATCCTGATTCATTCAGGATTGAATGGATTCAGTTTATGAAAAAAAAAAAAGAGAGCTGCGGGTCGATGGAAACTAAGGAAATTGATTCTGTAACAAATGAAATGAGAGCTCCATTGCAGAGGGAAGACCTGAACATCAATTTAATTTAAAAGCTATGGGAACGATGGAACCTGTGACTGTATAAGATCCTATAGGAATCTAAATCATCCATTGGATAGGATGGCGAAATAAACCAACAAGGAATTCATCTCAATGGAGTCTATAAGTCGACTCCATGAAGCAAATACTGGAAGAGTCAATATTCGCCTGTGAAATTATTATTGGGCAATCTCGATGGAAATAAAAGAATTGTTCCGTCAATTATATATACTATATATATATATATATATATATATAGAATATATAACATACAATATCAATATTGATTGTCCAATTTTGACATAGATTCTTCACGAGGAGCCGGATGAGAAGAAACTTTCATGTCCGGTTCTGAAGTAGAGATGGAATTAAAATATTATAAATATTATTACTCACTATAGCCATCGACTAGAACCCAAAAAAAACGAAATTTCGTCATCAACATAGGGGAAGAATGAAGGGAGTATCTTATCGGGGCAATCGCATTTGTTTTGGCAGATTTGCTCTTCAGGCACTTGAACCTGCTTGGATCACATCTGGGCAGATAGAAGCAGGACGACGGGCAATTACTCGTTATGCCCGTCGCGGCGTAAAAATATGGATACGTATATTCCCGGACAAACCTATTACAATGAGATCTGCTGAAACACGTATGGGTTCAGGGAAACCGAAAGGAGCGCCCAAATATTGGGTATCTGTCGTCAGACCAGGTCGAATACTTTATGAAATAGGCGGAGTATCAGAGACTGTAGCTAGAGCAGCTTTTCAAATCGTTGCATACAAAATGCCTATACATACTCAATTTATTACTGCTTCGCCTACCATATAATACAGAACGAAAGAGATCTTTCTGGCGGAAGAAGATTACTAGTTCGTAGATCAGATATTCTCTTTTTTTTTATTGTTTTTGCCGAGATAACAAATCTTTTGGAGGAAAAATGATTCAGTCTCAAACTTATTTGAATGTAGCGGACAACAGTGGAGCACGAAAACTAATGTGTATTCGAGTTCTAGGGGCAAGTAATCGTAAATACGCTCATATTGGTGACGTTATAATTGCTATAATTAAAGAAGTAGCACCTAATATGCCCCTGGAAGAATCAGAAGTAGTTAGAGCCGTAGTTATACGCACGTGTAAAGAACTAAAACGAGACAATGGAATGATAATACGATCTGATGACAATGCAGCAGTTGTCATTGATCAGCAAGGAAATCCAAAAGGAACTCGAGTTTTTGGTTCAGTTGCTCGGGAATTGAGACAATTGAATTTCACCAAAATAGTATCATTGGCTCCCGAAGTCTTATAAATACTGCTAGATATATTTTGTAGAAGTAATGGTATAAAAATGAATATGCATTTTGTAGATTGCATTTCAGGCATATTCCTCAAAAAAGATTAAACATGCCTTTTATATTGAGATCGGGAATTCCTAAGAATTAGTTCGTCACGGGTAACGATACTATTGCCAATCTAATGACTTTTATAAGAAACGCTGACATGGTAAAAAAAAAAACAGTTCGAGTAGCAGCTACTAATATTACTGAGAAGATTGGAAGGATCCTTCTACGAGAAGGTTTTATAGAAGATATTAGGGAACATCGGGAAGGCCAAAAATCTCTTTTGGTTTCAACTTCAAGATATAGAAAAAGGAAGAAAAAGACATATATAACCACTTCAAAGCGTACTAGCAAACCTGGTCTGAGAATCTATTCCAATTCTCGGGAGATCCCTAAAGTTCTAGGTGGAATGGGGATCGTAATCCTTTCTACTTCCCAAGGAATTATGACCGATCGAGAAGCTCGCCAAAAAAAAATTGGTGGAGAAATATTATGTTATGTATGGTAATTCATTTCAATTTTGTGTGAAACAAGTGATTCTGTAAGATATGAAAAGGCAGCAAAAAAGGTGAAAAAAAAGAAAAAAAATACTATCCTCATCTCTGGAGATGATGCTTATTCCCACTTATCTATAATGAAGTAATTCTATAATGAAATTATCACTAAGACCTTACTTACTATGAAGAAGGATTCCAATTTGATCAATGCGGAAGGTTTAGTTACTGAATCACTTTCCAACGGTATGTTTCGTGTCCGTTTGGATAACGGATGCGATATTCTAGCCTATATTTCGGGTAGAATTCGGCAGAACTCTATACGAATACTACCAGGAGATAGAGTCAAGGTCGAATTAAGTCCTTATGATTTAACTAGAGGACGCATAGTTTATAGACTTCGCAACAAATCTTCAAATGATGAGATCTCCTTTTGATTGAACATCTGATAGGAATCAATATAGAGGCTCATTAATTAGATGGGCTCTATTTTCTCAGAAAACGAAATGGAATATGATGATACCAATTCCAAATTGAAGGACCACAGACATGAAAATCCGTGCTTCTGTTCGTAAAATTTGTGAAAGTTGTCGACTAATTCGTAGGCGGGGACGAGTTATGGTAATTTGTTCCAATTTAAGACATAAACAAAGACAGGGGTAATCCTTCTCGATATCAAGAAACGAATGTAGAAAATAGATTTCGACATCCAATCTATCTAAATCTATCTATATAGATAGATAGATTTAGATAGATAGAAATATTTTTTTTTATCTCATAGATATGAAACGATTAAAAAAACGATTAATATGTCAAAAATTACAAAAAGAAGAAGAATTAGTTCACGTAGAAATGAACGTCGCATACTGAAAGGAGTTATTCACGTTCGAGCAAGTTTTCACAATACCATTGTTACTGTTACAGATGTACGGGGACAAGTGGTTTCTTGGTCTTCTGCCGGTGCCTGTGGATTCAAAGGCAAGAAAAGAGGTACAGCATTTGCTGCTCAGACTGCAGTAGAAAATGTTATTGGTACATTAATGTATCAGGGTATGAAACGAGCAGATGTTATGATAAGTGGCCCTGGTAAGGGGAGAGATACGGCATTACGAACCATTCGTAAAAGTGGCATAGTATTAAATTATGTACGTGATGTAACTCCTATGCCACATAATGGCTGTAGACCTCCCAAAAAAAGACGTTTGTAAGAATTGAATGAATTTTAACAGAAAAAATGATGAAATAATCTATTCAAATCAAATGAATTTAATATGATTCAAGATGAAATCTCAGTCTCTCTTAAGAGACCACAATGGAAGTGCGTCGAATCCAGAGAAGACAGTAAGCGTCTTCATTATGGCCGTTTCATTCTATATCCGCTTTGCAAAGGTCAAGCTAATACAATAGGTATTGGAATGCGAAGAGCTTTACTTGGAGAAGTAGAAGGAACATGTATCACACGTGCGAAATTTAAAAACATAACACATGAATATTCTGCAATAATAGGTATTGAAGAATCAGTGCATGATATTTTGATGAATCTGAAAGAAATTGTACTTAGAAGTGATCCGTACGGAATTCGAGAAGCATCTCTCTATATCGTTGGACCCAAAAATGTAACCGCTCAAGATATCATATTACCGCCTTCTGCGAAAATAATTGATACTACACAACATATAGCTAACATAAATAAATCAATTACCTTGGATATAACATTACAAATTGAAAAAGGGCGCGGATATATTTTACAAAATCCAAAGAATTACAATTCTAAAGATGGAATTTTTCCTATAGATGCTGTCTTTATGCCTGTTCGAAGTGTAAATTATAGTATTCATTCTTATTGGACCGGAAATGAGATAAAAGAAATTCTTTTTCTTGAGATATGGACGAATGGAGGATTAACTCCTAGAGAGGCACTTTACGAAGCTTCTCGGAATTTGATTGAGTTATTCCTTCCTTTCCTGTCTGCAGAGGAACAGAGCATCGATGGAACGAACAATCAGAATGATAATATGCCTCCTTCCTTACCCCTTTTATATATATCGACCGATATGGGGAGAACGAAAAAAGGAGTTGAATTCAAACATATTTTTATTGACCAATTGGAGTTACCCCCTAGGGTCTATAACTGCCTCAGAAAAGCCAATATAAATACATTATCGGACCTCTTGAATTACAGTCGAGAAGATCTAATGAGAATTGAACGCCTCGGGGAACAATCTGTCGAACAAATATTGACAGTTATAAATAATTTTGCAATTGACCTACCCAGGAATCGGTTTTAGGTTCATGAAATAGCTCCATTTTCTCTCTGCATTCATTCCTTTTCCCTAAGTTATTCTGGAAAAGAGTTAGAATAACTCTATTTGGAATGAATCTTCAACATATTTCTTTCATAGAATATTCAAAATTTCTGACAAGGTGGATATATCTAGGCAGAGATAATTTGTCTTGAAGCAACTACTCCCTAGATATACCCACGAAAGATTTGTTTCAATATTTGGATATTTTAAGTTAAATCAAATTGGAAAAGACCTAAACTGAAAGATTTATCAATAGGTAACGTTGCCCCAATACCTAACCAAAGGGCTACTGCAGTACCGATTAAAAATACTGTTGTAGCCACTGGACGACGAAATGGATTTTGGAATTGATTCACATTCTCCAAGAAAGGTACCGTCAATAGTCCCGCGGGTACTGAGGCCATTAAAAGGACACCTAATAATTTATTAGGCACTGTACGAAGTATTTGGAATACAGGGAAAAAATACCATTCGGGCAATATTTCCAAAGGAGTTGCAAATGGGTTTGCCGGTTCACCAATCATTGAAGGTTCAAGAACCGCTAAACCTATGGTACATGCAATAGTACCTGAAATTACTACTGGAAAAATATATAAAAGATCATTGGGCCAAGCGGGCTCTCCATAATAATTATGCCCCATACCTTTAGCTAATTTAGCCCTTAATACAGGATCATTCAAGTCAGGTTTCTTTGTTATTGGGATAAGTAGACCCTTATGAATCTATCCCCCGAAGGAACCGGACATGCCCATTTTGATCATCCGGCTCGAGCAATAGCTAAACTCAAACTAATAAAGGGCGTATCGTAAGAATAATAACCAAAAATACCTATACCCTTATTGGTAATTTTATTATTTCAGATTAAATGCTCAGTACCCAAGTAAGCTTACAAATTCGATCATGATCAACATGCCTTTTGGATCATCTTATTCCTTGTAATCCGTGTTTATCCCCACGAATAGATCTCAAAAGCATACAAGGTATTGACTTGTTACTGCTCTGGCCTTTCTCCTTCCTTAGATCCCTTCTTTTACTCCGATAGTTTACCTTATTGAAATGCAAGGGAAATGGATGCATTTTCATACTATGAAAAGCAAAGTATAAGTAATATGTTATTTATTATGGTACACTATTACCCGGATCTCACGGAGCCCTTCCTAATTCGGATTTGATCATAGAAATAACTCTCTTGGAACGGAACAAATCGACCGATGCCTTTTACCCAGGTTCTAGACTTCCTATTTCTGATAAGAAAATTGGGGCAGAGACACATTTATTTTTATAAGGCAGATTGAAGAATGTATCTGCACGGCCTAAGCAATAGTTCAAGTCACACACTCCCATAATCCATCTTCTCCGTCTGAGCTGAGGATCTACTTCAATTGTTTGTATTGGATGAATAATACTTCAGAATTGAAAGTAGAAATCCGAGGAACTCCGAGGAGCATGGTTTCTTATTTCCATATTTCCAATATGAAATATTCCCGGCAATGATATATTGTCATTACTCAACAAAAGGATGGGTTATGAATACTCATTGATACTCATTCAAAATCTATCTTTCCTCTCTATAAAGGACCTGAAATACCCTGCTTACGAATCATTAGAAAGTGCATTGACATAAATACAGCGGTAAGGAGGGGTAATATGAAAGTGTGTAAACTATAAAAACGAGTCAAGGTAGATTGACTCACACTAACACTTCCGCGTAATAATTCTACCAAAGGAGATCCTATTACAGGAATAGCCTCAGGAACACCGGTCACAATTTTGACCGCCCAATAACCAATTTGATCCCAGGGTAAAGAATAACCAGTTACACCGAAAGATACGGTTAGTACAGCCAGAATTACACCCGTAACCCAAGTTAATTCACGAGGTTTTTTAAATCCACCTGTGAGATAAACACGGAATACGTGCAAGATCATCATTAGAACCATCATACTTGCCGACCATCGATGAACGGATCGGATTAGCCAACCAAAGTTCACTTCGGTCATTATGTATTGAACCGAGGCAAAAGCTTCTATAACGGTCGGACGATAGTAAAAAGTCATGGCAAAACCAGTAGCTACTTGTACTAAAAAAGAAGTCAGTGTGATCCCCCCTAGACAATAAAATATATTCACATGAGGAGGAACATATTTACTAGTGATATCATCTGCAATCGCCTGAATCTCGAGACGCTCTTCGAACCAATCGTATACTTTATTGAGATAGGTAAACTTAAATTCCCCCTCTGAAAACCGTACATGAGAATTTCCTTTCATACGGCTTAAACAAGAACACCCAAATACCTTTTTGAACGAATATATTAATTGTAAAATCTCGAGATACTGGATACTTCGTTCCCTGGGGATATGAATGAAGAAAATTAGTAATAATCCAGGATCTCCTACAATAAGAAGGAAGACTTTGTAATGCTCAAATTTCAAGTTGGCTCATTCTTATGCAGAATAAATTGCTATAGGCCTTTTGAACAATCTTTTATCCTATTCGTGATATAAATTACTTAGAGAACAACTAGTATCGACGATCAATAGGAATTATCTTGTTGAGATCTCAACAGATGAATCAATCTGAACCTCAGATTTAGATTCTACCCCGATAATTTGATTAAATTCCAAAAAGGTTCTCTGGGTAATAACCTTTTAATTGAATTATTGCTCACTTAATGAAATAAGCTAACTAAGAGAAATGAGATACTATCTCATTTCTTCAGCCAGAGTCAGCAGAAGAAGGAGGAGAGATCCCTCAATTTCTGATCATACTTCTTTCAAGTTATTACAAACCTGGTGACGAGGTCCAAGTGACAGGTACAAACCATAGTTCAGATCTTCTTGAATATATCTATTCCTCGTGCTCCAAATATTAACTTTTCGATCAATATCTAACGAGGTAGGACCATCTTTATGAAGATAACAGACTGGTCTTCTGTACTAGAGTAGAGATCAATTTTAACAAGTCGCACACCCATATTCCAAAAATCCTTAGATAAAAGTAATTACACGATCAAACTACCGGAACGTGATAACCTAGAAACTCGAGCTATCCAATAGCTCGCCTTGAATTCCTTAGTTATTTTTTATTTTGAATAACTTGGGATTCGGGGGGGATGTTCTAGTTTCTCTAGACCCAACTAACCGGAATTCCGTCCAATAAAACGGAAGAATTATAAATCTCCGAGATAATAGATAAGAATACTGCAAATAGAGCCATTGCAATACCCATGAAAGGAGTAGTTCCCCATCCGGGAGCTACTTTACCAGATTCTGTATTAAGCGGTTTTAAATAATCTCCTACAATAGTACGTCTTGGCCTGGTTCTGGAAGTATCATCAATGGTCTGTGTAGCCATAAAAACTATTGCATTGGTTGAGATCTGTTAACTTTGTATACTATTCCATATATATATATACATGGGATTACCTAACAATGGAAACTGCAACCTTAGTCGCTATCTCCATATCTCGTTTACTTGTGAGTTTTACTGGTTATGCCCTGTACACCGCCTTTGGGCAACCCTCTGAACAACTTAGAGATCCTTTTGAAGAGCACGAAGACTAGTTGAAAGAAAGGCCTTCCCTACCGGGAAGGCCTTTCTTTGATAATAACAATGAGGAGGAAAAGAACAAAAATTATTTTCCCCCTCTATCTGGAACTTTGGGTGGTTCTCGGAAGAAAATAGCAAAAAAGATTATCCCTAAGGTCGATACCAAAAGGAATGTATAAACCAATGCTTCCATAGATTCGATCGTAGTTTACAATTATGGAGATAGCTTTCGTACTAATTATAACATTAAAAAAGAAAAAGATAAGAAAGAAAGATAAGAAATCAAAAGATTTTGATTCTTAGTGAGAATGAATATTTGGTGGAATCTCTCAATATTTATTAAAGATCGGAGCAATGTCATATTATACAACTTGTCTTTTAGTAGTCGGATCCCCCAGTTTTTGGAATGCCCCAAATTCTACTTGAGCATCCAAATCCGGATCAATACCAGCAAAAACATCTCTGAATAGGGTTCTAGCACCATGCCAAATGTGCCCAAAAAAGAAAAGAAGAGCAAATGTAGCATGTCCAAAAGTAAACCAACCCCTTGGACTACTACGAAAGACACCATCGGATTTCAAAGTAGCGCGATCTAATTCAAAAATTTCACCTAATTGAGCGCGTCTAGCATATTTTTTAACTATAGCAGGATCACCAAAACTGACCCCGTCAAGTTCACCCCCATAGAACTCAACAGTTACGCCTACTTGTTCAACACTATACTTTGATTCTGCTCTCCTAAAAGGAACATCAGCTTTCACAATTCCTTCTTCATCAACTAGAACGACTGGAAATGTTTCGAAAAAGGTAGGCATACGACGTACAAAAAGTTCATGTCCCTCTTTATCTTTGAAGATGGGGTGTCCTAACCAACCAACAGCTATTCCATCCCCATTGTCCATGGCACCTGCCCTGAATAATCCCCCTTTAGCTGGATTATTCCCAATATAATCATAAAAAGCAAGTTTCTCAGGAATTTTTGACCAAGCTTCTGATAGACTGAGATTTTCAGCCAAACCGGCACGAACTCGTCGATCTATTTCTTGTTGGAAGTATCCCTGATCCCACTGATAACGAGTGGGGCCAAATAATTCGATCGGAGTTGTTGCGGAGCCATACCACATGGTTCCAGCGACAATGAAAGCTGCAAAAAACACAGCAGCAATACTGCTGGATAGGACAGTTTCAATATTCCCCATACGCAATCCTTTGTATAAACGTTGGGGAGGACGAACACTAAGATGGAATAGACCTGCTAATATACCCAATATACCTGCTGCAATATGATGAGAAGCTATTCCTCCCGGAACAAAAGGATCAAAACCTTCAGCCCCCCACGCTGGATTTACAGGTTGTATTTTTCCAGTTAGCCCATAAGGATCAGACACCCATATTCCAGGACCATACAAACCCGTTACATGAAATGCTCCGAATCCGAAGCAAGCTGCTCCTGAGAGGAATAAATGAATTCCAAAGATCTTGGGCAAATCTAAAGAAGGTTTTCCCGTACGTTCATCAACGAATATGTCTAGATCCCAATATACCCAATGCCAGATAGCTGCTAAAAAGCACAAGCCAGAAAACACAATATGTGCTCCAGCCACACCTTCATAACTCCAAATACCTGGATTAGTTACAGTTTCTCCGGTGATGCTCCATCCACCCCATGAATCCTTTATTCCTAAACGAGTCATAAAAGGTATAACGAACATACCTTGTCTCCACATTGGATCAAGAACAGGATCAGATGGATCGAAAACTGCTAATTCATAAAGAGCCATTGAACCAGCCCAACCAGCAACTAGAGCTGTGTGCATTATATGCACAGCAATTAACCGGCCAGGATCATTCAATACGACGGTATGAACGCGATACCAAGGCAAACCCATGAAAATACCCCTTTATCAGAAAAAGTAGACACTATGTAGCTTTCTCGCATTAGAGAATATCATGCTATGGAACTAAACCTTTATCTCAAAGGTGAATATCTATTCGAGGCCATTAATGGAACAGTTTCAAAACAATTCTATTCATAATAGCAGCAAGGATAAGCGGAAATATTTTATCATTTCTATGTACCAATAGACAATGTGGGAATTGGTCCCATTTCTACCGCCGATCAAACACAATCAAAATTGCGTTCCGAAGTGTGGAGCGGGAAAGAAGGAATGTCGGGGTTTTGAAAAGAAGACGACCTCTGAATAAAAATAAGAGACATAAAGCTTTTTATCATCCTGGCATCGAGCTATTTTTCCGCAGGGCTTCCCCTACAGTATCGTCACCGCAGTAGAGTTTAACTACCAAGTTCGGGATGGATTGGTGTGGTTCCTCTACGCCTGGGACACCAGAATCTCAAACCATGAACGAGGAAGGGTATAAAAGAAAAAGCATATTCGCTAGTAATTGTGAGGCTCCAATCCTGCAAGGGACACCTCTTCTCTTTGTGTCCCCTGCGGGTAGAGAACCCTCCTCTGCTCCTCCGGGTGCATTATTTTTCTTCCAATAAAAGAATAAAGTAATCCAGTCCAAATGTGAAACCGATTCAAGTTCATCAGAACTTAGCTTATCAAATTAGAAGGATACTCCTAATTTGATAAGTAGTTTTATGAATTTTCTATTCATTGGAATCTCCCAAGATCTCAGATCTTGATCTTTTCTATCAAAAAAATCATAAAAAAAAGAATACATACCAACTTTTCAATATTAAGTTGGAAACAATATTAATAATAAATCACAATAAATCAAACACATAAAATACTTTTACTGTGAAAAAGTATTTCCATTTATAGGAGGAGCTCCATTTCCATTTAGAAATTTCTCGTGAGTAATTCTGTTCCAATTGTTCTGTTTTTTAGGACCCCATTTGATTTCTAACCAGGGGGGTACCATCTCTTTGTCCATTATGAGATCAACAATGCCATATTCCAGGGTCTCCTCTGCTGACATAAAATGATCTCTGTCTAATTCATCCCAAACGACGAACTTATCTTGAAGAGATGTTCTTTCTATATAAATGTCTACAATTTGTTCTTTAATAATTGTTACGTCTTCATCATTCTGTATACATATTCTTGACATTCCATCCGTGTAAGTACTAGCAGGTTGGTGGAGCATAACCGTAGCGCTAGGAAATGCTATACGTTTACCAGGGCGCCCTCCGGTTAAGATGAGAGATCCCATTGAAGCAGCTATCCCGATGACTGTTGTATATATTTCTGGCGGTATATATTGCATAGTATCATAAAGAGCTATTCCTGGTATTATTGATCCACCGGTACAGTGAATAAATAGAAATTGCTCTCTAGTTATATCATCTAGAGTCAAATATACCATCATACTAACGAGTTGATTTCCAATCTCGTCCTCGAGCGGTTTAGCCAAAAAAAGTAATCTCTCTTCATAAAGTTTGTTGTATAAGTCGAGCCAAACTGCATCTTCGTCTTCGAAGTGTTGATGAGGCACTTTTGGAACACCGAGTGGCATTGGTTTTAATGCAAAGAAGAAGCGAATCACGATCAAATATGACATAGAGACAAGATGATATGGAGACATATACGAAAACGTATTCAACAAAGTTTTCAATACGACTATAATAAAAAACTATATCCAATTTTCCTGCCTGAAAACGTATTCAAGAGAGTTAAATAGACTCTAATATGAACTATAGCCAATTTTTTTTGTTAATAAAATAAACTGCCCTCCTGCCTGGGTGGCAACATTATGTATTATAGCAACTACTACGTTTAATGAAATATTCTTTCATCTTTTAAATTTTCCTTTTGATTGATGAATTACAATCGAATATGATATAGAATATCATATTATATGTATATATATATATATATATATATATATACTATATAGAAGAAAAGAAGGGCTTCGAGGATGTGTTTATGCCATTCCAATTAGATCCAATTTCATTGAGATCAAAACACGTTGATGGACGAACGGAAGGATTAGGGACATCTAGTTTTTAATCCCCTCTTCCTTTTCACAGGTTGTTCAAATGAACAAGTTTTAGTTGACCTTATATGGTTGGTTAGGATCAATCCAAACCAGTCAATTTCACATAGAATCGAGAATGCCGACTATTCAACAACTTACTAGAAATGCGAGACAGCCGATAAAAAATAGAACAAAATCCCCTGCTCTTCGAGGGTGTCCTCAGCGTAGAGGAGTATGTGCTAGGGTGTATGTGCGACTCGTTTGGATCAGAAGCTGAAATGGACTAGGAGATTCTTCTAACAGAAGAGCTGTTCTTTTCTGCTGTGGCAAAGTACAGATCTATCATCTAACCTTACCGGGGATGAAATTTATGGTTTCCATTGGTGCAAATCCAATCACCTTTATGTGGGATGAAAAGCAATTCCTCATTGGTAGCGAATGGTCATCAATCCATTGAGCGAGGAAATCATGCAAATCGAAAGAAGCAAAAATGAAAATTATGCTTCTATTGCTGCGAGAACGGACCAACAAGGTTAGCTACCTGGCCAACTCTTATAATTACATGTCGTCACTGTATAGATAAATCTTATCATGAGAATATTTTTTACTTGATAATTTGGGAGTAGAGCTGGAGGTGGTAAATTGTACAAGTTACCAATAACATAGTCATTTCATATCCTAGAAATAAAGGGCTCCGGCGTATAGAGAGGACCTTACCGTTAGAGAAAGAACCATAGAAACGATGAAACCCATGATTTTTTCTTCGTGCAAGGTCCCATCCCTTGCCTACCTAGAAGGTGCCTAACTGAAGGGAATTATGGTTGGGAAGGTTGCAGTAGCAAAAGCCATTGGAAGCTGTATTTTCTACATTAGAAGAATTAGTTTTATTTTTAATAAAGCAAACAAAAGAATGATCGATCAAAAAATGGATTAGTCATTCACGAGAATCAACTTCAATGACCAGAGTTAAACGTGGATATATAGCTCGAAAACGTCGAAAAAAAATTCTTACATTTGTATCAGGCTCTCGAGGGGCCCATTCAAAACTTTTTCGAACTGCTAACCAACAGAAAAATAGAGCCTTAGTTTCCGCTCACCGAGATAAAAGTAAACAAAAGAGAGATCTTCGTCGTTTGTGGATTACTCGAATCAATGCAGCATCCCGTGCTAATGGAGTCTCTTATAACAAATTTATACAATATTTGTATAAAAGGCAGTTGCTTCCAAATCGTAAAACACTTGCGCAAATAGCTGTATTAGATAGTAATTGCTTTTCTATCATCTTTAAAAATATTCATGAATATTCTCATTTTTACACCTAAATGTAAGAAATTAACTTTTAATCTCTTTGGCTGTACAAGAAGTTTCTTCCGTTCCAATCTTTTGAACGAACTGGTTAAGATAATGCCAGATGATCCGATGAGAATGATTGCCAAATTCATCTCGTTGTAGCCATTACCTTAGCTATTATCATATCTGTTAAAAGGAATATAACATTCCACAAGTCATGAAGGGGTTACACTACACAGTTGGTATTGGTGCTATTTATAAAGATAATGAATAGAGCTCTATTCATATATTTCTTTTGCTACATTTCTGAGCAAAACAATCTCGAACAATTGATATTGAAGAGAGAGTATTACGTCCAATAGGATTACCTATACCGGAGGTTTAGAAGACCTCCGTCCTATCCATTAGACGATGGACGCTCTTTCTTTTTTTCCATTATTCTCCGGGATACTTTATCGAGGACAAATCCCCTTTTTATCCATCCAAAATGAGGTTAATGAAGTTCAGGAAAGAAAGAATAGAAGATATGTTACATGGAAATCAAACATTCATTTTGAATGAGAGATTGTCCACGAAAAAGATTTTGAATAAGGAATGTGAGCGGGTAGCGGGAATCGAACCCGCATCGTTAGCTTGGAAGGCTATATATATACTTCCATCCATACTTGCTCATAACACTCATATTGTTAGATATAGAATTCTGAATTGGTATCAAGTTGGTTGGACAATTGATCTTTTTCATTCTGATTGTATCTAATAAAGAAGAAAAATACAGGTAATTGCCTTAGAAAGATATGTATCAATCAGATTTTTTCTATTGAGTCCTTCCATGCCTACTATAATTAGTTATTTCGGTTTCTTATTGGCTTCGCTAATTTTAACCTTAGTCTTATTCATCGGTTTAAGCAATATACGACTTATTTGAAATAAATAAATAGAAAAAATTCTTCGTTGACTTTAGTTAATGAGAATCTCGTGGCTTCTCTCAATATCAATTGATTGTTATTGAGATTCCTAGTCAATTCGGGATACTATCCCAGGTAGCTTTTATTTTTACTTATTCTTTTGAATCAAAATGATTGAGGCTTTGCTATCCGGAATTGTGTTAGGTTTAATTCCTATAACTTTGGCTGGATTATTCGTAACTGCATATTTACAATACCGACGTGGTGATCAATTGGATATTTGATTGAGGAACATCCTTTTTCAAATGGGCCTCCTACTTATCCTGGGAGGCCATATTCCGTTGACCATTCTAGTTAGAATTCTTGATAATCCGTCAAGAAAATTGTATCCAATTTCAGGATCACGCTCTGTAGGATTTGAACCTACGACATCAGGTTTTGGAGACCTACGTTCTACCGAACTGAACTAAGAGCGCTTTCTTAGGAGAAGCCCGGATAGGAAATAAATAGAAATCTACTCTTAAAACATTTTTGCATGTGGCATGATGCAATAACTGATAGTTATTGTTCCATTGAATCAATATCAATGGATTTCGCATTCTTCTCTTTCTTTCCTTCCGTAGGAAAAGAACTACGGTAGGGATGACAGGATTTGAACCTGCGGCATTTTGTACCCAAAACAAACGCGCTACCAAGCTGCGCTACATCCCTTCCAATTGTTAGACTTGAATTTTATTTTATATGACCTCAATTTTTTTTCCACACATACTTATCCACTTTCATTTTTATTGGGTCTCATGAATAGACTCTATAGATGTAAGATATATCATCTAAAACATGATTATTCATTTACAAGATCTGGTAATGAAACATGTTCTGTTCCAGAAATAGGAACATCTTATATTCTTGATCATTGTACAGATATCTGTTCCGAGTTCCCTGTACAAGAGATTCATAAAATACAAATGTGAGATTCATCAACTACGAATGTAGTTGACCATATAACATATGCATCATTATTGAAAAGGAGAACTTACAAACAATGCAAGATATAAAGACATATCTTTCCACAGCGCCTGTGCTAGCGACTTTATGGTTCGGGTGTTTAGCCGGTTTATTGATAGAGATCAATCGTTTTTTTCCAGATGCTCTGACTTTCCCCTTTTTTTCATTTTAGTTCTCCTGTGAATCTGAAAGGAAAAAATCTGCTAGATCCCTTCTCTCCCTTTCCTCTTGGAGAAACGAAATGAGTTGATTCAGCTCCCAATAGATCCGAGTTAAGAGCTCAGGAGGGGTTAGAATCAAACAAAATCTAAATATAGATTCAAAAGTTATTCCTACAAGTATCATACTACTGAAAACTCCTAATTCAAGATTTTATTACGAGAATGAATATGAATAAGTAATAAAATCTTGAATCATTGGATCTCCGACAACTTCTATCCCATTCTCTTTCTTCTCTTTTTCCAAAAAAAAAAAAAAAGGGTCAAAAAAAAGAGAAGTATACCTAATATCCAGAGTAAGTGAGTTTATGGCCAAGGGCGGAGATGTAAGAGTAACAATTACTTTGGAATGTACTAGTTGTACCCAAGATAGTGTTGATCAAAAATTCCCCGGTATTTCCAGATATACCACTCGAAAAAATCGCCACAATACACCTACTCGGTTGGAATTGAAGAAATTTTGTCCTTATTGTTACAAGCATACCATTCACGGAGAAATAAAGAAATAGATTGAATCTACTACTCCCACCCAGGGATAAGAATAGATCACAGATATAGAAAGAAATTGTATTTTAACAAAATCTGTCAATATTTCTTTTCAAAATATTTTGAATAAATAGTGTTTTTGGGAGAAAAGCAAACTATGAAGAAATTATTGGAAAGGTTCATGAAACAAACTATGAATACATTTAAGCGATCTTTGGATAATCGAGAGAAACGATCTTTTCAGAATAGATCTAAGCGATCTTTCCCCAATAGATCTAAGCGATCTTTTCGGAATAAATTTAAGCGATCTTTTCGAAATAAATCGAAGCGAATTTTTCATAAACGTTTGCCACGAATTGGATCGGGAGATCGAATCGATTATAAAAATATGAGCCTAATTAGCCGATTTATTAGCGAACGAGGAAAAATATTATCTCGCCGAGTGAATCGATTAACCTCGAAACAACAACGCCTAATGACTATCGCTATTAAACGAGCTCGTATTCTATCTTTGGTACCTTTTGTTACTAGTGATAACTAATTTGATCCCTAAAAATGAAATTACTCCTTGATCGAATCAGAGCTGGAATATTTGACAAAGATAAAGCAGATCTAAAAAAGTTGACAGGATTGAATTCTTAAAAAATAATTCAATTATCCAGATCTGTTCATTTTGAAATGCCCCTAGCTTCCCGGAGGGGATTCCCCGGGAGATTTGGTTCCACTATTTCATTATACGATTTTTCTATTCATTCCTAGATGTTATTAATTCACTAATTCGCACGCACCCCTAGATGGATTCAGTTTTTAAATATTCATTCTTAAAGTCAGTAATACAAGCAAAGCCTGATATTACAAGAATTCCGGCTCTCTTGGAAAAAAAATAGGAATAGCTCTTAATTTAAGAGACCTACAATTCGACCGAGTTGGGGAATATTCCATATTTGCTGGGTTATCTTTATCTAGCATATAAGTAACATTTGGTCATCCACATCCAAAGCGCTATGTTATTAAATCATGAAGTTATGACATAACTTCACCCACGGCGCTATTGGATGGAAGTGCACCATACAGTAGCACCAATGATCCTCTTCTCATGCAACTGACTAGGATCATCTACACGAACATAATGTCCGAATGAAATAGAGAAAAAAAAAAGGTAGAATAATATTCTGGAGTTGTATTGATAATGATACCCCTTGCCCTTCCTCTTGAAGTGACATCCATATATTTAGTTATACAGCCCCCTGTAGGGCAGCGGCCATTACAATGATTGCTGCTGAAATGAAAATGATTTGCCCATCATCTATGTGTCCAATTGTTACAATATTGAGATAAAGTTCCCCCGGAATCTATAATAAAACATGTGAGATTCTCCCTTTTCTGTCCAGTGGAAACAAATAAAAGAGATTGATTCAGTTGATCCAACTGAGCAGGAAGAACTGGAAGGAGTAGAATCGTTCTATTACGTTCCTTTTCGATTTTTAGCAAAATTGTATTGCTGTGTTAGCAGAAGGTTAGCTATACTGGTTCAGTATACTTCAAATATACCTTTGGTATAATATTGACAATCAAACGAGGATTAGAGAAGATATCAGTAGTTTTCCATTTCCTGATCTCTATCTTTCATGGGATTAATTCCCCCTTGACTTTACAATAATATATGGAGCTTAGTATGTCTGGGAATACGGGAGAACGCGCTTTTGGTGACATTATTACCAGTATTCGATACTGGGTTATCCATAGTATTACTATACCTTCTTTATTCATTGCAGGTTGGTTATTTGTCAGCACAGGTTTGGCTTATGATGTATTTGGGAGCCCCCGGCCGAATGAGTATTTCACAGAAAGCCGACAAGAGGTTCCATTAGTAACTGGCCGTTTCGATTCATTAGAGCAACTTGATGAATTTACTAAATCTTTTTAGGAGGTACTAATGACTATAGATAGAACCTATCCAATTTTTACAGTTAGATGGTTGGCCGTTCACGGACTAGCTGTACCTACAGTTTTTTTCCTGGGATCCATATCAGCAATGCAGTTCATCCAGCGATAACTTCTATATAAACTAAATCACGGAGCTATGACACAATCAAACCCGAACGAACAAAATGTTGAATTGAATCGTACCAGCCTCTACTGGGGGCTGTTACTCATTTTTGTACTTGCTGTTCTATTCTCTAATTACTTTTTTAATTAGGAACAGTGAGAATCTTCTTTATCACCCAATTTGGGGAGATCTAATACTCATATCTATGATTGTTTATGTCTTGAGCATGACTACTTAAGAAAATGTGATGTAAAAGGGAGTAAGAGAAATGGCCGATACCACTGGAAGGATCCCTCTTTGGTTGATAGGTACTTTAACTGGTATTATCGTGATTGGTTTACTAGGTCTCTTTTTCTACGGTTCCTATTCCGGATTAGGGTCATCCCTATAGTAATGAAATGCACTTGATATCTATGAGGAATACTGTATACGCGAAAACGAAAACTCAAAAAGAAAGATAAGACCTTACCCTTCTTTGAGTTCAAAGAGGGGTAAGGTCTTATCTTTCTTTTTTCAATCTCTTCCGGGATTGAAAACTAGAAGATTCATACAAATCCCACAATTTTTTTATTTACTCCCATTATTATAGTAATGATGATGAGCCCATTTATTCTTCTGCCTCTGATATGTATTATCAAAGAATTGGATCCACCCAGTTTGAATGTTCCTCCGAGCAGAAATCAATTAACAGATTCTTCTGCATAATATTTATTACTCCATATTTGTTCATTTCTCCAAAAGGAGATTCTACAAATCTTACATGTTTTTATGTAAGTAAAAGTCTGAACGAAAATCCGTCCGAATATGCAAAGAATAGACAATTTTCTTTTTTACGGCCCAAGCCAAAATAAAAAACCTTTTTTTTTCTTTCTTTTTATTAGAAGCCTCAAACGTTTGCTTTGCAAAGTAGGCCCCCATTTTCTCCATGAGAAATATTGCCCTTTACTCGTCTGCTCCTACTTTTCTCAAAAGTTCGTCAGTAGAACGTGGACGAACGGAATTGGGAAATTAATAAGTTCCTCTTACCTCGACGAGACAAGATAGCGGAAAATCTATTTTGACCTTTTTAAGGAGTAGGATGAGAGATAAGATCAGGCAGGGAGAATAGTAAGGAAAGATTGCTTAATTCTTTCCTTCCTTCTATTCTTGTTTTAATTGTCTCTCTTAACTATGATGGATGAAAATCCAAATAAAAAAATAAAAAGAAGAAGATGACATGTATAGAATATACAATGTAGCACATGACTAGGGGACCGTTCGGCGGCAAGTCTGTTCCAGAGTCAATCCTTGTGCAAGATGCATATATATATATATATATATATATATAACAGAGGGAAAAGGCGAATGAAAGGCCCTCCGAGGAGGCATGATTTGATCATACAAATTGTTTGTATTAGCCATTAATAAGACAGAGATTAGAATCTTTCAGTCCGCTTTAGGTCGCATTCAAATTGAATTTATGGACCTAAAAATTCATCTCGGCCAATTGAACTTTCTCAAATTGTTTCTTCTTAAGAACTAGAAATATCTGTGCCAAAATGACAGATGCTAAGAATAATAAAAGACCTTCAACGCGTGAAGGATCTTGAAGTACTATTTCTGCATCTCCCTGACCAAATCCGCCTACGTTAGGGTTATTTGTTAATGGCTGATCAACCTTGATGAATTCACCTTCTGAAACAAGAAGTTCCGGTCCCGGAGGTACAATGTCAACCACTTGTCGACCGTCTGATGAATTATCAATAGTTATTTCATATCCACCCTTTCCTTTACGTAAAATTTTACTTACTCTACCTGTTGCTGAAGCGTTATAGACCGTATTGTTGCTCTTGCTTCCATCAGGATAAATTTGTCCTCTTCCTCTATTACCACCCACATATATGGGATATTTCAGAAAGTGAGCTTCTTTATTAGAAGCAGGATTTGGTGAAAGGATGGGAAATACAACTTCACTATATTTTTGACCGGGAACAGGACCTATTACAATAATATTTTTTTGATTGGGACGATAGTTCTGAAAATAAAGATTACCTATCTTTTCCTTTATTTCAGGGGAAATACGATCCGGAGGGGCTAATTCAAAGCCTTCGGGTAAAATAAGAACAGCTCCTACATTTAAAGTTCCTTTCTTACCATTAGCAAGAACTTGTTTTATTTGTGTATCATAGGGAATTTTAATGACTGCTTCAAATACGGTATCGGGAAGCACGGACTGTGGAACCTCAATCTCCACAGGTTTTTTAGCCAAATGACAATTGGCACATACAATACGCCCAGTCGCTTCTCGAGGATTTTCATAACTTTGCTGTGCGAAAATGGGATATGCATTCGCAATGGATGCCCGAGTGATTATATGTATCATTATCAAGACGGAAATTGGTTGAGTTATCCACTTTTTCACCCAGTCATCATAAGTATATCTATTTTGCATGGTTTGATTATCGGTTCAAATTATTTGTTTGAAAATAAATAGGAGTAGGTAGCTATCATAGTTACCTGTCTGCAATTCTGCTACTATATTAAGATTAAGATTGTAGGTAATAAATCAGAAGTATCCCACTAAAAAAGGAAAAAGACGAATATGAAAAAACATTCCAGTTCAATTGTTGTTGGATGTACAAATTTGTTATTCATTCATTGAATGATAAATTACTACAAGTGAAGGAGATGTACGATTGAAACGACGGAAGATCCAATATTTGAAAATTGTATCTAAGATGACTGGAAATGTTGAAACAAGACCAGATATTATTCGTTCGTTATGGGAAAATCCATAATTTTCGAAAATCAAATCGATCATCAGTTCCCAACCATGGGGCGAATGAAACCCAATACATAGATCGGTTACTAAAAGAATAGTAAAAGCTTTGATTGTATCGCTCAAGCTATAGAAGAATTCTTGCATCCAAGAATTAAGAATGGCAAGTTTATTCTTACCCAGAATGAGATAAGCACTTAGAATAGCAGAACCTATTAGATTTGTTAATAAATGTGATATTATTTGGATACAATCTTGATTGTACATTTTTACCAATTGGATCATTTTTTTTTTCATTTCTATACGAAGATCTTGTGAACCCGTTTCCGAAGAATCTTCCACCATTTTTTCTAACAGGAATAGCTCTTCTATTTTCTCAAATCTTCCTAGAGCATTTTCTTCTTGTAAAAAATCAAAAATTTTTTGAGATTGATCCGTATTCCACCAATTTGTAACCCAAGGTTCCAAAACTTTCTGTAATGAAATTGAGATTCCCCAAGGCAGTACTACTAAACATGCAAGATATCGTAGAGAAGCTGATGCTTTATATTTGGCTACTTCCAATTCGTGAATCGCTAAGGAACTCGATTTGCTCGTTAGCTCTGTCCAAAATCTGGACAAAGTACGAGTTATAGAACGAGGTATGGGACTCATATAATCGATCTATTGCGTAATTCTTCAACTCCGAGAAAAAATATCGTTCGGGCGAGGAACGATTCACTTCGAAATAGAAGTAGAATAAAAAAGGAGATTGTTCTCAGTAGAATCAATCATTGAAAATCGCTTTGATCTAGACTAATTCTCTATTTGTTCTTTTCCTATCTGACTCTTTCTCCAAAAAAATAATTACTTCAAGTGACAATTTTTTTGAAGTAAAATGAAGGGATGTTGATTAGCAAAATAGATCAAACTAGCTTACGGGATAGGATCCATATACATTTTTGGTTCTAATCCGGTCGGTATATTAGATGAAATTCTCCAATTTTGTACGCATTTGTAAAAAAGAAAATAAAAGAAATGTTTGAGAGAGTGCTATATATATATATATATATAGTAATTCATTTAGATAGTAATTAAATCTATCCTTTTGAGACGTCGTATCCGTCTACTGGCTCTATTCATTCTCTCTAAAGATAGGATGAGATGAGAGTGCTTGGGAACTGCCGAAGCATACCGGGCTGATTCCATAAGTATCCCTAGACAAATGTTCTATTTTGAACTTCTTCCTCTCGTATATACTATACGGATAGATATATCCATTTGGATGCCGAAGAGTAACAAAATAACTATCCATTTTAAAATCCTTCAATAGATACACGCAAGAAACGGGCTAATTCGGCAGCTTTCTGTTCCATTTCACGTAAAGTAAAATTATCCTCAGTACGAGTTAAGGGAATTTCTTGTTGGCCTTTTATTTCCATATAAAGAACACGACGAGGAAAAATACCTTCTTGAACTTCCATTTTGATCGCCTGAATATCTTTTATAAGAAATTGGAGGAAAATACGACGATTTCTTCCAGGAAATCCCCAACGAAAAAGACATACAATTCCTTCTTTTTCATCAAACTTATTGTAGCCACTACCCACATTACACAAAATTGTACACCACAAATAAGAGCTAATGAACAGACCTGCAATACCATAAAAACACATTACAATTCCTTGTGGGATAAAAAGTATTTGCTGAGATGACAATAAGGGTATAAGGTTCCTGCCGAGGTAACTTGAAATTCCAACTAAGAAAAATCCTAGTGAACCCAAAAAAAGGATACAAGCCCAAAAAAAATTACTCATTTTCCGAGACCCTGTTATAGGTTCTATCCAGAGCCATTTGGATCGACGATTCATAACAAATTGCGTCCTATTTAAGTTGAGAGTAGGCCAAATATTTTTTTTGGCTCCCCAAGTAATTCTCATAAATTTGCTAGCAATATAATAAACTAGTTATATACATATAAGCATCTAAGTTAATAGAAAATATAAATATCAAATTTTTCATGAAATTAGTAGGAGATAAATACTATCTCTATATTCATATAGATATCCATCCAGGTTCTATCCATAGATGTTATCTATGATGAATAGATAACAGATGGTACATCTGCATCTATTCATCATATATGAATAGATCTAAATATAGATGGATGTCTATTTAGATCCATTTCGTTCGTCTTTACAAGAGGTTATGTTATATCATCCAAAAAATCTCTATTTCTCTCTATTGTTTTATGATTGATAAATTGAACCCAATTTATGAAATATGACTGAATCAGATTCATAAAATCTCGTCGTTTTGAATATAGAAATACGAGAGAACCATTGTAATTGCCGGAAATAACAAGCCCACTAGGGGCACCAAAATAGAGGGTAAGCTGGAATTGATCATAGAACGAGTACCTTAATGAAATATTTATCTTTATTACAAGGTCTTATTATAAGACCAAATGAGTGATAGGACCAAATCAGTGGACCTGTGCTTCTTTTAAAAGCACATCCACAAGAATATTGTTCTTGCACCAAATATTTTTTTTGAGCCCCAAAAAAAAAAATATTTGATATGTTGAATCCGAAATCTTCTTTTGATTTCAATATGGCGAAAAATTTTTGATGAATGAGAAAAGGTCAAAAGATTTTCTATAGAAATCAGAACCTGAATATATATACATATATATATATATATATTCAGGTCTCTTACAATAACGCTTATACATATTGAGAAACTTGATCGAATAGAAGAATTTCTATTCTCAAATTTCCTCCAATAAAAAAAAATTAGAATAAATTCTATTGTATGCAGTTACAGAATAAATACCTTTGAGGATTGATAAGCAAATGAAATGAATCATTCCGACGTCGCGAAACTGTATCACTGGCAGTTTTGTTACAAGGAGCTCAATTTTATAATTGTTGTTCCTTATTTATAAGGAGGGAATTGCTTTTTTTCCAGAATCAATGAAACTTGTAAAGCTTCAGTATATCCCTCAAAACACCTTTTAAAATACTCCGTGGAACGATTTGATCAAATAACCCATGATGAAATAAATACTCAGCCGTCTGGAAATCCTCATCTTCTATTGTCAGATTTAATGTCTGTTCAATTACTCTTCTACCTGCAAATGCAATGTACGCTTTAGGTTCGGCAATAATGATATTTGGCAACATGCCAAAACTAGCAGTCACTCCACCTGTTGTGGGGGATGTCAGAATCGATATATAGAACAACTTTTTCTTGCGTTGATAAATATTCAGCGCAGAAGCTATTTTACCCATTTGCATTAAACTGAAACTTCCCTCTTGCATGCGTGCTCCGCCAGAAGCACACACCGTAATTAATGGAAGAGATTCCTTGATAGCGTACTCGATCAGACGGGTCATTTTCTCACCTACTACCGAGCCCATACTACCTCCCATAAACTGAAAATCCATAACTCCGATTGCGATAGGAATACCATTTAATCGACCTATGCCTGTTTGAATGGCGTCGGTTAAACCTGTGTCTATTTGATAGGAAGTGACATGATCCATATAAGGTTTTTCCTCTCTATCTAAACCTGTGTCTATTTGATGGGAAGTGCCATGATCCATATCAGGTTTTTCCTCTCTATCTAAACCTGTGTCTATTTGAGACACAGTGGCATGATCCATATCAGGTTTTTCCTCTCTATCTAAACTTGTGTCTATTTGAGAGACAGTGACATGATCCATATAAGGTTTTTCCTCTCTATCTAAACCTGTGTCTATTTGATGGGAAGTGCCATGATCCATATCAGGTTTTTCCTCTCTATCTAAACCTGTGTCTATTTGAGACACAGTGGCATGATCCATATCAGGTTTTTCCTCTCTATCTAAACTTGTGTCTATTTGAGAGACAGTGACATGATCCATATCAGGTTTTTCCTCTCTATCCAGTTCCTCCTTTCCCTTTTTTATCTCTTCACGAAGCTTCTGAAGAAGCTTTTGAATTTGAAGAGCAAGCCTTCTTTCTTCAATAGGGTCTTCACAAGGCGTAATCATATACTCGTCCCAGCCATCCCATTCAGGGAAATAATCTTCAGGAAGATTCCCCTCCTGTTCAAGAACCTCCTGTTCAAGAACCTCTTCTTCAGGAACCTCTTCTTCAGGAACCTCTTCTTCAGTAACCTCCTCTTCAGGAACCTCCTCTTCAGGTTGCTCCTCTAACAACCAATTTACCCACTGATTTACCCACTGAATAGTATCTTCTGAAAAGTCAGAATTTTCTAAGATCCAATTTAACCACTGATTTAACCGCTGAACATAATTTTCAAAAAAGTCAGAGTTTGAAACTTGAATATACTCTTCTTGAATATGCTCTTCAAGATATTTTTCCCAAGTCCGTAGAGCCTTAGGCTCGTCCCAAAACTGTTCAGAAAAAGGATCCTCAGGAACCTCCTCTTTAAGAACCTCTTCTTCAGAGGCCTCCTGTTCAGGAACTTCCTTTTCAGTCTCTGAAGAAAAAGGATCCTTTGTTTTTGGAAACAAATTTTGATAAGGAGAATCCATCACCAAAGTTTTTATCTTTCCATACAAAAGTATTTCTTGAAATTCATATTTGAGAGATTCAACTTCAAAAGATTCTAGATCCGTTTTTTCCAAGATAGATATATGGCGCTTCAGACCATTTTTAATAAAATCTATTAGTATTTGCCTAATATATACACGATATAGCTTTTTCAATAAATTGAAAAAGCCTTCCTTAATGTCCAGGTTCCACTCTTTAATTTCATTCAAAAAAATTCTATCTTCTAGAAAATTTTTAATGGAAGACTCATCTTCCATTAAATTTTCTAGATATTTTATCTCTTTCATCAAACTTTTGATAATAGAAGACTTATCTTCCATTAAATTTTCTAGGTATTCCTCTATATCTTCCAGAAAACTTTTAATGGGTGACTCCTCTTTCATTATCTCTTCGATGATTTCTTCCTTAAGTAGAAATTCCTGAATTTGTGGGAAAAATTCCCACATCAAAAATGAATAATATACCCAAAAATTCCATGAATAATCTATCCAAGATTTCGAATCTTTCCGATTTATCTGCCAGGGAATCTCAATCTTGTCTCCAGTTTGAAAATCTTCAAAATCGGAAAAGACATCTATAGTGGATATATTTTCATCCATAGGATACCAGGTGCCCTGATCAACTAAAAGCTCAATCCTGTCTGAACTACTCATTTGCATAGGAAAGCCGCAATCTTGACAAATTGACATATTTTGTTTCAAATACTTTCTATATTGCATATTGAAGCAATTCTCGCATTGCGCCCATAATTGTCTCAAACGCTCATTATCAATCAGTTGGGGTTGCTCAATATTTTGAGATTCCCCCTTAACAATAGCGAGTTTATTAGCCTTTTCAGTCAAATTATCAACTACTCGATTAATTCTACGGCGCTCTTCGTGCCATTCTCTTAGAGTCATTATTTTTGCTCCATCGTATACAAAAATACGAATAAAAAAAAATTTGATTCATATGAAAGTGGTATAGTATAAAATATAGAATAAAAAAATTTCTATTTATTAATATGAATTAAATAGAATAACTTGCTGGGAAAGAGTTATAATATAGCTCTTGACCCTCGTCATTTTCTTTTCATTCTTTTTCTATTAAAAATTATCAATATATTAGTTAGTGGGGATCCATTAAAAAAATAGAATGAAAAGAATAAGAGGTGTGAGAAAAGCCATTTTTGCATTCTATCCAAAAAAAGAATGAATTTACAATAGTAGCATTGATGGACGAATTTTTATTCGTCCTTTTCCTTAATTAATATTATAGAACCTTTTTTTTGATTCTAAAGAAAAATTATCTCATATTGTAGATAACCCGCGATAAAGAGCATTTTATTACAAATTCGCCTATTTTAATCAATAGGGCTCGGGCTAGAAGGGATTCGAACCCTTGACTTCAAGGTCCGGAACCATGCGCTCTGATCCACTGAGCTACCAACCCTAGTAGGTCTAGAGGTATTGACCTATCCACCCTAGGGGGTCAGAGGTATGTACTAGATTTTATCTATACATCTATACATATATGTATAAATGTATACACACGTATTGTTGAGCTACCAACCGCTAGGAGGGCTATAAGTATGTACTTTATATATATATTAAATATATCTATAGAATAGAACGAACAGTTACTTCAGAAGAGAGGAAAGTGAGAGATCAAATGTTTTGTTGATCCGCTAGTAACATGCTATTACTGATTAACAGGTGGACTTTGTCCCTATTGGGATTGTAGTTCAATTGGTTAGAGTACCGCCCTGTCAAGACGGAAGTTGCGGGTTCGAGCCCCGTCAGTCCCGGTCCGATGAGTTGATCAATTCTTCATTCGAATTCCAGAGAATTGTAAAAAAGGAAATTTGGGTAGACTGAGATGGAAAAACTAGAGATTTAGTAAAATTATTAGAAATTTCATGGATTTATCCATATCTACAGAATCCACCAAGTCTAGAATTCATTGGTGAATTCTGTCACCATTCCAATAAGAACATCTGATTATTATTCTGGATCAGAATGAAATTATGATCGTGATTCGGTCGTGATTCGGCTCAATCTTTGTAGTAAAAGATTGGGCCGAGTTCGATTCGATTAGGAGAACAGACGAATGAAAGTCACTGGATTATAAGGTATCAATCGTATCAAATTCAAATTTGATCTCTTTCCATACTTCACAAGCAGCAGCTAGTTCAGGACTCCATTTAGCTGCTTCACGGATAATTTCATTACCTTCACGAGCAAGATCACGTCCTTCATTACGAGCTTGTACACAAGCTTCTAAAGCGACCCGATTAGCTACTGCACCAGGTGCATTTCCCCAAGGGTGTCCCAAAGTTCCCCCACCAAACTGTAATACAGAATCATCCCCAAAGATCTCGGTCAGAGCAGGCATATGCCAAACGTGAATACCCCCTGAAGCTACAGGCAAAACACCTGGCATAGATACCCAATCTTGAGTAAAATAAATACCACGACTTCGGTCTTTTTCAATAAAATCATCACGTAGTAAATCAACAAAACCTAAAGTAACTTCTCGTTCACCTTCAAGTTTACCTACTACAGTACCAGCGTGAACATGATCTCCGCCAGACATACGCAATGCTTTAGCCAGCACACGAAAGTGCATACCATGAATTTTTTGTCTGGTAATAACTCCATGCATTGCGCGGTGAATATGAAGAAGTAGGCCATGATCTCGGCAATAATGAGCCAACGAAGTATTTGCCGTAAAACCTCCCGTCAGATAGTCATGCATGACGATGGGAACTCCCAATTCATAGGCGAAACTTACTCTTTTCATCATTTCTTCACATGTACCTGCAGTAGCATTCAAGTAATGCCCCTTAATTTCACCCGTCTCCGCCTGAGCTTTATAAATTGCTTCTGCACAAAAGACAAAACGATCTCTCCAGCGCATGAATGGTTGGGAATTCACGTTCTCGTCATCCTTGGTAAAATCAAGTCCACCGCGGAGACATTCGTAAACTGCTCTACCATAATTTTTGGCAGATAGACCCAATTTTGGTTTGATAGTACACCCCAAGAAGGGACGGCCATATTTGTTTAATTTATCTCTTTCAACTTGAATACCATGGGGTGGACCTTGGAAAGTTTTGGAATAAGCAGGAGGAATTCGCAGATCTTCCAGACGTAGAGCCCGTAGGGCTTTGAATCCAAATACATTACCTACAATGGAAGTGAACAGGTTGGTAACAGAACCTTCTTCAAAAAGGTCTAAGGGGTAAGCTACATAGGCAATAAATTGAGTTTCCTCTCCAGGAACAGGCTCGATGCCATAGCATCGCCCCTTGTAACGATCAAGACTGGTAAGTCCATCGGTCCAAACAGTTGTCCATGTACCGGTAGAAGATTCAGCCGCTACTGCTGCTCCTGCTTCCTCGGGGGGCACTCCGGGTTGAGGAGTGACTCGGAATGCTGCCAAGATATCCGTATCAAGGGTCTGATATTCCGGAGTATAATAAGTTAATCTATAATCTCTAACACCAGCTTTAAATCCAACACCTGTTTTAGTTTCTGTTTTTGGTGACATAAAAAGTCCCTCCCTATGATTTATTGATTAATCACTCTTACAACGACGAGGTCTGCTCGACATGGGTCGAACGTGAAGAATCGATTTTTCATCAATCTCCTACAAAACACTCAAGTTGTCCATTATTGGACAATAAAACTTTCCAGATACACTAATATTGTATCCGTTCTGTATGTATGATGCAACCCAAAATTTGGATTTTGTTTGTCAATTGACTCAATGACCTTTCAGTTGTTAAACTTGCTCATGAATTTAATGAACCGAATCGACTTTTTACCATAATATATGTATATGCGAATTAATTGTATATGTGATACGTATATTCTGAGATGAAAGAAAAAAAATACGCGTATGAAAAGAAAACAACCAATGACAGAAAGGTGATGAATAGGATTCAAGTCCCACATTTCACAGAGGATCTAAACACAGAGTGAAATATTTCTAGTTATGGACAAACCGAGGGCTTCCTCATAATCCTTATGAGTCTACTTCATATTCTAAATATGAAATGTATTAGTTATTGGGCGAAAGAGCCCCGATAGCCTCTAATCGTGTTCTAGCTCTTTTGAGAGCTACATCAGCCTCAATTGCTTGTCTCTTGCCTTGAGCTCGAGCTAGGTCAGCTTTAGCTATACGAAAGCTTTCCTGAGCCTCTTGAAAATCGATGTCAATACCTCTTTCTGCATTATTTACCAATACAGTGATTTGATTATTGTCTATCTTGGCAAACCCACCCAACAAAGCCATAGTTGACCACTGCGCATTAAGACGTATTTTCATTACCCCTATATCTAAAGCCGTAACAAGTGAAGCATGATTGGGTAATATACCAATTTGACCACTATTGGTAGATAGGATAATTTCTTGAACTTCTGAATCCCAAACAACTCGATTAGGAGTCAGTACACGAAGATTGAGGGTCATTTTCAAAATTAACTTTCCACTTTCAAGTTCATAGCCTTCGCGGTAGCTTCATCAATGTTACCCACCAAATAAAAAGACTGTTCAGGGAGACCGTCTAATTCTCCGGAAAGAATCATTTGAAAGCCTCTAATTGTTTCTGTGAGACTAACATATTTACCCGGGGAACCAGTGAATACCTCTGCTACGAAAAAGGGTTGTGACAAGAAACGTTCAATTTTTCGTGCTCTTGCTACTGTTAAACGATCCTCTTCTGATAATTCGTCCAGTCCAAGAATAGCTATAATGTCTTGAAGTTCCTTATAACGTTGCAAAGTTTGTTTAACTCCTTGTGCAATTTCATAATGTTCTTCGCCAACGATCGAAGGTTGGAGCATAGTTGATGTTGAATCTAAAGGATCTACCGCTGGATAGATACCCTTGGCAGCTAATCCTCGTGATAGCACGGTAGTAGCGTCTAAATGTGCAAATGTTGTAGCAGGAGCAGGATCAGTCAAGTCGTCCGCAGGTACATAAACTGCTTGAATGGAGGTTATAGATCCCTCTTTGGTAGAAGTTATTCTCTCTTGCAAACAACCCATTTCCGTGCCAAGAGTCGGCTGATAACCCACAGCAGAAGGCATTCTTCCTAATAAGGCGGATACCTCTGATCCTGCTTGGACAAAGCGGAAGATATTGTCAATAAATAATAGTACATCTTGCTTATTTACATCTCGGAAATATTCCGCCATCGTTAAAGCAGTTAACCCGACTCTCATACGAGCTCCTGGTGGTTCGTTCATCTGACCATAGACCAGAGCTACTTTGGATTCTGAGATATTTTGTTCCTGAATGACTCCCGATTCTTTCATTTCCATATAAAGATCATTTCCTTCACGGGTACGCTCTCCTACCCCGCTAAATACAGATACACCCCCATGAGCCTTAGCAATGTTGTTGATTAACTCCATAATGAGTACTGTTTTACCCACTCCAGCTCCCCCAAATAATCCTATTTTTCCCCCGCGGCGATAAGGAGCTAAAAGATCCACTACTTTAATGCCTGTTTCAAAAATTGAAAATTTGGTATCCAACTGTGTAAAGGCAGGAGCAGCTCTATGAATAGGGGATTTTGCGCGAGCATCTACAGGACCTAAATCATCGACAGGTTCTCCAAGAACATTAAAAATTCGTCCGAGAGTAGCTCCACCAACTGGAACACTCAGAGGAGCTCCTGTATCAAACACTTTCATTCCTCTCATCAAACCATCTGTAGCACTCATAGCTACAGCTCTAACCTTATTATTCCCTAATAATTGTTGTACCTCACAAGTAACTTGAATCAGCTGACCAGTTGTATTTTTATCCTTAACTATCAAAGAATTGTAAATATAGGGCATTTCATCTGGAGGAAAAGATACATCCAGTACTGGGCCAATGATTTGAGAAATACGCCCTGCATTCCTTTCTGCTATTTCTACAAGTTTGGCAATCTCAGCATCATCAAAAGGATCGATTCTCATAAAAAAAAAAAAATAGAAAAAAAAAAAAAGGATTGATTCAAATTGTTTGCTAATACCATCAAACAAAAAAGTGTTTGTGTATCGAGTTGATGAGTCAATAATGACTGATAGCTATCACTTTGATTTACTTAGTAATATCTTTGTAAAGTTCAACTTCGATAATGATCTGTAAATGGATTCATTATTTCCATTAATAATAATTTCAATAAAAAAAAATGTAGAAAAACTTATAAGATGCCATTGAAGAGTCAATGGCATCTTATAAGCTTTACCTACTATTGGATTTGAACCAATGACTCTCGCCGTATGAAAGCGACACTCTAACCACTGAGTTAAGTGGGTCATTTATCATCATAGATAGAGTTGGGCTTATAAACGATTTTAAATGGAATTCCACATATAGACAATATGCCCCTAACTAAATAATATCAGATGATATTAGATCATGAAAAATATACCTTGACAGAAAGTGATCCATTTGATTAGTATAATATATCATCAAGACTGTCAAGGGCTATAGCTCAGCAAGGTAGAGCACCTCGTTTACACGTGCGCCAATGATTTTCAAGAGAGTTTATCGATTCGTCCGATCCAGAAAATAGATCTTATGTTAAATAGTCTTACTCTATGAATTGAGAGAACAATAGCATGACAAAGATGAAATTCGATCTGATTCGAATTCTAGATCTAGTTGATATGGTCAATCTCAGGGCTATTCAATGCCAGACATAATGAGTATAATACGGGGACCTCAAAATCAATTCTTTTCGCTCTATGAACTTTGAGGTGTATGAAGTCTCATATTATTTCACTTTTGAAGCGATAGAGACTCTATTTGAATTTGAGTCGATCTATGTCTGAGCAAGGCAGACCTACGTCAAGGGAACCTTTTGAATCACTTTGGGATTGCTTCTGAAAAAAAAAAAAAAGGGCACTTGGAGCACACGGAGCCATCTTATTATCTTCCTAGAAAGAGGAGAATGGCAGACTAACTGATCAATCCATCAGTTAATGACAGAGCCCAATGCAATAAAAATGCATGTTGGGTTCTTAGAACAGATCAAATCATTTTGATAATAAGAACTTTGATCTGTTTTACCGAGAAGGTCTACGGTTCGAGCCCGTATAGCCCTATATGTTCGACTAAGTTTTGGTACTCTTATATTCCCTTTTTTTTTCATATTGCCCCTCTGACCCAGCCCTAACCCGAAAGGCTCTTTCAGATTGTATCAACTCTTCTCTTCTACTTATGAGGATCAATAGGAACATGGGAACAGGGCAAATCATTAATTCTCATTGATCGAAATTGATTTGGTATTAGATGATTGGATCTGTCAATTGTTGATTAATAGAATTAATTTTGTTCATTTACTAAAAAATAGATTGATCCCATCTACCGACGGAATTACGGAGTAATTCATTGCTCTAGCAAATGATAAAACCACATTGTTTTCACTTAGGCCTTAACAAACGAATTGTTGTTAGTTACAAATGAACTGTTGTTTAGCATTTATTTCGTTCCACACAATGTGCAATTCGGTCGGATATATTGTTTTCTTATCAACTTCTCTTTAAAAAGCTCAAGAGTTTTGGGGAAGAAGTACCATCTGTTTCACGTAATCCATACACCCAGTCATTCCTAATTACTGGATAAATCAGACATGGGGCTTTTAGCCCCAAACACATTCTTTTGGGGTCGACAAAGTCGAAGAATACTCTTCGTTCAATTGATGAGAATCCTGTATCTCTTGACTTGTCCTCTTCGGAGGTTTGCAAAACAAAAAGGGGTTCATAAATATCTTTGATCTTTATCAATTATCATTCTATCAATATGTGCATAAAGTAAATTTGAAATTTAACCTACTTTTCTCCACTTTTAATCTATACTAGAGAAGTTATTAAAATATTTTATATTAATATTTTCAATACCCAGTCAGAAAGGACAATTCTCTGGAGATGTTGATCCTAGCTAAACACGAACCGAAGGTTCATTCTCTATTCTTCCTCTAAAATAATAGCATGTTCTTTAGTATGTATTCTTATTGGGAAAATAAATATAAGCACTCTTTCCCCAATTGCGTTCTGTTCTGGTAGCATACCAAAAACATAAAAGCCTCCGGCGATCCATTGCATATTGGATCTGAACCAGCATTTGCTTGAATCTCCCACATATTTGGGATTATTAAATAGAGTACGCATATTTCATTAAATGCGTTCAGGAACTCTAGAATCTAGAGATCTGTGAGAACGAAACTCTCACCCTTTAAAAATTCTGTAAACTGCGTCCCAGAGTCCTGTTCCCCATTGCTAGTACATCTCTGTTCCACTAGACAATAGATCATCATTCATGTTAGATCCTAATGAGCCCGGGATCATACCAAACTTATATGCAAAAGATTTGATACGTTCTACGGATCGATCGGCACCTACCAATCCCGATCAACCCGTAGATATGGAACTCTGTTGTTCCGATTTTCTAGAAAGATATGGAACAGATAGTTGATTTCACGAACAAAAAAAATTCTACATTTGTTCATATGGGAAATGCATAGTACAGGTCAGGCTTTGAAGAACCTTTATCCCTCGCTTCGAATTTGACTTATTCATTTCTAAGGTCACTTGCTCGATTCTTTTCTCTCTCTCTCTTTTTTTTTATCTCAACTATGAGATACGGATACTACGAAGGAACAATTCAAACCTATTCCCCGAACTATTACATTCGTATGATAAACTGAAAAATAAAACACACGTTCCAATTATTTATTTGGTGATTCATTCCAAATTTTGGAAAACTGAGAATCCTCCTTTTTCAAATTCTGCCAATACCGTGAAATGTTCACTATTTCTTCCGTGGGTAGATCCAATATTCGCAAAATGCCTCTATTTGTCTCATCACGGGCATAAATATCCGGCAAAGAACTTGATTGTCCTTTAACCAGGTGATTCTGGACCCACAGATACAGAATTCTGTAAATTGGATACATAAGCATTTCTTTTTTCGAAATGGATAGGTTCCTCGAAGCCATTTCTAGATTCATTCAAACTGAATATAGAACAAGTGGATAAAGTTGAATTTGTCGACACATCCCGCATCATTAGAAACAATGACCCTGAAAAACTCCGGATTTGAATGGACAAGATTTTAATATCAAGATAGAACATATAATAAATCCCTCCTACTTCTATTTATAGTAAGTAAAAAGAAAAGAGCTAGGCATCTCGTTACATTAACCCATGTTAATATTCCGTTCCAACTCAAATCATGTGGAATCTGTCAAACCAATGTGTAAGACTTGTATTTTTGTAGAACCAATTCCTAAAAAGGAATCAATTGTTATCGTTCGGAATGGAAGTATAGAAAGAACCGATATGAAGAGGAAAGATTAGTCGGATTTTTTCCTTTTAAAGGAACCGAGGATGGAATAAAGGGGTTTCCCTATAATAAATACATAAAAAATACATAATACTCTTACGTATTACATATACAAGTAAGATTTCATTGAATGAATTTCGTGATAAGTCATGGATGAAACACGAATATGTGAATCGATGAAAATGAATTGTTCAATCTTTTGGGGGAGGGAGGAGCAATCAATAAATTGATAAAAAAAAAAAATGGAATAATTTTATCTATTTCACAGGAGTCTATTAATGTTTCTATTTTCCGAATATGAGACTTTTTGGATATTTTTATTTATATCCAGTCTTATTCCTATTCTGTCATTCTCAATTTCCAGAGCTTTGGCCCCTATGAATAAAGGACCGGAGAAGTCCACTAGTTATGAATCGGGTATAGAACCAATGGGGGATACTTGGATCCAATTTAGGATTCGTTATTATATGTTCGCTCTAGTTTTTGTTGTTTTTGATGTTGAAACGGTCTTTCTCTATCCGTGGGCTATGAGTTTTGATATTTTGGGTCTATCTACATTGATAGAAGTTTTGATTTTCGTGCTTATCTTAATTGTTGGTTTAGTTTATGCATGGCGAAAAGGAGCATTGGAATGGTCCTAGCTTCCAAGGTTTTGGGCAGCGGAAGAGAAGTAGAAAATTCCATAAAGCCAACTATAAATCCTATAGAGTTTGATCGAACAACTTCAAATTCAGTGATTTCAACTACCCTAAATGATCTGTCAAATTGGGCCAGACTCTCCAGTTTATGGCCACTCCTTTATGGTACTAGTTGTTGTTTCATCGAATTTGCTTCATTGATAGGTTCGCGATTCGATTTTGATCGTTATGGTCTGGTGCCAAGATCTAGTCCTAGACAAGCCGACCTCATTATAACAGCAGGCACTGTGACCATGAAAATGGCTCCTTCTTTAGTAAGATTATATGAACAAATGCCCGAACCAAAATATGTAATTGCTATGGGAGCATGTACTATTACAGGAGGAATGTTTAGTACAGATTCTTATAGTACCGTTCGCGGAGTAGATAAGTTAATTCCCGTAGATGTGTATTTGCCGGGTTGCCCGCCTAAACCAGAGGCTATTATAGATGCTATAATAAAACTTCGCGAAAAGGTAGCTCGAGAGCTATATGAAGATAGGGTCGAGCCTAAACAAGGAAAGAGATATTTCACTAGAAAACATAGGCTTCATGTTGGACCCAGTATTCATACTGAAAAGGATGAGCAGAAGTTTTTCCATCAATCTTCTGAAAGTCAATTTCAATCGACTTTAGAGATACCCTCTGAAACGTCTGAATCTACTTCAGAAATACTCTTTTCAAAAATTGAAAATACGAGAGTTCGCTATCTAATTGGGGAATAAGAAATCTTTATTGGAAAGTAACGAACAGGAAATCAAATTTTTTTTTTAATTCCATTAGAAATGTCAAATCCTTATACAGATACTTTGACAAGAAATACTAATCAAATGCAAGGTCGATTATCTGCTTGGCTAGCCAAGCATAAGTTAGCTCATAGACCTTTGGGTTTCGATTACCAAGGCACAGAGACGTTACAGATCAAATCTGAGGATTGGGCCTCTATAGCCGTCGCTTTATATGTTTATGGTTTTAATTATCTCCGTTCTCAGTGCGCCTATGATGTGGCACCAGGGGGATTATTGGCTAGCGTATATCATCTTACAAAAATAGAGGATAATGCAGATCAACCCGAAGAAGTATGTATAAAAGTTTTTGTACCAAGGGAAGACCCCAGAATCCCATCTGTTCTCCGTATTTGGAAAGGTGCTAATTTTCAGGAACGGGAATCTTATGATATGTTGGGAATCTTTTATGAAAACCATCCACGTCTCAAACGTATATTGATGCCTGAGAGTTGGATTGGTTGGCCTTTACGCAAAGATTATATTGCACCTGATTTTTATGAGATACAAGATTCTCATTGAATGGAGTAAAAGTAAACAACTTTTGCTTTTACAATTATAGATCTAATTGGGATCTTCCATTTAAGCTAGAATGAGATAGAAAAGGCCATAAATTAGTATACATTTGTATTCTAATACATTCCTGGATATGGAAGAAGGATGGATGAATAAAATATATTATTGGTACACCACAAATGATGTACCATGTACACCCATTTGTACGAAAAGGAAAGATCCAATTTGATCTTGTACTAGTTTTAGTAGATAATAGATTTTATCTATTTTTTCTGTGAAATCTTCCCATACCTTTGATTTCTCAATTTTTAGATATGTACAGAGTATTAGGATTCAATCAGAGCAAAGAAGGAGAATATAAACAAAAAAGAAGAAGAGAATGGAACATCTTTCTTCTGTCTAGTATGATTGGTATTATTTATATATCAAATTATATAGATACATATGTACGGATATGTGTATCTATAGATACACAGATATCTAGATACATATATCTAGATATATATCTAGATAGGACAGATACATTTTTTTTAGGTATATAGATGAGTCTGTATGCCAGGAACCAGATTTGAACTGGTGGCACGAGGATTTTCAGTCCTCTGCTCTACCAACTGAGCTATCCCGGCTCTTCCCTGTGGATCATCCTAGTGCAAAACCTGAATTTGTGTCAACTAAAAAAAAAACAAAAAAAAAGAATTTTTTTTTGTTTTCAAAGGGGAAAACAAAAAAGAATCCTCATTTTGGATTGGGAAGTCACTATTTGAAAGATTGCGAACGATCCAATAACCGTCCAATTCGCCGCCCATATATGGTTTATATATGATCTATATATATATATATATATATATATATAGATCATATATCATAAAATGTATAAGTTGATTATATGATCAACTTGTTGTAAGATCGAAAGATTCATGTTTCTATTTCTTCACAACTATTTCTATTTTTTTTCCAAAGTAGGGGAGTAATAATAACAAGAGTAGATATTTCAAATAAAGTTAGAATTTGAAATTGCTGACAGAATTGGTAAAGCGAAAAAAAAAAAAAAAAAGAATGAGAAATCAGTCTTTTGGATATTAATCTGGGAATAGAGGGACTTGAACCCTCACGGTCTAAAAAACCGACGGATTTTCTTCCTACTGCAATTTGCATTGTTGTTGGCATTGACATGTAGAATGGGACTCTATCTTTATCCTCGTACAATCATTGATTCCAAAACCTGAGTTGACTCTCTCTAGAGAAGTTCCTAATTCAATTACTTCAATTAATTGCTCCTTGAACTTGAATTTGAACTAAGCATTTTACTAAAAAATTTTAGTAAAAGTAAAAAAATGTATAGAACGATTCAAGTTCTAATCGTGAGTTTTGTTTAATTGATGGTATATTAGACTTTTTCTTCCAAGTCTAAATATAGAGAGCACTCTATAGATACAGTGTTGGGTCAAATGATATTCATTCGTTAGAATAACTTCCATTGAGTCTCTGCACCTATCCCTTTCTAGGAAGAGAAACTATTGTCTCTAGAAACCGGATTTGGCTCAGGATTGCCCATTCAAAATATCCCAGGGTTCCCTGGATTTGGAAGCTATCACTTAGTAGGTTTCCATACTAAGGCTCAATTCGATCAAGTCCGTAGCGTCTACCAATTCCGCCATATCCCCTTCTCGGAGAACGAGAAGGTTATACTGTAACCTCATTCTATTATTACATTTCTATCAGAGTGATTCATTGGATATTCACTCATGGGTGGGATAAATGTGTTCTCTTACTCCCCTCTCTCTCGCCATCTCTACTCTCATCAAATAGGACTGAGAATCATTATATTCTTTCTGCATTTTCTGTGCAATGTTTTTATCTACTTTTGTTTAATTCGGAATAGTGAAACGATTGATATCGATGGATCCTTCGCTGTGTGTTTTTTTCCTTTGAACGAATCTAAATTCAAGCAAGCAATGTTCCATTGTAATCTGGATTGCGTTATTGAATCCGGAATAGCTATAATTGCTACGATTGTGAATCCATTTTTGGATCTTACACCAATGATATATATTATTATATATATATACCCCATTCATATAAGCCTGCTTAGCTCAGAGGTTAGAGCATCGCACTTGTAATGCGATGGTCATCGGTTCGATCCCGATAGCTGGCTATTTTCTGATCTTGTCATTCCTTCTATGATCAACAATGTTTCGCTAGGATCAATAAATATGGAGAAGACTCTTCCAATAGTTGGTCCACCAGGACCATGCCATGATCCGTTTCCACTAGGAACAGGATGAATGATTGGAGCGGATACTTTTGGATCTCTCTAATCCAAACAAATTTGGAAAGATTTCGTTCTCCATATAAAATAATTCCAGTATTCGTACGGTTTATACTATTCCTCTTTCCAGCACTATTTGTTCCTTTTGTAAAATAAGGAGTTTTTATGTCCCGTTATCGGGGACCTCGTATAAAACTAATACGTCGTCTGAAAGATTTGCCAGGACTCACCAAATATCGAAGAATTGATCGTGAGAAAGAGAAAAAATCTCGATATCGTATCCGTCTAGAAGAAAAACAAAAATTGCGTTTTCATTATGGACTGACAGACCGACAATTACTTCAATATGTTCGTATCGCTAGAAGAGCCGAAGGATCGACGGGCGAGGTCCTATTGCAATTACTTGAAATGCGTTTGGATAATATTATTTTTCGATTGGGTATGGCTCTTACCATTCCTGGAGCCAGACAATTAGTCTGCCATAGACATATCCTGGTCAATGGCCGTATAGTAGATAAACCAAGTTATCGTTGCAACCCCTACGATGTGATTACTATAAAAGATCAACAAAGATCAAGAAATATCATTAAGAAAAATATAGATCTGTCCAAAAAACATCAGCAAAGATCGAGACTCATCTCTAAGAGAATCATTAAGAGAAAAAAAATTCTCTTTTTCCTATTTAAAAAACAGGAAATGAGGCAGTATTCGCAAATTCATTTGACTCTTGATCCTTTTCGATATAAAGGAGTAGTAAATCGAATAATAGATATTACACGGATCAATTTGAACATTAATGAATTGTTGGTCATAGAGTATTTTTCCCGTCGAGCTTAAATTGGGAATGAAAAGGAAGGATTCCTGGGGACTTGAACAATTTTGTTCTTCTCCCCTCTCTCTCCCTTCCCTCCCCCCCCCCGAAGTAGACAAATAGATAGAATTGTTCCATTTTTGGGTTCAATCTATATTTGTATTATCCCCCTGTAGGTTATATTACAATCTTATTATCCATGATACATTTATTTCTTGTCCGCTTTTTTCAATGTTCTTCTCCTTTTCCATACCAATATTTGTTTTCTTCTTTTATTTGTGTTCTATTACAAAATAGAACGGAGTTGCGGGATGATGAGATCCTATTGGGTTGTGATTCAATATATTAGGAAAACGATGGAAAAGAAAATAAGGTAAAGATACGGAAAGAGAGGGATTCGAACCCTCGGTAAACATAAGCCTACATAGCAGTTCCAATGCTACGCCTTCAACCACTCGGCCATCTTTCCTACGAGGCCTCCCGAGTCTAATCTATAAAATTAAAAATTAGATTAGTGAATAGGAATTTTTTTTTAGAAATTATTCTTGTTCAGATACGACCAAGATCCTTTTGTGGAAGTAAAGTACTTATTCAATTCCCGAAAAGACAAAATAACATTTTCCCACACTTCCTCCTATTTCAGGAAATCCAGATCTTTCTCAATCTGCGAATCAAATATTATTCGGATCGAGATTCCCAATCCAATTGAGAAATTGAGACAGATTCACTAATCCATTCCATATTATAATGATTGTCTGGTATCAGTAAGAATTCTTTGGCAATGGTCCATTGTATAAATTGTATCATGATTATCCTATTTTTATCTACATTCCTTTATTTTTGTATGTGAATATACACATACAATGGTCATTGTATTTTCATTATACAATGATCGTTTCACTCCTTTGATCGTTCGGATCACGAGCAAATGAGAACAGAACTTATTGAGTTCACCAAATATGTAGAAACAGTTTTTGAAATAGGAATATTTTTTTTTTTATTTTCTATTATTCATCAGTCAATCTAACGAACATCCTTTCTGAATATTCCCTATCTATTACTATTCTGAATAATATTCAGAATAATATTCAGAATAATGATTTGGAATAGAATGTTCACATATTTGTGATCGGAAAGAAATAAAATTTTATGGTATTGTGCACCAGAAAATCATTTTGTTTATGGGATCATTTCCGTATGGGGAATGAAGGAAATTATCAAATCTCTAATTGACTATGCCTAGATCTCAGAGAAATGACAATTTTATCGATAAGACCTTCACAATTGTAGCAGATATCTTATTGCAAATAATTCCGATGGCTTCAGGAGAGAAAGAGGCATTTACCTATTACAGAGATGGTGTGATTTGAAATATTTTCTCTTTCTATTTTTTTATCATTTAGAGAAATGGGATTCAAGTTATTGAGTCAAAGAAAACTTACGCTTAGTGAAGGTGAGTTTTAGACATAGAACAATTCCTTCTGTCGTGTATCCCCGATTGATGCAGCCTTAGATGCTTTGATCTTCTGAGATTCTAGTATCAAGCGAAAGGTTACGCCTATGTAATAGGTCTCAATGGCCAAACCCACCTATCTGATAGGCACGCATAGAGGAAAAAGCACTACGTGTGGGAATCGACAACACAAACGCTTCGTTATCATACACATTACCCCTTTTATTTTATATTATAAGGCGTTAATGAGAATGGTTGGGACAACAAACATCCATCTCGTTTGTATTTCGGATACCCATATCGTAGAACCATCGGAGATTGTTGAAGTGACTAATTCTCAAAAAATACAGTGCGTTAAGGACAAAGAAATGGTTAGAGGTTCTATTTGTAGTGCTAAGATCCCTGGTGTTCAGAAAAGAATCTTTGCAAGGAGGATGGCTAGAGATTCATCGCAAATACACTAGCCCCTGTCAATTCATAATATAGGGTAAGAATATTTTTCCAATTTTACGGATTACTTCCCTTAATATGTAAAAAAAGGAGGAGCCGTATGAGGTGAGAATCTCATGTACGGTTTTGGAGCGGAGATCATTTCAATTGAATGAACGACCGTAACGGATGTCAGCTCAATCCGAAGGGGAATATGCGGAAGCTCTACAAAATTATTATGAAGCCATGCGGCTGGAAATTGACCCTTATGATCGAAGTTATATACTCTATAATATAGGTCTTATTCACACGAGTAATGGGGAACATACCAAGGCTTTGGAATATTATTTCCAGGCATTAGAACGAAACCCATCTTTACCACAAGCTCTTAATAATACGGCCTTGATCTGTCATTACGTGCGGCTATCTGTACTATAGAATGAATTCGTTTAGAACTACTACGGAGAAGGACAAAAGAAGAGGCTTTCTACATATGCACCGTCCAAAGTAACGGTTTTTTATCAGCTGTAGTCAAAAGATCATCCCTTATAGGAGCCAAAATAGGAATAGATAAATAGAGCCTAGATATTCTATGGATAAAATCATTCAATTGATGGGAAAAGCACCATAAAGATCAATTATTGAAAGTTCGGGCTGATACGATCAAATCTGCTCATTGACAAAAATAAGGAATCAACTTATGTAATAGAGTAGATTTACTAAGCTATTGAGCAGTGGTGTAGCATCAGATCCTAAAGATGTAAAGTACTCACCTACCAGTTTCAGACGGAAAGTAGTACTCTTCAAAATTTCTATACAGAACTGAGATAGTTACCTCTCAAAAAGACTTCTATTCGGATAATCTGAAGTAGATCTCTTTGTTTCTATACTTCATCTTTCTGAGGGTGGGAGAAAAGAGAAAACCTGATCATTAATTGAAAGTTAAGTTTGAAACTCATGTCATTGACCCTTTCTGGTCCTTCGGTTAACCTGAACCTATTCCCAAGGAGTCATTTTCTATTTTGGAAGTTTGGGTAAAGGACTAAAGAATAGTGGATTGAGCCGTATGAGGTAGGAAACTCTCAAGTACGGTTCTATGGGAGGAAAACTTTTCCAAGTTGACCTATCCCGACCGAGGAGAACAGGCCATTCGACAGGGAGATCCTGAAATTGCGGAGGCTTGGTTTGATCAAGCTGCTGAGTATTGGAAACAAGCTATAGCGCTTGCTCCAAGCAATTATATTGAAGCACAAAATTGGTTAAAGATTACGGGACGCTTCGGAGAATGAGAATCTCTCTTCTATTATCATACCAGGAAATCGTCGGGATTACCAAATATTTTCCCCGTTAGGGATAAATCAATGGAATTTTTTCATCCATTTCCTCGATTTAGATTCCCCTATTGCGTTGGCATCTCATAGGAATATATTTACAATATAACAGAGAATACCTTTTATGGATTGTTAATGAAAGGGATCTTTTGAATCGAGTAAAATTCATCCAGAGATGTCTTTTATTAATGATCCATGAATAATTCAAAGTTATTGTGATTCATAAATGTGATCTGGGACATATGGGTTCGTATATATGGATAAATAGATTCAAATATAAATAGGATAATGATCCTTACACCGATAAATGATTTTTCATGTTGGGTGGGAAAGACTGTTTCCTAAACAAAAACGGTCCGTTGAGCACCTAGTGGATATGTCATAATAAATTTGAACACCTGCCTCAGATCGACTTCCGTATCATAGTCGCTCCAGTCATGAACTGGAAAATAAAAAGAGGAACAAGTTGACAACATATATCTCTCATTCAATAATTCCTTCCTGTTGGCGGGTTTTTTCTTATGTCTCGTCTGGAAAGAGGAGAACTCAATGATCATTCGTTCACCGGAACCAGAAGTAAAGATCGTGGTGGAGAGGGATCCTATCAAAACCTCTTTTGAAAAATGGGCCAAACCTGGGCATTTCTCAAAGACACTAAGTAAGGGACCTAATACTACCACTTGGATCTGGAACCTACATGCTGATGCTCACGATTTTGATAGCCACACTGATGATTTGGAAGAGATCTCTCGCAAAGTATTTAGCGCTCATTTTGGTCAACTAGCCATCATCTTTATTTGGCTAAGTGGGATGTACTTTCACGGCGCTCGTTTCTCCAATTATGAAGCATGGTTGAGTGACCCTACTCACATCAAACCCAGTGCTCAGGTAGTTTGGCCGATAGTAGGTCAAGAAATTTTGAATGGGGATGTAGGCGGAGGTTTTCGAGGAATACAAATAACCTCTGGGTTCTTCCAGATTTGGCGAGCATCTGGAATAACTAGTGAATTACAACTTTACTGCACCGCAATTGGTGGATTGATTTTTGCAGCGTTAATGCTTTTTGCTGGTTGGTTCCATTATCACAAAGCTGCTCCAAAATTGGCTTGGTTCCAAGATGTGGAATCCATGTTGAACCACCATTTAGCAGGGTTACTAGGAATTGGATCTCTATCTTGGGCAGGGCACCAAGTACACGTCTCTTTACCTATTAACCAACTCCTAGATGCTGGAGTTGACCCTAAAGAGATACCACTTCCTCATGAATTTATTTTAAATCGCGATCTTTTAGCTCAACTTTATCCCAGTTTTGCTAAAGGATTGACCCCATTTTTCACCCTGAATTGGTCGGAATATTCAGATTTTTTGACTTTTCGTGGAGGACTCAATCCGGTAACGGGGGGTCTGTGGCTGACCGATACTGTGCATCATCATTTGGCTATTGCAGTTCTTTTTTTGATTGCTGGTCATATGTATAGGACCAATTGGAGCATTGGCCATAGCCTCAAGGAAATTTTGGAAGCTCATAAAGGTCCATTTACAGGAGAGGGTCATAAAGGTCTTTACGAGATCTTAACTACCTCATGGCATGCCCAATTAGCTCTTAACCTAGCTATGTTAGGATCTTTAACTATTGTCGTAGCTCACCACATGTATTCTATGCCTCCCTACCCATACCTTGCTATTGACTATGGCACCCAACTCTCTCTGTTCACACATCACATGTGGATTGGTGGGTTTCTCATAGTTGGCGCTGCTGCACATGCGGCTATTTTTATGGTAAGAGACTATGATCCAACTACTCAATATAACAATCTATTAGATCGTGTTCTTAGACATCGTGATGCAATTATATCACACCTCAACTGGGTATGTATATTCTTAGGCTTCCATAGTTTTGGTCTGTATATTCATAATGATACTATGAGTGCTTTAGGACGTCCTCAGGATATGTTTTCAGATACTGCTATACAATTACAACCTATCTTCGCTCAATGGATACAAAACACTCATGCTTCAGCACCTAGTTTAACAGCTCCTGATGCAACAGCGAGCACTAGCTTAACTTGGGGGGGTGGTGATTTGGTAGCAGTAGGTAACAAAGTGGCTTTGTTACCTATTCCATTGGGTACCGCGGATTTTTTGGTACACCATATTCATGCATTTACTATCCATGTGACTGTATTAATACTACTTAAAGGTGTCTTATTTGCCCGTAGCTCTCGCTTAATACCCGATAAAGCGAATCTTGGTTTTCGTTTTCCTTGTGATGGACCTGGGAGGGGAGGAACATGTCAAGTATCTGCCTGGGATCATGTTTTCCTAGGGTTATTCTGGATGTACAATGCAATTTCGGTGGTAATATTCCATTTCAGTTGGAAAATGCAGTCCGATGTTTGGGGTAGTATAAGTGATCAGGGAGTGGTAACTCATATCACGGGAGGAAACTTTGCACAGAGTTCCATTACAATTAATGGGTGGCTCCGTGACTTTTTATGGGCACAAGCCTCTCAAGTGATTCAATCTTATGGTTCTTCATTATCTGCATATGGTCTTTTATTTTTAGGTGCTCATTTTGTTTGGGCTTTTAGTTTAATGTTTTTATTCAGTGGCCGTGGGTATTGGCAAGAACTTATTGAATCTATTGTTTGGGCCCATAACAAATTGAAGGTTGCTCCTGCTATCCAGCCCAGAGCCTTGAGCATTGTCCAAGGACGTGCTGTAGGAGTAGCTCATTACCTTCTGGGTGGAATCGCCACAACATGGGCGTTCTTCCTAGCAAGAATTATTGCAGTAGGATAATGGCTAGGAGGATTTGAAAAGCATTATGGCATCAAGATTTCCAAAGTTCAGCCAAGGCTTGGCCCAGGACCCAACTACTCGTCGTATTTGGTTTGGTATCGCTACCGCGCATGACTTCGAGAGTCATGATGATATGACCGAAGAACGCCTTTATCAGAAGATTTTTGCTTCTCACTTCGGTCAGTTAGCAATAATCTTTCTGTGGACCTCTGGTAATTTGTTCCACGTGGCTTGGCAAGGCAATTTTGAAGCGTGGGTACGCGACCCTTTACATGTAAGACCTATTGCTCATGCAATTTGGGATCCTCATTTTGGTCAACCAGCTGTAGAAGCTTTTACCCGAGGAGGTGCTCCCGGTCCAGTCAATATTGCTTATTCCGGTGTTTATCAGTGGTGGTATACAATAGGCTTACGCACTAATGAAGAGCTTTATACTGGAGCTCTTTTCTTACTATTTTTTTCTGCTATCTTTTTAATAGCGGGTTGGTTGCATCTACAACCTCAATGGAAACCAAGTGTTTCATGGTTTAAAAATGCTGAATCTCGTCTCAATCATCATTTGTCGGGGCTCTTCGGAGTCAGTTCATTAGCTTGGACGGGGCATTTAGTTCATGTTGCTATTCCCGAATCAAGAGGAGAACACATCAGATGGGATAATTTTTTAAATGTATTACCACATCCCCAAGGGTTGGAACCTCTTTTTACAGGTCAGTGGAATCTTTATGCTCAAAATCCTGATTCTAATAGTCATTTATTTGGTACCTCACAAGGGGCGGGAACTGCTATTCTAACTCTTCTCGGAGGTTTCCATCCACAAACTCAAAGTTTGTGGCTGACTGATATGGCTCACCATCATTTAGCTATTGCATTTGTTTTTTTCATCGCTGGTCATATGTATAGAACTAACTTTGGGATCGGGCACAGTATAAAAGATATTTTAGAAGCACATGTTCCTCCGGGAGGCCGATTAGGCCGCGGACATAAGGGTCTTTATAACACAATCAATAACTCTCTTCACTTTCAATTAGGTCTTGCTCTAGCTTCTTTGGGAGTTATCACTTCCTTGGTAGCTCAACACATGTATTCTTTACCTGCTTATGCATTCATAGCACAAGACTTCACTACCCAAGCTGCATTGTATACTCATCATCAATACATTGCCGGATTCATTATGACAGGGGCATTTGCTCATGGAGCTATATTCCTCATTAGGGATTATAATCCAGAACAGAATAAGGATAATGTATTGGCGAGAATGTTGGAGCATAAGGAAGCTATAATATCTCATCTAAGTTGGGCTAGTTTATTCCTAGGTTTCCATACCTTGGGGCTTTATGTTCATAACGATGTTATGCTTGCTTTTGGCACTCCAGAAAAACAAATCTTGATCGAGCCTATATTTGCTCAGTGGATACAATCCGCTCACGGTAAGGCCTTATATGGTTTTGATGTACTCTTATCTTCAGCAAATGATCCAGCATTCAATGCTGGTAAAAGCATATGGTTACCTGGTTGGTTGAATGCTATTAATGATAGCAAAAATTCACTGTTCTTAACAATTGGTCCTGGAGACTTTTTGGTTCATCATGCTATTGCTCTAGGTTTGCATACAACTACCTTAATTTTAGTAAAAGGTGCTTTAGACGCGCGTGGTTCTAAGCTAATGCCAGATAAGAAAGATTTTGGCTATAGTTTTCCTTGTGATGGTCCAGGACGGGGCGGTACTTGCGATATTTCGGCCTGGGATGCTTTTTATTTGGCAGTTTTCTGGATGTTGAATACCATTGGATGGGTTACTTTCTATTGGCATTGGAAGCATATAACCTTATGGCAGGGTAATGTAGCGCAATTTAATGAGTCTTCCACTTATTTAATGGGATGGCTAAGAGATTACCTCTGGTTAAATTCTTCACAGCTTATTAATGGATACAATCCTTTTGGTATGAACAGTCTATCTGTCTGGGCATGGATGTTCTTATTCGGACATCTTGTTTGGGCTACTGGATTTATGTTTCTGATTTCCTGGCGTGGATATTGGCAGGAACTGATTGAAACTCTCGCATGGGCCCACGAGCGCACACCTTTGGCTAATTTAGTTCGATGGAGGGACAAGCCAGTAGCTCTTTCCATTGTTCAAGCACGATTAGTTGGATTAGCTCACTTTTCCGTAGGTTATATATTTACCTACGCAGCTTTTTTAATCGCCTCTACATCAGGCAAATTTGGTTAATTCTTTTTCATCAAATTGAGGGAATATTGAGACTATTAATGACAATAATATCTCTGCAGAGAAAGAAGAATTAATCAACGTAATATTTATCCATCTCAAATCTGATCTTTATTTTTATTCCTGGATACCAACAGGCAGAACCATTATCACAAGAAAAAGTCTCATTCAGAGAGAGCAAAAGAGGATACCAACTGACAGAACCATTATGACAAGAAAAAGTCTCATTCAGAGAGAGAAAAAGAAACAAAGATTGGAACGGAAATACAATTTGATTCGTCAATCTTTGAAAAAAGAGATAAGGGAAGTCTCATCATTGGATGAAAAATTGAAAATTCATAGAAAATTACAATCTTCACCGCGTAATAGTGCACCTACACGTCTTCATCGACGTTGTTCTTTGACTGGAAGACCTAGAGCCAACTATAGAGACTTTGGGTTATCCGGGTATATACTCCGTGAGAGAGCTCACGCATGTTTGTTGCCCGGGGTAACAAAATCGAGTTGGTAGCAGGAAAAAATTTTTTTTATTAATAGAAAAGCCCCTCCCTACATAGGGGGGGGGGAAATAGCATTTCCAACGGTTGCTCGGTGTACCGTGTTTATTTATTATATAAATAATATAATAATAGGATATTGCGGGGTAGAGCAGCTTGGTAGCTCGCGAGGCTCATAACCTTGAGGTCACGGGTTCAAATCCCGTCTCCGCTAGAACACGGGAAGTTTTTCTTCCCCAAAGAGGATTACTCTGTCATTTGAGAATGGAATGACAGGTAAGAAAAAGTTATGGTCAAACCCATAACTATTCCTGGCTCTATTCCATCCTTCGGATGGGCGGGTAGCGGGGATCGAACCCGCATCTTCTCCCTGGCAAAGAGAAATTTTACCATTCAACCATACCCGCATTTGGCTCGTTCTTGGCATAATATATATATATATATTATGCCATATATTTGTATGCAGATATATTTTATGCAATAACGAAATTTTCATGATTTCATCATTGAAATAACCCCTCCCCTGAGCACTTTCATTTGGTTTCTTGGGACTTGTCGGAAATACCCTTCCGAGCTATAATCCCCTTCGGGGAGGGGGGGGGAGAGAATTTCACAAAAAGATCTAGAACATATCTAAGATATGAAAGAATTAAGGATACCTACTAAAAAGACTAATCCAATCCATAATGATACACCCGAAAATAAAACATTTTTGCTACTTGACCAACCATTAGGAGAGGCAAGTGCGACAGGTACACCAATCACTAGGAGAAATGAAATTGCAATTAATGCAAATACAGACGATTGGAAAGCAATAGTCATGGTTGTGATCTTAAAAGCTTCCAACAGATTCAATAGACTATACCATCTGATCCCTATCCGGTCAATTTATAATCAATTGCACTACGGATTTGATTTGATCATAAATTCATCGAGTTTAAAAACTCTTTTTTTTCTATCCCATTTCTATTTGAGTGGGAGAGAAGAGGGAAAGAGATTCATTTATTTTTTCCATACATAATGAAAATTTATTACAACATGTATATGTATGCATATGTAAGCATAGATATGTACCTATGTTTATGCTATTGAATATGCATCTATGTGCATATCATATGCATGCCTAGATATATGCATCTAGGCTCATTATTGAGCCCGATGGTCAGGTATTATCAAAAGGGGTAAAATAGAAGTTGTCTTCGCCCGGGAGAGATGGCCGAGTGGTTGATGGCTCCGGTCTTGAAAACCGGTATAGTTAAACTATCGAGGGTTCGAATCCCTCTCTCTCCTTTTGTCCATTGAACAATTACATTTATCAGTGCGGTACCAAAAAAGGCTCGCTCGGCTATCTAGATCTAGATAATAGATCTAGATAGCCAAGTATAGCTGAGCCACAAGGAAGGATTCAGTTAGAAGGGTAATAGCGAAAGATACCGCTATCCTGCCTGCCAACATGGAAAACGGAATTCAATTGGATTTATTTTAATTTCATCCAGTTTTCTCTGTTGTTTAATTAAGAGGAGTCATGGAAAGGACAGGTTCAAAATCACGATCAATTCCTTTCTCAAATCCTGCTGCAGCTGCACGAGCCCTTCCTGCATGCCACAAATGACCTACGAAGAAGAAAAATCCTAGAACAAAATGAGAGGTGGCTAACCAACTTCGGGGGGATACAAAATTCACCGCATTAATCTCGGTAGCTACACCACCCACGGAGTTTAAAGAACCTAAAGGAGCATGAGTCATATATTCCGCCGAACGTCGTTCTTGCCAAGGCTGTATGTCCTTTTTCAGCTTACTCAGGTCTAAACCATTAGGACCTCTTAATGGTTCTAACCAGGGGGCACGGAGATCCCAAAAACGCATTGTTTCCCCTCCAAAGATGATTTCTCCAGTAGGAGAACGCATAAGATATTTACCTAAACCAGTAGGCCCTTGGGCAGACCCCACACTAGCTCCAAGACGTTGATCTCTAACTAGAAAAGTAAATGCTTGAGCTTGAGAGGCTTCTGGGCCGGTAGGCCCATAGAATTCACTAGGATAAGCTGTATTGTTAAACCAAACAAAACAACAAGCAGTGAAACCAAAGATAGAGAGAGCCGCTAAACTATAGGACAAGTAAGCTTCTCCGGACCATACAAACGCGCGACGAGCCCATGCAAAAGGTTTTGTTAAGATGTGCCAGATACCACCGAAGATACAAATGGAACCTAACCATACATGTCCTCCAATTATATCTTCTAGATTGTCTACGCTAACGATCCATCCCTCTCCTCCAAAAGGGGACTTAAGTAAATAACCAAATATAACACTTGGGTTAAGAGTTAAGTTCGTAATTTTTCTTACATCTCCACCGCCGGGAGCCCAAGTATCATATACACCGCCAAAATACAAAGCCTTGAGCACTAGAAGAAAAGCACCAGCACCTAGCAAGATTAGATGAATACCCAAAATTGTGGTCATTTTGTTCCTATCTTTCCATACATAACCAAAAAATGGAAAAGATTCTTCCAAAGTTTCAGGCCCGATGAGTGCATGATAAATACCACCAAAACCTAAAACTGCAGAAGAAATTAAGTGAAGTACTCCGGATACAAAGTATGGAAAAGTGTCCACAATTTCCCCACCAGGACCGACTCCCCATCCTAGAGTGGCTAGATGGGGAAGTAAAATCAATCCTTGTTCATACATAGGCTTTTCCGGTACAAAATGAGCCACTTCAAATAGGTTCATTGCTCCGGCCCAGAATACAATTAGTCCGGCATGAGCCACGTGAGCCCCAAGTAATTTACCCGACAAATTTATAAGTCGGGCATTACCGGCCCACCAAGCAAAACCAGTGCTTTCTTGGTCACGACCAGCTACAGCTAGAGTTCCATTAAAGAGCGTTTCCACGGGGTAGAACCTCCTCAGGGAATATAAGGTTTTCATGAGGCTGATCCTGAGCCGCCATCCAAGCACGAATACCTTCGTTCAAGAGAATATTTTTTGTGTAGAAAGTCTCAAATTCAGGATCTTCTGCTGCACGGATCTCCTGGGAAACAAAGTCATAGGCACGTAAGTTTAGAGCTAGACCAACCACTCCAATGGCGCTCATCCATAAACCGGTCACTGGCACAAATAACATGAAGAAATGTAACCAACGTTTATTGGAAAAAGCAACTCCAAATATTTGGGACCAGAAACGGTTAGCAGTAACCATGGAATAAGTCTCTTCAGATTGAGTAGGGTTAAAAGCACGGAACGTATTTGCACCATCACCGTCTTCAAATAAAGTATTTTCCACGGTAGCACCGTGAATAGCGCATAGAAGAGCAGCACCCAATACTCCGGCAACTCCCATCATATGAAAAGGATTCAAGGTCCAATTATGAAAACCTTGAAAAAAGAGGATAAATCGGAAAATAGCTGCTACACCAAAACTAGGTGCGAAAAACCAACCAGACTGACCTAATGGATAGATCAAGAATACAGAAACAAAAACAGCAATCGGAGCAGAGAACGCAATTGCATTATAAGGTCGCAATTGTACAGATCGAGCAAGTTCAAATTGGCGTAACATGAAACCTATTAGACCAAAAGCACCATGAAGAGCAACGAAAGTCCATAGACCACCTAATTGGCACCAACGAGTAAAATCTCCTTGTGCTTCAGGACCCCATAATAGCAGCAAAGAATGTGCTAAACTATTAGCTGGAGTAGAAACTGCAGCAGTTAAAAAATTACAACCTTCCAAATAGGAACTGGCCAATCCGTGAGTATACCATGAAGTCACAAAGGTTGTACCCGTAAACCATCCACCTAGGGCAAAATATGCACAAGGAAAAAGCAATAGACCGGACCAACCCACAAAAACAAAACGGTCTCTGCGTAGCCAGTCATCCATAGTATCAAATAAAGTTTTTTCTTCTTTGGAAGACTTTCCAAGGGCTATAGTCATAGTAATCCTCCTATTTAATTATTTCGACCATTTCTGAGCACCCTATCTAATAGAATCAAAAGGTATACGATGATTTGTCCATCTATGGACAATTTTTCATCCATCATCCCTTTCAACAAATTAAATAAGATTTCTTATTGGCACAAATATTTTTGCTGAACCAACCAATCCAATATAGGTAAATGCATGATAACCCGAAGTTTTTATATTCAGTTTCTCTATGATCCTCAAATCACCTTTTGAATAGAATATCATCAACGGAACAACTTACGGGAAGGCGGGTGAACTTTTTTTTCCTCCTAGTTCTTCACCAGATTCTATTCACAATATTTATTCCATTCAATATTTTGAATTCATTCTGGAATCTCCTCCAAGATCAATAAAATCAATAGGAGTTTTTCTATCGATCTCATCAATCTCTATGTAAATTTTTTATTAGTACATTTTTTCATACAAATGAATGGGAACAAGAAGGAGTAGATCTTCTTCTAACTCATAGAGCTAAATAAAATAGCTCTATTCGTTCTTTTCCTTCTATTCGGAAAGAAAAAGGAATATTCACCGAAAAAAATCAAAGTTCCTTTCTTTTTCATTCACCTTTTCTTTTTCCATATCCTAACTCCAATCCATTTTCTACCGGTGGAATCACCAATGTCAAATGTTTGGTACATTCATATGAGAATGTTTGGCACATCGTAATCGAATTACATATTTCTATATCAATTCTATTCCCTACATAGAAATCAACCTATGATTGAGAAAGGATTGATAAAGGGAATTTGATTCTGTCCGTAATTCAGACTTCCATATCCATATCTTTCTGGGGAAAAGAGACCATAACGATTCATTCAGCGGAGTATTAAATCAACAACCAAATATTCAATCCTTCGATGAATTTCAGATAATTCAATGGAATTGAAGGTTCACTTTCAAAACCTCCCCCAAATTTCAATATCAGAATAGCTGATATATTCATAACTCAATAGGTCAGGTTCACTTACTTCTCCTTCTTTTCTACTTCTTTTGACCCGTAAGAATTCGGATACAAAAAGTGAGAATACTTTGTAAATTTCTAAACAGGTATCCATAATCTTTTATGTCCTATGCCCCAAAACTAGGAAGATCAAGAAAACTATACCTAATCCTATACTATTGCTCATCCTATAGTAGCAATATGAGGAAGAAAGAGTATTACTAATGCTATAGATAGCATTATAGTGGCTCTCATTGATATTAGGTGCTCTATTCCGTTAGAACAAATGTTGAACCTAACACCGATCATGATGGGTCGGTGATTGTCTCTCATAGGTTTTTTGTCTTAATCAACTATTGTCCAGTGAAAAATAAACACCGAGAGCTTCTTTATAGGAAGCATTATAGGAGCCCTTTATCGGGCTTGAACCGATGACTTACGCCTTACCATGGCGTTACTCTACCACTGAGTTAAAAGGGCTTGTGCTTATTTTACTATGAATAGATGAGTCTACTACATATCCAGTATATATGAATAACATATTGGGTCCACACAGAAATACACATATTGATAGATATCGATATAATCGGTTGTTCCAGAACCGATCCTGTTCCGATCATATCAATTAGTTCAATTAACCTATTAATTGAATTATTTGATTGAGCTATTTGATCTGGTCATAAAAGGGTGACATCTGTACCCCATAATTAGCAGGGAAGAACTACACGTTCCATTGTTCGTTGACTTATGAAAAGAGTAAGATTATTTATTATTTTGAATTGATCAGATCACTGAACCCACGTGGCTGTTGAGAGGATCCTCTTATCCTAAAAACCCATCCGTCCATCACTCAAATCCACGGACGGGATTGTTTACATCTGAGATAGAGATTTACATTTCCGATATTTTGTAAATACACATAACCAGTTTTTAGAAGTTGTGCCCTATCCTGGTCTGTCCTATGCCAGCAAATATGGGATCAGGACCCTTTTGATCGATTTCTAACCCTATCTAATAGCACTATGCAGTTTGTCTTTATTAATATAAGCGTAGCATGGATAGAAGGGGTATTTCCTCAATATTTTTCATCGTGGTTGAACCTTCTGGTTCAATGGAACATATAGGCATATACAACAATGCCCAAACTTGGGGCTGTGACAATTTTCTATTAGTATCCATAACCAAACTCTCTTTTGGTTGGTGAATTCATTATTTTTGTAATAAAAAAATAAAATTTATGAACAATAAAATAAGAAAAATCTTAAACTGCTAACCTAGAGAAGATTAGTGAAATTTTGTTCATACTGTTGACAATTTCATAGGGATTTGAATAGAATGATGATAGGCGGGCCCCTATCGTCTAGTGGCCCAGGACATCTCTCTTTCAAGGAGGCAACGGGGATTCGACTTCCCCTAGGGGTACTATGCTATGAAAGTCTTTAGGATACACATTGGGTATGCTAAAGACTTTCCATTTCTTGTTCCTGGGTCGATGCCCGAGTGGCTCATGGGGGCGGATTGTAAATCCGTTGGCAATATGCCGACGCTGGTTCAAATCCAGCTCGACCCAATATCAACATGATCCATCGGTAATTTTTATGTCAATTTCTGACATTGGTGAAAAGGTAATTAGTTATAGAACCCCCGATATATATATATCTATATATATATAGATATATATATATTAGAAATATACAGAATAGAACAAACAGTTCCTTCAGAAGAGAGGAAAGTGAGAGATCAAATGTTTTGTTGATCCGCTAGTAACATGCTATTACTGATTAATAGGTGGACTTTGTCCCTATTGGGATTGTAGTTCAATTGGTTAGAGTACCGCCCTGTCAAGACGGAAGTTGCGGGTTCGAGCCCCGTCAGTCCCGGTCCGATGAGTTGATCAATTCTTCATTCGAATTCCAGAGAATTGTAAAAAAGGAAATTTGGGTAGACTGAGATGGAAAAACTAGAGATTTAGTAAAATTATTAGAAATTTCATGGATTTATCCATATCTACAGAATCCACCAAGTCTAGAATTCATTGGTGAATTCTGTCACCATTCCAATAAGAACATCTATATCCGTAATAAATCCTCTTCTCTTCTTGAAGAGCCTAATTTTTTGCTAAAAACCTAATTGCTTCATTGAATATCTGATTCTTACGAACAGAGATTTGTAATAAGATAGATCTATTTTAGGGTAACACAGAAGGGGTCTCTTTCTAAGTCAGAACCGGAGGTATCTAGAGATCATTCCAAGTGATCTCTAGTATATACTCATCTTCATTTCTTCCTCATAAATGAAATATTGGTACTATTTCATTCAGATTTGCTAGTACCTCTTTTTCATGACCAAAATACCATCGGATTAATGGAATCTCTATGAGATTCCATTATCACATCAAGATTGAATGATCCTTGAACTGACTATCCAAATAGTTTTTTCTTCTCATTCCAGGGTCATGGGCAATCCTTGGAGCTATTCATTATCCCCTTGTTTCTCTCAGTGAGAGTTACATAACAAGGTTAATCAGGGGGATTAAATTGATAATCCTTATTCGTCTCATTGTTTTTAGAGACGAATGACAGTTATTAGCTATTACAAATTATTCTTACTATTGGCTAGTTGTGCCCCTATAAGTTGTAACTCAAGGTTGCGATATCTATATACAGGGTTTGCTCCATCCAATATAACCCATTTCATACTGGACTCCTCCCGATCCTCTTTCGTGAAAAGAATATTTGTGCGTTCATTGGGATCCTATATATATATATATGTATATATAGGTCTTGTTCGTCTCTTGTACGATGGACGTGGTACAATTCGTGGAACACTCCTTATGGAGTAATTTATTTGTAGAATTATGGAGAACTATAGGCAATTTGCCTACATATTTGCCAACTTCTTCATAGATAGTTCAATTTAAAAAAATTATGGATTAATGGATCCATTAGGGATAGGGATCCCTATGTCGAAGGAATTAATCTTTTCAATCCCAATCAATTCAATTTAGATCTATTGAATTTTTGAATTGGAAAAAAAAAATACGTTATTTATTTGAATAAAATAAGATTTCGACATGAAGTTTTTCTATATTGCTACCTGATATATCTAATATTCCATCTCCCATAAATTTTTGGGATCCCACGTCTTCCAGAACAGCAAGTAGAAGGTTCTTATTCGTACGAATTCCACCTTGTTCCTTCCAAAAAAAAATGACATCATACAGGCGTGTGTTGAAATGTCTTCTAATGCTAATTAAGATACCACTTGATCAGAGAAGTGGTAAAGGTTCATTCTAAAGTCTGAATGAAAAGAACCTTTTCTTCTATGAAAAAAGAAAAATCAATACGTCCGTGTTGATTGAATCACTCGGACGACCCATATCAACAACATCACTGGGACTTTTTCCCCCTTTCTAGCTCCAGTTACCCCGAACTCTTTTTTTATTTTTCATGGAAGATCAGGGGCAAGCTCGGGCATCTCTCTCACTTGAATCAAGAGAGCAAGAATTATCTGGTTCTTGTTCATTTACTCGATCAGTAGGATCAATTCTCGATGTATAGTACTACGAGACTACTCCCTCTAATGAATGTAAGTTTTCCCCTATTTTTGGATCTTATCTAAATAATTAAATAAATTAGTGGATATAATCCATCGGAGCAACCTTCATCATACTTCTCCGTCCCTCGAATAGGCACATTGGATCGTCATTAACCTTCGGTCAGGGCGATGATTACATCAAAATTTATCTAGAAAATTTGTGTTCATGCCCGTATTTTCATTAGCGAAAAAATTGCATTATATAAGCAAGGCGTTGGAACTATATGAGTAGGGCAATGGGATCAATTAGGAATCGATCACTAGATCCGGTATGAATAAAGAATCATATTATGTTATACTATTTCACTTCTATCGAAGAATTCAAAAAATCCGCTATATTCCGTTACTCAGATTGATCCTATAGATTGAATCTCATACTCCAAGGATTCAATCAATTTATTAATCTAAAAAAAAAAGATTCATCTCTACTCTATGAGATCAAATCTCGAGTTATTGTAAAACGAAGGGAAAATCAATCATGGAAGTAAATATCCTCGCTCTTATTGCTGTTGCATTGTTCATTTCAGTTCCTACTGCTTTTTTACTAATCATTTACGTAAAAACGATTAGTCAAAGCAATTGATTTGTATTAGAATGAAGTGATTATTGATGACTAAATGAATCCAAATTATCTAGAGCATCAGTCGAAAAAAGGCGATAGTAGTCATATTAAGGGCAGATATTGATTTGTAGAAGAAGTAGTACGAATAAAAGGAAGAACCCTCCTTTTATTCGTACTACTTCTTCTACACATATCTATAGTAGAAGTGTAGATCCGAATAGCGCTTGCCCCATGGGAAATGAATATAGGATTAGGACTTGGTAAAAAACGCGGAGCTAATAACAATCTTCTACATGTCCCCGGAAAAAAAAGAAACTTTATGTAGACAGAACAGAGGTCTGATTCTGAACATGACATACTTGCAAAAGTGCTTTTCCGGATCCAAGAAAGTTGAACATCGTTTTCTAATACGATACAAACATCGTTTTTATTTTCAAGTACATAGTGGATATGAAACTTGAAATCGCATAAGAAAAAGAGTTCATATGGAGGAAAAGGGCCTATGGTTGAGACAGAGCAATGTAATATGCTCCATATTTTTTTTCTTAGAACGGATTCAATATGAATCCGATCAATTCGCAACCATCCGATGAAAACGGAGACTATTTTGTTTTGATTCCTACTATTTTTTTTTTTTTTTTTAATAAAAAAAGTTCTATATCTATCTAATAGTTATTAGATAGATATTCTTGTAAAAAAGATCGTTCTTCATTGAGTATAATAAGATTATCGACTTATTCTAGGGAAGAGTCGCTAATTTTATTAAAAAAGAGTGAGGGAAAATCCTCTTTTTCAGAAGAAAATCCAAGGGTAGAGGATGGATCTCTTTATGCATTTCCAGAGAAAAAGAGGGAGGAAATACTTTCAGAATGAAAATCTTTAATTCTGGTCATATTCATTATTGTGGATTCACAATTACTAGATCCTTCTGAAACAGAAGATATTATCATTCCAGAATGATTTGGAACGGTAGAAAATTCAGGATGACTATTTTCTTCTATATATATAGATTATAGTCCACTTCTCCCCCATACCACGAGTGAAAGGGAAAATGTAAAAACTACCATTAGAGCAGCCCAAGCAATACCAACTATATCCATACGAATGCCTCGATTTCCAAAAAGAATAATCTCATTATCGATTACTGATGATAAGGGAACTAATAAGGATATTGCAAAGTGTAAATCATCCACCTTTCCGTTCCAAACATATGAGTCGATATGAGAGATTTCTCAATCCATTTGTTTCTTAGAATGAGTTACTATAAAATGCCTATAGGATCATGCATTAACGATAAAAAAGAAAAACAGCCTTTCTATAGGCTATATTGGTAATATGGAGCAGCACAAATTGTCTTCAAAAGTTATGGAAGACAATACAAACTCTTGCTTTTCTTTTGCTCTATTTACTCTAACAAGGCGACACCCAGATTTGAACTGGGGATGGGGGATTTGCAGTCCCCTGCCTTACCACTTGGCTATGTCGCCAAACCCGATGTGGATATGTTATAGCTAAATACTATCATTTCTTTGTTTTCCCATTTCCATTGAAGTATAATGGGAATTAATGCTTAAGTCAAGCAGAAAAGAATTGAAATTTCAATTATTTTGTTCTTTTCCCTTCATTCAATCTTCATATTCCATGTGATAATTCATTATCACATTTGATAAGATCTTTTGAATTAGAACATTTGGCGAAAATGCATAAGTAATCCACTCTGTGTTAACATTTAACAATGGTTTGATCCAGTTGTTCATAGCTATATTTCGCGTGGATAAAAATATCAAAGGACCTCTTCTTTTTCTTATCTAGATATAATGATCTATTTAGATATGGGTAGAATTTCACGGGATATAGTGAACGAAATATACATCCCAATTTCTGTCAAATTGATTCATATAGATCAATAAGGAATAAATAACGAAATAAACTTCTGAATTAATGGATGGGAAACTTCCAATGCGATTAGATAAAAATAAGGGGACCTTTACAATCCCCGAATTCGGTAAAATACAATTTGAAGGATTTTGTCGTTTCATCGATCAAGGCTTAATAGAAGAACTTCATAAGTTTCCGAAAATTGAGAATCCAGATGAAAAAATGGAATTTAGTTTATCCGGGAATAGATATCAATTCAAACAACCTCCTCTCAAAGAGAGAGATGCTGTATACAAATCCCTTACATATTCATCTAAATTACGTGTACCAGCAAGGTTAATTCAAAGAACTTGTCAAAAGATACATGAACAAGATGTATTTCTTGGAAAAATTCCCTTAATGAGCTCCAAAGGCACTTTTGTAGTAAATGGAAATTACAGAGTCGTGGTCAATCAAATATTAAGAAGTCCCGGTATTTATTACAGTTCAAAAAAAAAAAAACCTAATGAAATTATCTATACCGGCACTATAATTTCAGATTGGGGAGGAAGATCGAAATTAGAGATCGATAAAACAGGAAGGATATGGATTTATGTAAGAAAAAAAAAAAAAATATCTATTCTACTCCTATTGTTGGCTATGGGGTTAAATTTCAACGAAATTCTGGGCAATGCTTCCTATCTCAAGAGATACCTATTTTCCTGGGATGGAAGCAACGAGTACGAGGCATATCTCAAGTTGAAAGCTCTCGGGAGGGAAGATGCTATTTTGAAGTTTTATAAGAAACTCTACTTAAGTGACGATGAGGAAGAGGATAGTGACAATGAAGAAGAAGCGGACAATGACGATTTGGTATTTTCCGAATCTCTATGTAGAGATTTACAAGAGAAGTTTTTCCAACAAAGATGTGAGTTAGGAAAGATTGGTCGACGAAATCTGAACAAAAAACTGAATCTTAAGATACCCGAGAACGAGATTTTTTTATTACCACAAGATGTATTGGCTGCTGTGGATTATCTTATCAGAGTGAAATTTGGAACGGGTATACTCGATGATATAGATCATCTTCAAAATAAACGTATGCGTTCTGTAGCAGATTTATTACAAAATCAATTTGGATTAGCTCTAGTTCTTTTGGAAAAAGCAGTGAAAAGAACTATAATGATAATAGGTTCATTAACTAAACCAACTCCTAAAAACTCAGTAACTTCAAAACCATTAACAAAAACTTTTCAAGATTTTTTTGGTTTACATCCCTTATCACAATTTTTGGATCAAACTAATCCATTGGCAGAAATAGTTCATAGCCGAAAATTGAGCTATTTGGGCCCTGGAGGATTGACACCTCGAACTGCTACTTTTCGGATACGGGATATTCATCCTAGTCATTATGGGCGTATTTGTCCGATTACGACGTCTGAAGGAATGAATGCTGGACTTGTTGCATCGTTATCTATTTATGCAACGCTTGGTCAGTACGGCTCTTTACAAAGTCCTTTCTATAAGATATCTGAGAGATCGGAGGAAGAACATATGGTTTCTCTATTACCGGGAGAAGATGAATATTATCGGATAGCTATGGGAAATTATTTGGCGTTAAATCACGGGATTCAAGAGGAACAATTTACTCCAGCTCAATATCGACAAGAATTTTTAGTTCTTGCATGGGAGCAAATCCATTTCAGAAGTCTTTTTCCTTCCCAATATTTTTCTGTTGGAGTTTGCCTTGTTCCTTTTCTTGAACATAATGACGCAAATCGTGCTTTAATGGGTTCTAATATGCAGCGTCAAGCAGTTCCATCCTTTCAACCTGAGAAGTGCATTGTCGGAACTGGATTGGAAGGGCAAGCAGCTCTAGATTCAGGAAGTGTAGCTATAGCCACACAAGAGGGAAGCATTAAGTATATTGATGCTGGAAATATTACTTCATCCGTTTATCGGGACACTATAAAAAAAATAAAAAGAACAGAATTGGTTTTATATGAACGTTCTAATAGCAATACTTGTATACATCAAAAACCCCGAATTCGTCAGGGGCAATATGTAAAGAAGGGGCAAATTCTGGCAGACAGTGCAGCTACAGTAGGGGGAGAACTCTCTTTGGGAAAAAACATAATAGTGGCTTATATGCCATGGGAAGGATATAATTTTGAAGACGCAGTACTTATTAGTGAACGTTTGGTATATGAGGATATTTATACTTCTTTACAGATCGTAAGATACGAAATTGGAATCTATATGACGAGCGAGGGCCCTGAGATAATCACTAAAGAAATACCCCATTTGGATGCTCATTCACTCCGTCATTTGGACGAAAATGGCCTTGTAATGCTAGGATCTTGGATAGAAACCGGTGATGTTTTAGTGGGTAAATTAACGCCTCAAACAGCAAAAGAATCATTATATACCCCAGAAGAAAGATTATTACAAGCCATATTTGGTATTCAGGTATCTAATGCAAGAGAAAATTGTCTTAAAGTACCGATAGGTGTAAGAGGTCGAGTTATCGATGTGAGATGGATCCGTAAAAAAGATAACCACGGTTATTATACGGAAGAAGTCCATGTATATATTTCACAAAAACGTAAAATAAAAGTGGGTGATAAAGTAGCTGGAAGGCATGGTAATAAAGGTATTATTTCAATAGTTTTGCCCAGACAAGATATGCCTTATTTGCAAAATGGAACACCGGTGGATATGGTATTAAATCCATTAGGGGTACCTTCACGAATGAATGTAGGGCAAATCTTTGAATGTTTGCTCGGTTTAGCAGGAAAACTGATGAACAAAAATTATAGAATAGCACCTTTTGATGAAAGGTATGAGCGAGAAGCTTCGAGAAAACTAGTGTTTTCTGAACTTTCTAAAGCTAGTGAGCGAACAGCTAATCCATGGGTATTTGAACCTGATCATCCTGGAAAACATAGATTAATTGATGGAAGAACAGGAGAGATTTTTGAACAACCTGTTACAATAGGAATAGCTTATATGTCGAAATTATGTCATCAAGTTGATGACAAAATCCATGCACGTTCCAGTGGGCCTTATGCACGGGTTACACAACAACCTCTGAAAGGAAAATCCAGACGAGGAGGGCAACGAGTAGGAGAAATGGAAGTTTGGGCTCTAGAAGGTTTTGGTGTTGCTTATATTTTACACGAGATGCTTACTCTTAAATCTGATCATATTGACGGTCGTAAAAAAATACTTGGTGCCATTCTTACTGGAGAACCAATACCTAAACCTGATACTACTCCAGAATCTTTCCGATTGCTTATTCGAGAACTACGATCTTTAGCTCTAGAATTGAATCATGTTATTATATCTCAGAAAGACTTTCAGATAGATAGGAAGGAAATTTAATAAAGATGAATCAAAATTTATGAATCAAAATTTTTCTTTTATGATTGATCAAGATAAACATCAACAACTTCGAATTGGATTAGCTTCTCCCGAACAGATTCGTGCTTGGTCCGAAAAAATTTTACCTAATGGGGAAAGAGTCGGAGAGGTGACTAACCCCGATACTTTAGATTTTGAAACTAATCAACCAGAAAGAGATGGATCGTTCTGTGAAAGAATTTTTGGACCTATAAAAAGTGGAGTTTGTGCTTGTGGAAAGCCTCAAGTGATCGAGAATGAGAAGGAAGGCTCTAAATTTTGTAAACAATGTAGAGTTGAACTTGTGGATTCTCGAATTCGAAGATATCGAATGGGATACATTAAACTGGCATGCCCTGTGGTTCATATCTGGTATTTTAAACGGCGTCCCAGTTATATCGCGAATCTATTAGATCTAACTCGTAAAGATTTAGAAGGCCCAGTATATTGCGATGTGTGACTTGATCACAAGCTCCGATTATACAGATCCATAATAAGGAACTGTCATCCTATTCAATTTTATTGGGATGCCCTTAACTCTGACACGCCCCTCGGAAGGAGTAGCATGAAGCTCAGAATTAGAAGAAGCATCTTTTAAAGATGTTGAGAAAGAGGAATTAGTCTAGGGTTGATATATTGTATATTTAATTGCTAATTGGACTTCGTGAAAACACTTCTTTTCTTCTTTCATGCTATATATATATATATAGAATGTATGAATTTTTAATTCATTCTTTTTTTTTTTTTTTTTTTTGGATTGATTATCCTTGAAGTATTCCAGACCGAAAAGAAGATATGGCTATAGGAGGTTATGCATCGCACATATGCTTCACATAGTATTGTAGCCATCGAAGTAAAGCAAAGACCTATAGGATCAAATAGAACGAGATACAGACAAGTAAATCCCTTATGAGTTTCAAATGAATTGGAGGTCTTTCACAAAGAAAAGTATCGTTCGAAAGGGAGGAGACTGCTCAATAATTCCATATTTATGTCATAATATGAATCGTAAACGAATACTCAATTTTACTTGGAACTTGAGCAAAGAGTAGCTATTTATTTAGTCTTTCTACAGAGCAAAAAGCATTTTTTTGCAGAATCACTTTCCGTTTCGGTATAGTTACTTGAGCCGGATGAGAGGAAACTTTCACGTCCGATTCTGAAGGGGGGAAATCCTAGAGCAACCTATCCGAATTCTTGTATTACTAGAGCCATAGCTAACAAGCCAACTTCATTGCGAGTTCGGAGTGGTCCATTCAAATATGAGGATCAATACTGGACTGATATTATTCATAAGTATATATCCTGGTGGAACCTTGGGGAATTGATAGAGAGAGAAATAACCACTGGGGGAAACGCTATCAGAGAACAACTAGCTGGTCTGGATCTGCAAATTCTTCTAGATCGTTCATATATGGAATGGATGGAATTGGATGACTTAACATCTAGGGATAATATTGCGATTCAAATTCAAAAGGTTGTTGATAAGCTTCCTCAAAAGAAAGATCTTTTTTCTAAAGAGGAGGCTCCTTGGGAAAAGGAGATTCCTGAAGAGGATATTCCTGAAGAGGAGGTTTCTGAAGAGGAGAATCTAGAATCTTTTCTAGATATATGGGAAGAGGAGGATCTTTTTGAGGAAGAGGAGGATCTTTTTTTTGAAGAGGAGGTTCCTGAAAAGGAGGAGAACCTAGAATCTCTTCTAAATATATGGGAAAAGGAAGAGACTGAAGAGGAGGATCTTTTTGAGGAAGATCTTCTTTCTGAAGAAGAGATTCCTGAAGAGGATTGGGAAGAGTATAAGATTCGAAGAAGAAAGGATTTTTCAGTTAGACGTATGAAATTAGCCAAACATTTTATTCAAACAAATATAGAACCAGAATGGATGGTTTTATGCCTATTACCAGTTCTTCCTCCCGAACCGAGGCCAATGTTTCGATTAGATGAAGGGGGAGTTATTACTTCAGATATAAACGAACTTTATCGAAAAGTGATTCTTCGAAATCATGCTCTTGCCGAATTTTTAGCTGATCTATTTACGCCACTGCCGGACTGTGTGAATGGTCAAAAGAAATTGGTCCAAGAAGCCGTAGATGCACTTCTCGATAACAGTATCGGTGGACAACCAGTGAAAGACAGTCATGATAGGCCTTATAAATCGTTCTCAGATTTGATCCAAGGCAAAGAAGGAAGATTTCGTGAAAATTTACTTGGGAAACGAGTCGATTATTCAGGTCGTTCTGTCATTGTGGTGGGTCCTCTTCTTTCATTGTATCAATGTGGATTACCCCTTGAAATAGCAATAGAGCTTTTTCAAGCATTTTTAATTCGTAGTCTAATTCAACGACATATTGCTCCCAACCTAAGAGCTGCTAAAAGTCTAATTCGAGATAAGGGACCCCTTATATGGAACGTACTTAAAGAGGTTTTACGAGGATATCCCATATTGTTAAACCGGGCACCTACCTTACACAGATTAGGAATACAAGCCTTTCAACCTATTTTAATAGAAGGACGTGCCATTCGTTTACATCCATTGGTTTGTGCAGGATTTAATGCGGACTTTGATGGGGATCAGATGGCTGTCCATGTACCTCTATCTCTGGAAGCTCAAGCAGAAGCTCGTTTACTTATGTTTTCTCATATAAATCTCTTGTCTCCAGCTATTGGGGATCCCATTTGCGTACCAACTCAAGATATGCTTCTTGGACTTTATAGATCCACCCTTGAAAATAATCAAGGTATTTATGGAAATAGATATCACCCATATAACTCAAGAAATAAGATCGTTTCTCCTTCGTTTTCGAGCTATGGCGATGCGCTCGCAGCTTATCAACAAAAACAAATTGACTTAGACAGTCCTTTATGGCTGCGGTGGTGGGGGAGAACAGATCTGTTCCCAGATCTGGGGATAGGTCTCCCTATTATTAACTCAGTAAACCGAGAAGTCCCTATTGAGGTTCAATATGAACCTTTGGGTACCCTCTACGAAATCTATGAAGATTATAGAATAAGAAAAGGTAGAATGGGAGAAATCCTTAATAGATACATTCGAACAACTGTTGGTCGTACTCGTTTCAATCGAGAAATAGAAGAAGCCATGAGAGGCTTGTCGGCTTATGTTCGACAAGAAATGTCGCTACAAGTTATCAGAATCTAATGTGGTTAGTTTTATGATCCTTTCATTCATGCAAAGATAGAGATTGAGGAAGCCTTCTGGCTTGAACCTATTGCTGAATCCTGCTCACAAAAATGGGGAGGTTTTTTCTTATGGCAACACCTTTATTTGAAGTGCCCTTTTATAATAAAGTGATGGATAGAACTGCCATGAAACAGCTTATTAGAAGATTCATAAATCACTTTGGAATGACATATACATCACATATATTGGATCAACTTAAGACTTCAGGTTTCCAACAAGCTACTGATGCAGCTATTTCATTAGGAATTGATGATCTTTTAACAGCACCGTCGAAAGGATGGCTTGTCCAAGATGCAGAACAACAAGATTTTGTTTCGGAAAAAGATCATTATTATGGGAATGTACATGCAGTGGAAAAATTACGTCAATCGATCGAGATATGGCATGCTACAAGTGAATATTTGAGACAAGAAATGAATCCGAATTTTAGGAGGACTGATCCTTTTAATCCAGTTCATATGATGTCCTTCTCAGGAGCTAGAGGAAGTACATCTCAGGTTCACCAATTAGTAGGTATGAGAGGATTAGTGTCAGATCCTCAAGGAAAAATAATTGATTTACCCATTCAAAGGAATTTCCGTGAAGGACTCTCTTTAACGGAATATATTATTTCCTGTTATGGCGCTCGTAAAGGAGTTGTGGATACTGCCGTACGAACAGCAGATGCCGGATACCTCACGCGTAGACTTGTAGAAGTAGTTCAACACATTGTTGTACGCAGAGCAGATTGTGGCACTATCCAAGGTCTTTTTGTAAGTCTCATTCGAGGTCGAGAGAAGATCAAAAATCAAATTGTTCTACAAACACAAACACTAATTGGCCGTGTGTTAGCAGACGATGTATATATAAATGGGAGATGCCTTGCTACGCGTAATCAAGGTATTGGGACTGGACTTGCTCATCAATTACGAAACCTCCAAACACAACCAATATATATACGAACCCCTTTTACTTGCAAGAGTATATCTTGGATTTGTCAATTATGTTATGGTCGGAGTACTACTCACAATAACTTAATTGAATTAGGGGAAGCAGTTGGCATTATTGCTGGTCAATCAATTGGAGAACCAGGAACTCAACTAACATTAAGGACTTTTCATACTGGTGGGGTATTTACAGGTGATATTACAGAACAGGTACGAGCCCCTTTCAACGGGAAAATTGAATTCAATGAAAATTTGACTTATCCTACACGTACACGTCATGGGCATCCTGCTTATATATGTCATAATAACTTCTCCGTGACTATTGTTGATAGTCAAGATAAAGTACAAAATTTAACCATTCCATCACAAAGTTTGCTTTTGGTTCGAAATGATCAATATGTGGAATCGGAACAAGTTATTGCCGAGGTTCGTGCTAGAACATCTCCCTTCAAAGAAACAGTTCAGAAACATATATATTCTGATATGAAGGGAGAAATGCACTGGAGTACCCATGTGTGTCATGTGCCAAAATATGATAGTAATGTTCATCTAATACTCAAGACAACCCATTTCTGGATATTATCGGGAGGTATGTACGGATCTGTTGTAGTCTCTTTTTCATTTCATAAAGATCAAGATCAAGTGGATGTTCAACTTCTTCTTGCCAAACATCAATCACTTTCAAATTCTTCGGTGGATCAAGTGAAACACAAGTCAGTTGACTCAAATTGCTCCGAAAAAGAAGAAAAAAAAGAAAAAATCTTCAGTTATCCCCAAGCTAATCGGACCGTATCCAACAAACGTCGAGACTCTATTTATCCCACCGTTCTTTCTGAAAATCCCAAAATCACAGGAACCCAGAAAACGACCAAAATAACACGAAAAAAGGAAACAAATCGATTCATCGCCCCGTTGCGGTGTGATAAAGAATGGGGAAAGCGAAGGATCCCTTGTCCTAATTTGATTCTTAGAATACCCAGAAAAGGTATTCTACAGAGAAATAACATTTTTGCTATTTTGAATGACCCTAAAAACATAATTGACAGTTCAGGAACGATCAAATATGGGGAGATCATCAGGGATAATTCAATTAGTGAAAAATTGAATTTTCTTGAAAATAAATTAGCCGCAGGACCCAGCCCAAAAATAAAAGAGGCTTATGCTTCTCTTATTTCAGTAAGAACAAAGAAAATTGTTATAAATATGATTCAAATTAGCTTGATGAGATACCCCTTTTTTACCATGGAAAAAAAAGAAAATATAACAAGTTCCAAATTTATGTTTAATAACAGATTAGACTGCACTAATCCTTTTTCTTCCAATGATAAAAATAAATTACTTAATAAGCATCAAGGGACTATTCATTCATTATCTAATCAGAACAAAAGAGGTGAATCTTTTATGGTTCTTTCACCATCTGATTATTTACAAATCGTTCTATTCAATGATTCAAAATGTTTTTATACGGTAAAGAATTCAATTGAAGAGGATCCAATTATACAAATCATTGAATTGTCAGGTCTCTTGGGTCATTTACATAGTATCGCTAACCGTTTTTCATACTCCCATTTCATCACTTATAATAAAGTCTTGTTAAAGAAACGTTCAATTTCAGACAATTACTTGAATACTTTCCAAGTACCTAAATGCTATTTTATGGATGAAAATACGGGAATTTATAAATTCGATCCATGCAGGAGCATCATTTCCAAGCTCTTCAATTCTAATTGGTGCTCTTCCTTATCTAATGTTTGTAAAAAAACATTTCCAGTAGTTAGCCTTGGACAATTTATTTGTGAAAGTGAATATATATCCGAAGATGAGCCATTCCCCAAATCTGGCCAAATTCTAGCCGTTCATGAGGAATCTTTAGTCATGAGATTGGCTAAACCCTATTTGGGTACTGGAGGAGCAACTGTTCATAGTCATTATGGGGAGATTATTTACGAAGGAGATACATTGATAACTTTGTTATATGAAAGATTAACAACCGATGATATTATTCAAGGTCTTCCTAAAATTGAACAATTGTCAGAAGCCCGTTCGACTAATTCAATATCAAAAAATCTCAAAAAAAATGTTCAAAATTGGAACAGAGACATGGCAAAATTTCTTGGAAAACTTTGGGGGTCATTCATCAGTGCTAGGATAACTACGGAACAAAGTCAGATTCAGTTAGTCAATCAAATTCAAAGGGTTTATCGATCCCAAGGAGTACAAATTTCTGATAAACATATAGAGATTATTGTGCGCCAAATGACTTCGAAAGTTTTAATTGTGGAAAATTCGGAAAATCAAAATTTTGAATATGGAATGGGTAATGTTTTTTTACCCGGGGAACTCATTGGATTATCACGAGCACAAAGAATGAATCGTGCTCTAGAAGAGGCAATCAACTATCGAATAATCTTATTGGGAATAACAAAGGCATCTTTGAATACTCAAAGTTTTCTATCAGAAGCGAGTTTTCAGGAAACTGCTCGCGTCTTAGCTAAAGCTGCTCTTCGAGGTCGTATTGATTGGTTGAAAGGCTTGAAGGAAAATGTTATTCTTGGAGGGGTGATACCTGTTGGTACTGGATTCAACCGTTTGGAGAAACGGAATAAAATTGGTCCGAGAACGGGAAATCCAAATTTGTTTAGCAACAAAGTGAAAGATATTTTTTTTCATCATAAAAAAATATCTGTTCTTCCCATTAAGAAGATGGATTATTGCCACAAAAAAAATGGAGACAACTAGTAAACAAAAAAAAAATAGTTTTTAGAAATGAATGAATTTATTAGTAGATTCGTCCTATAATAAAGATATCAAATGAAATGGATCGCTCGTACCACGTACGATACGGGCAGGCAATCTTTGAGATGTAATTGATTCCGTCGGAATGAATAATTATATATATATATATATTACAGTTCATGGTATTTCGTTTTTTTATTAAAAAAAAAAAAAACGAAATAATAATAATAAATCAAAAAAGAAAAAAGAAAATGACGAAACATTCTTGGAACATCAATTTGGAAGAAATGATGAAAGCAGGAGTTCATCTCGGTCATAAAACTAGAAAATGGAATCCTAAAATGGCACCTTACATTTTTACAGAGCGTAGAAATCTTCATATTATAAATATGACTCAAACTGCTCGTTTTTTATCAGAAGCCTGTAATTTGGTGTTTGATGCGGCAGAAAAAGGGAAACAATTTTTGATAGTTGGAACAAAAAATCCAGCAGCTGATGCTACTGAATCAGCTGCTTTAGGAGCTCAATGTCATTATGTCAATCAAAAATGGCTCGGCGGTATGTTAACTAATTGGTCCACTACAAAAATGAAACTTCGGAAGTTGAAATATTTGAAGAAAAAGCAAGATACAGGGGGATTCCATCAATTTACGAAGAAAGAAGCAGCAAGGCTCAAGAGACAATTGGACCAATTGCAGAAATATCTAGGTGGGATTAGATACATGACAAGTTTGCCCGATATTGTCATAATTGTCGATCAAAAAAAACAATACACTGCTATTGAGGAATGTATAACTTTAGGTATTCCAACAATTTGCTTAGTTGATACAGATTGTGATCCAGATCTCGTGGATATCCCAATTCCAGCCAATGATGATTCTATAACTTCAATCCGATTGATCTTGAATAAATTAACTTCAGCAATTTGCGAAGGTACGTTACTCTACGAAGAAGCTACGTTCATATAGCTATATGAAAGGTGGTGAATTAAAAATAAAAAAAAAAGCGGGGCCTAGAACTGAGTTGGCTACTATTCTAAGATCTCATAGGAGCAAATGGATGGGGTTGGCTACTATTCCCAAATCTCAGAGAATAGATTAAAATCACCATAAATATTCTTATTGAAATCAAGAAATCTCCTTGATCAAATAACCATTCCGTTATTTCATTTTGTGGCAAAATCTCTGATGAGAGTGAAATAATGGAAGAATCGGTCATTCAACCAAAATCATTTCTTTTTGAAGTTCATTTTTGTAAAGGGTAACATGGGTATTATACAATCTCCTACTATTAGCACACTGAATCATTTCTACGAAATATCTGGTGTAGAGGTAGGTCAGCATTTCTATTGGCAAATAGGCGGGTTTCAAGTTCATGCACAGGTACTTATTACTTCCTGGGTTGTAATTGCTGTCTTATTAGGTTCAGCTGCCATAGCTGTTCGAGATCCACAAACCATTCCGACCGGTGGTCAAAATTTTGTTGAATATGTTCTCGAATTTATTCGGGACTTAACTAGAACTCAGATTGGCGAAGAAGAATATGGTTCTTGGGTTCCTTTTATCGGAACTATGTTCCTATTTATCTTTGTTTCTAACTGGTCAGGTGCTCTTCTCCCTTGGGGAATTCTCAAATTACCTCATGGGGAGTTAGCTGCGCCTACAAATGATATTAATACTACAGTTGCTCTAGCTTTGCTCACATCAGCTGCATATTTTTATGCAGGTCTTACAAAGAAGGGTTTAAGTTATTTTGGTAGATATATTCAACCAACCCCAATACTTTTACCAATTAACATATTAGAGGATTTTACAAAACCTCTATCACTTAGTTTTCGACTTTTCGGAAATATTTTAGCTGACGAATTGGTAGTTGCCGTTCCTGTTTCTTTGGTACCTTTAGTAGTTCCTATACCTGTAATGTTCCTAGGATTATTTACAAGTGGTATTCAAGCTCTGATCTTTGCAACTCTAGCCGCAGCTTATATAGGCGAATCCATGGAGGGTCATCATTAATCCAATGAATTGGGCAGAATCTTTTCTAAAAGATTTGTTCCAATTCATAAATAATTGAATATGTATGGGACAAAAGGGATATGGAATGTTCTTTCCATCATTTTGATTATACCCGTATCATCAAGGATTGGAATACTTAATCTAGTAAGATCTTAGTAGGAAGATTTAGGATCAGCAAACTACTAATCCCGTTGAGAAAATTGATAGATAAAATAGCTCAGAGTGATGGATTTGTACATCCATATAGATATATATATATATATCTATTACACTAAAATGGAACAGGTTCACTAATGGGAGATTGTTGAGTCAAATATGTACCCTGGTGTAGAACAATGACTTTATTGTCCCCGGAGGGATAAATTAAACATGTATCTTATGTACATAGTTTGCGTTATGTAATATATGTATATGCATATATGATCTAAATCTATTAATATATCAATAGAATTACCTATAAAATACCTATAAAAATAGGCTATTACACAGGTTATTCCATTCCCTAAATGAATCAAAATATATGTATATTTCAGATATGAAAAAAAAAATATTTGTATAAGGGTAGAGAATTTTCCTATTTGGTGATATTATCATTTTTAATACCATAATAAGATTTCGTCGGGTTTTAGGTGTTTTAAAGAAATTGTTCTCTAACTGAACCATTGATGAACAATCAAATCAATAGAGAAAATTGTCGTATTATCAACCATTTATTAACCTTAGTAAGAGGAGACTACTATGAATCCCTTGATTTCTGCTGCTTCCGTTATTGCTGCTGGATTATCCGTGGGCCTCGCTTCTATTGGACCTGGTATTGGTCAAGGCACTGCTGCGGGCCAAGCTGTCGAAGGTATTGCGAGACAACCAGAAGCGGAGGGTAAAATACGAGGTACCTTACTGCTAAGTTTAGCTTTTATGGAAGCTTTAACTATTTATGGACTAGTTGTAGCCCTAGCACTTTTATTTGCAAATCCCTTTGTTTGATCTCGGAAACAGAGATCCATACCCCTCGTGATTCTAAGTACCCTCCTCTAATAATTTTATTGTTCAGCCCATAGGGGAGGGGCTGATACAAATGATCAGCAAATTATGGGCTCTTCGCTATACTTCACTTGTTCCGATTAGAAAGATCCATGACACTTGAAGGAGTGGATAGGCCAAGCAAAGTTTTTTTTGCTTTCCAATTCTATCCTTATTTATAGACACGGGACCTGGGACTGACTGAGTACTCCAAATCTCCTTATCCGGAACTTGAATAATAGAGTCGAGTCAGAGAAAAAAAAATTTGTTTGTAAAACTTAAATATCCTTATCTATGAGGGGAGAGCATATGAAAAATGTAACTGATTCTTCCATTTCCTTGGTTTATTGGCCGTTCGCTGGGGGTTTCGAATTAAATACCAATATTTTCGAAACAAATATAATAAATCTAAGCGTGGTGCTTGGTGTGCTAATCTATTTTGGAAAGGGAGTGTGTGCGAGTTGTGTGTATTGAATAATATGGCTGGGTCCAACCAACTGCACTTTGTAGATAGAAAAGTGCATGATCTCAACGAATTACTTCTAAACGGGAATTTAATATGGAAGAACTATAGCATTTCGTAATTGATTGGGAGATCCACTGTTCTACCAACCAATAAGAGGATACCTTTAGAATGGTTAAAGCTGAACTGCTTGAAGTCCAAGCGCAATTGGGTACTCTTTCCACCGCTGTGCCAATATGAGATGGGTTCAACGGCATAGTTGGAGATTGATCCGATATATAACATTCATATCAATGGAATGATTCGATCTATCTACTGAAAAATAGTCCTAATCTCCCATCCAATTTTTTTTTGGTTTCAATGCTGAATCGACGACCTACACAGGAGGGAATTTATTCAAGAAAAGGTAAAGAGGAAACACGAATGGAAAGAAAAGAGGAGAAAGAAGGAAAGAGAAAAGAGGAAAAAAACACACATACACAAGAACAACTTTGTCGATAATCAAAAATTCCTTTTTGCGAAAGAGCCCTTCGGAGATTTCGGTCTTTGATAGATTGATCCTATTCTTCCATAATATGAACGGAAAGGGCAGGCTTGGTGAAAAAAGGGATTTATACGGTGTCCCATAAAAAAAAAACTAAGCAGGAGAGCCGAATGAATCGAAAGGTTCATGTTCGGTTTGGGAAGAGATTATAAATTTGTTCAATTTATGAATAGATAATCTACTTTCATTAAGTAATCTATTAGATAATCGTAAACAGAAAATATTGAGTACTATTCGGAATTCAGAAGAACTATGTAAAGGAGCTGCCAATCAACTCGAACAAGCTCGAGCTCGCTTACGGGAAGTAGAAAAGAGAGCGGGCGAAATCCGTTTAAATGGATACTCCCAAATAGAACGAGAAAAAGAGGATTTCATCAAAGCTGCTTCTGCAAATTTGGAACAATTAGAGGAATCCAAGAATGAGACCGTTCACTTTGAACAACAAAGAGCAATTGAACAGGTCCGACAGCAAGTTTCTCGCCAAGCTGTCCAAAGAGCTCTAGGAACTTTGAATATTCGTTTGAATAGTGAGTTACATTTACGTACGATCGATCATAATATCGGCCTGCTTAGAGCTATGAAAAACATAACTGATTAGCTTATATAGCTATATATATATATATATAGCTATATAGGTTTCATGAAAAAAGAATAATTGATTAGCTTATATAGATATATAGCTATATGTAATATAGCTATATATCTATAAGTTGCTTTATATAGGTCTTATTTTTCAAAGAATGAACTAGTGTTAATTTAATGGCAACTATTCGACCCGACGAAATTAGTAATATGATACGCAAACAGATCGAGCAATATAATAACGAAGTAAAAGTCGTTAATATTGGCACCGTACTTCAAGTAGGAGATGGCATTGCTCGTATTCATGGTCTTGATAAAGTAATGGCAGGTGAATTAGTTGAATTTGTAGATGGTACAGTAGGTATTGCCCTAAATCTAGAATCAAATAATGTCGGAGCTGTATTAATGGGTGATGGCTTGATGATACAAGAGGGCAGCTCCGTGAAAGCAACAGGAAAAATTGCTCAGATACCAGTAAGTGATGCTTATTTGGGTCGTGTTGTAAATGCTCTAGCCCAACCTATTGATGGTAAGGGTAAAATTTCAGCTTCCGAATTTCGATTGATCGAATCTTCCGCTCCAGGTATTATTTCGAGACGTTCTATATATGAACCTCTTCAAACGGGTCTTGTTGCTATTGATTCTATGATCCCTATAGGACGTGGTCAGCGAGAATTAATTATTGGGGACAGACAGACTGGCAAGACAGCAGTAGCTACAGATACGATTATCAATCAAAAGGGTCAAAATGTAATATGTGTTTATGTAGCTATTGGTCAAAAAGCTTCTTCTGTAGCTCAGGTAGTTAATACATTCCGAGACTGTGGCGCAATGGAATATACAATTGTGGTAGCGGAAAATGCGGATTCTCCTGCTACATTACAATATCTTGCTCCTTATACAGGAGCAGCTTTAGCCGAATACTTCATGTATAAAGAACAACATACATTAATAATTTATGATGATCTCTCCAAACAAGCACAAGCTTATCGACAAATGTCTCTTCTATTAAGAAGACCACCTGGCCGGGAAGCTTACCCAGGAGATGTTTTCTATTTGCATTCCCGTCTCTTGGAAAGAGCAGCTAAATTAAATTCTCAATTAGGTGGGGGTAGTTTGACTGCTTTACCAATAGTTGAGACTCAAGCTGGAGATGTCTCAGCTTATATTCCTACTAATGTAATTTCCATTACCGATGGACAAATCTTCTTATCGGCGGATCTATTCAATGCCGGAATGAAACCTGCGATTAATGTGGGTATTTCCGTATCCAGAGTAGGATCCGCGGCTCAGATGAAAGCTATGAAACAAGTAGCTGGAAAATTAAAATTAGAGTTAGCCCAACTTGCAGAGTTGGAAGCCTTTGCGCAATTTGCTTCTGATCTTGATAAAGCTACTCAAGATCAATTGGCAAGAGGTCAACGATTACGCGAGTTGCTCAAACAATCTCAATCAGATCCTTTGACAGTGGAAGAACAAGTAGCTATGATTTACACAGGAACGAATGGATATTTAGATATATTAGAGATCGCACAAGTGAGAAAATTTCTCGGTGAGTTGCGCAAGTATTTATTAAAAAATAAACCCCAGTTTGGAGAAATTATACGTTCTACTGGGGCATTCACGGAACAAGCAGAAGCTCTTTTGAAAGAAGCTATTCAGGAAAATACCGAACTTTTTCTACTTAGAGAACAAAAATGAGTATTTTTCAAATTTGTTCAACGGAACAGGGGGGTTGAGCTTAAAAATTCATTTTACTACATCATTTCTGAGCAAAACAATCTTGAACAATTGATATTGAAGAGAGAGTAATACGTCCAATAGGACTTGAACCTATACCGGAGGTTTAGAAGACCTCTGTCCTATCCATTAGACGATGGACGCTCTTTCTTTTTTTTCCATTATTCTCCGGGATACTTTATCGAGGACAAATCCCCTTTTTATCCATCCAAAATGAGGTTAATGAAGTTCAGGAAAGAAAGAATAGAAGATATGTTACATGGAAATCAAACATTCATTTTGAATGAGAGATTGTCCACGAAAAAGATTTTGAATAAGGAATGTGAGCGGGTAGCGGGAATCGAACCCGCATCGTTAGCTTGGAAGGCTAGGGGTTATAGTCGACGTTGATTAACGTCTCTAATTCAGAACCGAACATAAAAATTTCATTTCATTCGGCTCCTCCATGGGAGAGAGATAGAAAGGGGTGTGAAGAAGAAGGGTATTCACAGAAAATCATTGTGAAAGGAGATTCAATTCCATTTTCTTCTTTTTTACCCTCTCTTTTTGCTCTTTTCTTATTATCATCAATAATTTTTGGTTCCATAGCATCTATGTTAGTTTTTTTTTTGTTTTTACTTTACTTTTATAGATGATCCTTATAGATAGAAGGAAATTGAAAAGTCTCGATATTGGAATAAAAAATCTTTCTAGTTACTTCGTTCCCTATTTCTACTGGCTCCGATCCTCCAGGAAAACAAATTCCACCGAGCTCGAACGAAATGCCGGTGACCTAAGTAAACCAAAGTCACCGTTCTCTAGCTATTCGACTCCAACTTTTGGTTTGTTTTTCCAGAAGTTGAAGATTTAGTTACGATGAAAAAAAGTAATCTTTTGATATCCATGGATCTTTGATTGATCCAATCGGAAAGATTGATCTAATCTTAAAAAGATTCTGCTTCGCCATCTTGGATGGAATTGAAAAAATGTGCTCCTTTTTCTCATTCCAAATCCAAATTACGAGAATGTATACAATTCCTTTCCTGAACCATGGTATTCGTAGGAGAGGTTTTTAACCTATATAGAAATATAGTTTAAATCGAAACATAGATGAGGAATGAAAGATCCCTTAACTATGCGAGTTAATGATAGAACGAATCACACTTTTACCACTAAACTATACCCGCCACGATTTGATTGTAGCATACAGATCGATCTTTTGTCCAACAAGAAGATAAGGGGTTATTAACCTCTAGTGAAAATGTATTGCAAGTTCCTATCAATGCATTTCTGGATCTCCATCCCCGGAAATTCCATACAATACTTTTCAAGTATTTAATTGAATTTCCGGAGAGGGCCCGTAACGGAATTCTCAATTCCGTTACGGTAAAGTGCTAATAGAGCAATTAATAATGGGCCATATTATTATCATGATCTCAATAACCTTTCAAATCATGTTGTTTTACCCCCTTTCTATAATCCTATGGACTCCATAAAATTTTCATTTCTTAATGAAATATTTTTAAGAACCAGTTTGCACAATTCTCTTATTCCCCATATTTATTTTATTCTTTCAAATAGATTTTTTTTTATTATCCCAATCTGATCTGTCCAGTCAGTTTCAATCAAAAACATCCCATCTAGATTCTAGCCTTGAGCAGCTGTAATTATTACAATAAAAAAAAATAGAGAGCCCATTCATGTATATATGGACAAAATGAAGAAAAAAAGTGGGGGGAGGAAATGAAGAGATGATATCAGATGGTCAAATTGGGATAGCCCTTGTTGCTGCTTTTATAACAATTCTTTTAGGTTTCAGATTAGGTAAAGCGCTGTATTAATGATTCGCTCGATTCTTCTTATCTACGAAAGATAATGGCCTGGCCAGATATTGGCCGGGCTAGGGAAAGCGAAGAATCATTTTGAATGAAATGAACAATATGATTAGATCCTCACAAATGTTGGTGCTTACCCAGACAAAGGCTATATTCATTCTATATTTCCCATCTCGGAGAGATGGCTGAGTGGACTAAAGCGGCGGATTGCTAATCCGTTGTACAGACTATCTGTACCGAGGGTTCGAATCCCTCTCTCTCCGTTCAGTCATTTGGGATGACTTATCAAAACTTATAGACTCTGGGTCTTTTTACAGAAAAGACCCATTTTCTGACCTATATACCCTTTTTTCACTATCCTTTACGTCCAGGATTCCGTCCTGGATCGTTCGATAGAAATCCGAAGATAAAGAGAGAAACAAAAAATATAACTACTGTGTAAACGAACAGCTTAAGAGTAAGCATTACGTAATCTCCGGGATCCTTGTTAGAATTACAACGGAATAGATCATCAATCTTTGTATCATATCTTGGTATTGAAATACCAAGCAATAGTATTCATTTTTATTAATAATAAAATAATTTTGATCTCCACATACATTATGTGCGGAAATTCATTTGAAAGAAAATGGAAAATAGATCTTTTCGTGTTCGAAATTTTCTTTTTCTCTTTTCCTCCCCGCTTGGGATTGAATGGAGAAATAGGGACTCAAACCCATCCTAGTTCAACTAATAGGTTTCCAAGTAAGTTTAGGACCGTCGCAATCAACAATTCTACCTTTTATACAAAAAGTAGAAACAAGTATACCAATTGTTTGAAAGAAAAGATATTGTAAAGAAAATGGAATACATAGAAAATTCCCACCCCCTATACTCGTTCTTTCTATAAATCTAACGAATATTTATATAACTTCTATTGATGGGAATATGTCATTCGTATCAATACCTAATAGCCCGAAGTCAACCTGTGATGGAGTCGGAATTGACTAAGATGAATGAAAAAGGAACCTGGGGCATTTTTATCTGGTATTGTCGGAGGAACCCAGAACGGAATTTATGCCCCACAAAATAAGCAGAACAAGGGAAAAGAGTCATACAAAATTGGGTTAATTACAGGGACTAGATATATATATATAACTATATATATATGGATATATAGATATATATATCTATATATATCTATAACTATAGATATATATAGATATATATAGAATAAAAATAGAATAAAACTCTTGCACCATTACATAATTGGTTCTGGATCAAGTGAATTTTTTTTTACAAAAAGGGAATCAAGACATTGAAAATTATCGAAAACTTACAGCAGCTTGCCAAGCAAAGGCTAAGAGAAAAAAGAACACAGGGATAACTGGCATTACATCAACAATTGGATCGAAAATTGCATAAGCTTCGGGTAATTTAGCAAAAAAGGGAGTATTCAAATGAAAGGCGGCACCATCTAGACAAATATTGAGCATAACTGGCATTTTGATTCTCCAATGAATAAAAATGATGTAAAGCCCCACCCAAAAGTCTTTTGCCAATCAATCGAAGCCTTTGGCAAGATTAGACTTTTGGTCTTTGGGTTAGAAAGGATCATTCCTTCATACAATATTTTACCCGATCTGCTAGAGAATGACCAATGAATGGTTATTCTTGTTTCTTTTTCCGTCCCCCCTATCCTATAGTGTATGTCCGATTCTCTCAAGAATATATATATCGAAGGATCTCTCCAGTTTTTCTAGACCGAATGGGCAAGATCAAAAGAACAAATCTGGAATCTCTATAGATTGACATAATGATCAAAAGAGGTTATTATGATGAATGAGTATCAAATGGAATGGGGCGTGGCCAAGCGGTAAGGCAGCAGGTTTTGGTCCTGTTATTTCGAAGGTTCGAATCCTTCCGTCCCAGACTATTTGGATTGGAACAAATAGTACCTCTTTGTTGAAAAATAAATGAGAAATCAAAATTTCGTTTGATTTCTACTTTTGATTTCTCATCATTTCATGGACTATACTTATTAAAGCGAAATGTGATATCAATAGGTATAGATATGGCAAGGGATATTTCTATGGTATAGGATGGGAATACAGATAAATTTGAGAGAAAGTCTAATTTATGAAATTAGCCTATTGGATGTATGCTGGTCCTGCTCACATTGGAACCCTACGAGTAGCTAGTTCCTTCAAAAACGTGCATGCCATTATGCATGCTCCTCTAGGAGATGATTATTTTAATGTAATGCGTTCTATGTTAGAGCGCGAAAGAGATTTTACTGCTGCAACTGCTAGTATAGTGGATCGTCACGTACTAGCACGTGGATCTCAAGAAAGAGTTGTGGATAATATTTTACGCAAAGATAAGGAGGAACGTCCTGATCTGATCATATTGACACCTACATGTACCTCTAGTATCTTGCAAGAGGATTTACAAAACTTTGTTGATAGAGCATCTATCGTTTCTGATTCTAACGTCATTTTTGCGGACGTGGATCATTATCAAGTGAATGAAATTCAGGCGGCAGATCGAACTTTAGAACAGGTAGTTCGATATTATTTGGATAGATGCCGTAGACAAGAAAATTTGGATCAATTTGTGACAGATGCACCTTCTGTCAATATAATTGGGATTTTTACATTGGGCTTTCATAATCAACACGATTGTCGTGAGTTGAGACGTTTATTACGAGATCTGGACATCGAAATTAATCAAATAATTCCTGAAGGAGGATCTGTAGAGGATTTGAAAGATTTACCAAAAGCTTGGTTCAATTTAATTCCCTATCGTGAAGTGGGTTTAATGACAGCGATTTATTTGAATAAAGAATTTGGAATGCCTTATATATCCACAGCTCCCATGGGAGCTGTAGATATAGCAGAGTGGATCCGACAGATCCACAAAAACGTGAATACCTTGGCTCCTAGTTCATCGAGCAAAAAGGTTGATTATGAACCCTATATTGATGGACAAACTCGATTTGTTTCCCAAGCTGCTTGGTTCTCAAGATCTATTGATTGTCAGAATTTGACGGGTAAAGAAACAGTGGTTTTTGGTGATGCAACTCATGCCGCTTCAATCACTAAGATACTTGCTCGAGAGATGGGAATTCGTGTAAGTTGTGCAGGTACTTTTTGTAAACATGATGCGGAATGGTTCAAAGAGCAAATTCAAGGTTTCTGTGATGAGATACTGATCACAGACGATCATGCTGAAGTAGGAGATATGATCGCTCGCGTGGAACCATCGGCAATATTTGGTACTCAAATGGAACGTCATATTGGTAAACGCCTAGATATTCCTTGTGGAGTTATTTCTGCACCAGTTCATATCCAAAATTTTCCCTTGGGATACCGACCTTTTCTGGGTTACGAGGGTACTAATCAAATAGCTGATCTGGTTTATAACTCATTTGCTCTGGGTATGGAGGAACATCTTCTAGACATTTTTGGTGGTCATGATACTAAAGAAATAATGACTAAATCATTATCCACGAATATAGGCTTAATTTGGAATCCTGAAAGTCAACTAGAATTACGTAAAATCCCCCGTTTTGTCAGGGAAAAGGTAGAGAGAAATACTGAGAAATTCGCACGACAAAAGGGTATTGGAACCATTACTGTCGAAGTAATGTACGCAGCTAAAGAAGCGCTCAGTAGCTAGCTAGGGCAATGAAATGTATATTATTATTAAAAAATGTATTGTATAAATTGAGTTAATTACTATTCATAATTACGTATCAATTTTGTTTGAGGTCGGGTACCTACCTTAGGTTAAAACTTGGGTAGAACATAATATGCTAGAAAGCAACGTGCGACTTGAACGACACGATTGGTTCTGTGGATTATGACATTCGCCATTATCGGTCTGAACTAAGATACTCTTAGTTCAACATTTTTATTCTAAGAAAGATATGTTTCTTAACGTTCCTTCACTAGGAAGGAAATATCAATTCGTTTTTCAATTAGGAGACGGATAGGATCTAGAGTTAGTGTATATGAAATCAATGAGCTAGAATCATTTTGTAAGTCTACATTGTTATTAAAGATTAGAACAGCGAATTGGAATAAGGAAACGATTATCGATCTAGGTAGAAAGATTTCGATAAAAGGTAGATCCAATGCTACAAGCAGGAATTTTTTATATTCCGCAATGTGGAGCGCAATTTACGTTGCGGCCCATCCATAAAGTGGGGACCACCAGGGTAAGGCTTGGACCTAATCATTCAAAGATAATTGATCCCAGAACAATAAAATCCAATTTTATTGGTCGTTCAAATGATCCATGATCCATATCATGGAATAAGATATATTCCACATAAAAAAGAGAGAAAATAGATGAAAGATGGTTCAAAAAGTGGAGAGAGAGATGCTCTACTTTTTCTATTTAGTAAGATCCTCTGGGTTTTGAACATTAAAAAGCATACTTGAGTTATGAGTACAAACTCTCTCTTTCTTTCTCCTTGAGAAGTCAAAAGACTAAGATGAATAACTAATTTTTGTATATAAGGTATCTATATTTAGATAACTTATGGGGAGGTAGATCTTATCCGAAAAATTATTGCTCGAGCCGTACCAGGATAAAACCTCGTATACATTATCCGAGGGGGTATTTTTATTGTCTATCTAGCCCAATGAGCTACCTATAAAATTGTTGTAATGATCTTTGAGTTTCAAACTCTTTGGGTAGTGGGTTTTTATGATCGAAAAAAAAGGAATTTTATTTAAATATTCCTTCCTTTTCTAGATTTCCTTAAAAAAGGAGCTAAGTTCCCTAAAAATATTTATGATATTTTGAAGAGGGCAAACTTAATTATATTTAAGAGAGGGAAAATATCTCTTAACAAATTGAAACTCATTTAAGGAGGTAATGAAAATAATGAAATTTCAATTAATGAAACTATTGAAAGTAGTGAAGGACCTACTGGACATCCTGAACGAAACAAAACTTCTAATCAAAAGGGAATTTGATAAAAGATATCAAATTTACGCGGTGAAAAATTTCAGGAAAATTTTTGTATATTTTCGTCCAATATATAAGTATATATTCTATTTTCCATTTTTTTTTCTCATATACTATATTCTTTTAATAATTGGTCTTCCCGTACTATACTATGTGATAATGTTTCTAAACTATGCGAGACGCTATATATGGGCAAAGATAGAACATTTTCTATCTCAATGAAATAAGAGACTTCCCAGAAAAAATTTGAAATCCTGTTTTGTACAAGATTTTATTATTCATTAATAAAATCTTGTTTTTTTATTATAGGCCATAAATAAGCCTAGGATCTTCTCTTGATGTGTCTAATATTTTGTCTTAATGTAGTTATAATCCAAAAATTCATTTATTTCTCTGTCATTACGGGATTGACAATAGCGTATCGTGCCGATAGAATATTCTAACTGGAGGGATTTACAATAGCACGTTGTGATATAGAATTAGTTTCTATGTCAATAAAAAAAAAAATATATATATATATTTTTTTTATTCAATAATGAAGAATTGATTTTTCTGGATCAGAAATAACCTGATCCGGAGAGATCACTTGATTTGATTCAGAAATGGTAGATTTCAATTCTAGATCCTTGATCCTTTATTTGTTGGTCATTTCCATAGGTTTATCCCTTTCATTGGAATAACTTTGTATTCCACTTCAATTCTATTTCTATCTTCAATAGATTCCAAATATGGGTTGCTAACTCAATGGTAGAGTACTCGGCTTTTAAGTGCGACTAAGGTCTTTTACACGTTCGGATGAAGTAAAAAATTCGTCCATATCATCGGTAAAGTTCGTAAGACTACGACTGATCCTGAAAGGGAAATGAATGGAAAAAACAGCATGTCGTTCTAACAATCTTGACTTGATGAGACTTGATTTGATCGTATTTGATCAGAACCAGATTTCATCCAAGGAATCGAATAGATGGGAAATATCTATTATATCCGTAGATGGATGTATAATATGCGCATCTGTTCAAACCAATGTTATAAATTTTGGAGTAAAATGCGAATAAATTCGTGGTTAAGTCGAGTGAGTAAATGGATAAAGCTAGATGGCTTGAATCATAAGTAAAACCAGAGGAACGAGCTTCTGTTCCTCATTTTAACGAGGAATTCCCTTTGCTAATCAGACGTTAAGAGCATTTTAGTAACCGATAAGGGGAAGTTTTTCCCTAATATAGATTAGGGATTTATACACCCGCAATGATTCCTGAGTACTCGAGTACAAATGTGTAAGAGAAATAGTGTACTGACCAGGTCAATTTATTCCATGAGTCAGGAGAGCGATCGAACCGCCAATATAAAAGATTTTTGTTCTTCCTTATGACGAATGAGATCTTTGAATAGAGAATCTTCAGATAGGGATTTTCTATTCTGTCCCGACCAGATCGCACCATGTAAAATTTCATAATCCAAGAAGTTTTTATAGGGCCATAGCCGAGGGTTTTTTAATGAATGAGTTCCAAAGAGGTGGAAACAAACATAGATCTTGGCAACAATGCTTTTTATATCCGCTCTTTTTTCAGGAAGATCTTTATGCAATTGCTCATGATTATCATTTAGATAGATCGAGTTCTTCCGAACCGGCGGAAATTTGCATTTCCAATGCTTTTAGTTTTTTAACTGTAAAACGTTCGATTAGTCGGATACGTCAACAGAATGAGTCAATTGTTTTATTTTGGAATTGTAATCGAAATCAATGGATTGATCGCAATAGGAGTTCTTCTTCTGAATTGATATTAGAAGGCTTGGTAGTGGTCTTGGAAATTTCGTTTTCAATGCGATTAAAACATTCTCTAGAAGTTATGAATGGATGGAAGAGTTTCCGATCCACCCATTGCCTATTTCCTCTTATGGAGGAGAAATTCCCACATTCTAATTATATATTAGATATACGAGTACCCTACTCTATTCATCCGGAGATTTTGGTTCGAGCTTTTCGTCGCTGGATCCGGGATGCTCCTTCTTTGCATCTATTACGACGCATTCTTTATGAATGTCAAAATAGTTCTAATGCAGAAAATTTGCAGAAAGCAATTTTGGTTGTCCTGAGAGAAAATACGAAGTTCTACCTGTTCCTATGGAATTCTTATGTTTGTGAATGCGAATCCATTTTAGTTCCTCTTCTGAAACGATCTTCTCATTCACGGTCGTTGTCCTATGGATCTTTTCCCGATCGAACTCATTTTGATCGAAAAATCCAAAATATTCTCATATTTCCGCGTAAAAATTCAAGTAAAAAGATCTGGTTGTTAAAGGATCCTTTCATTCACTATGTGAGATATGGAGAAAGATCCCTTATAGCTCTGAAGGGTACTCACCTTCAAGTGAAAAAATGTAGATATCATCTTCTAAACTTTTGGCAATGTTATTTCCATCTTTGGTTCCAACCGTATAGGGTATGTATTCTTGAATTATCCAAGAATTGTTCCTCTTTTCTAGGTTTTTTTCTGAGTGTTAAAATGAAATCTCTCATGGTTAGGACCAAAATGGTAGATGATTTATGGATTACCTATATCATTACGAATGAATTCGATGCAATAGCCCCTATTAGATCCATAATAGGATTATTAGCTAAAGAAAGGTTCTGCGACATCTCAGGGCGACCAATTAGTAAATTGGCTTGGACCAGTTTATCAGATGATGATATCCTCGATCGATTCGATCGAATTTGGAGAAATCTTTTTCATTACTACAGTGGATCCATCAATCAAGATGGTTTATATTGTATAAAGTATATACTTCTACTTTCATGTGCTAAAACTTTAGCCTGTAAACATAAAACTACGATACGCGTAGTTCGGGAAGAATTAGGTTCGGAACTCTTCACAAAATCGTTCTCAAAAGAACGAGAATTCATTTCTTCGTTCTTTTCAAAGACTCGTTCGCAGAGAGAACGAATTTGGCATTTAGATATTCTCCGGATAATTCCCTTGGCTAATTCCTGGCAAAAGATACAGAATAAAAAAAAAAAATAGAAAACTTATTTGACCAATGAAATGCTTATTGAGCAATTGCCAGGATCAATTCATGATCCTATTGAATTTTTTTCCACCTGGGAACGCAAATGATTATGAAATCAATACATGGAGAAAGCCGTGTGCAATGAAAATTGCAAGCACGGTTTGGGGAGAGATTTCTCGCTCTTATAATAGGAGCAGATAATCCACTCCATCCGACGAGCTCCGGGTTCGAGTCCCGGGCAACCCATATAAATGGGATCCAATTCCCATAGGTACCTATGTCTACTTTTTCTTCTGGATCCAATAAAATACAATTTTTTTTATTGTATAAAAAGCTCTTATTCAAAAACTATTCTTTTTTTTTTTTTTTTTATGGTTCCATAAAAAAAAAAAAAAAATAGGGCATATAATATGTATGTATGTGTATGTATACATACATATTAGAAAGAGTGTGTGTGAAATAGACGTACGAAGGAAATATACGCTTACGAAGTAAGCATATAGTCTATTTAAGATACATCAATATATCTAGAATATAGATAATCTCAATCTTTTTTTATTCATAAAGATATAAAATATTGGTTGACATAGACATATCAACCATGTTATACTGTTGAGTAACAAGCTTTACTTATATGTATGCTTGGGAGCTTCTAATGATTAAATAAACCAAGTTCTAACCATGACCGCAATTCTAGAAAGACGCGAAAGCGCAAGCCTATGGAGTCGTTTTTGTGACTGGATCACTAGCACCGAAAACCGTCTTTACATTGGATGGTTTGGTGTCTTGATGATTCCTACCCTATTGACTGCAACCTCTGTATTCATTATCGCTTTCATTGCAGCTCCTCCAGTAGATATTGATGGTATTCGTGAGCCTGTTTCCGGTTCTCTTCTTTATGGAAACAATATTATCTCCGGTGCTATTATTCCTACCTCTGCAGCTATTGGTCTGCATTTCTATCCCATCTGGGAAGCAGCTTCTGTTGATGAATGGCTATACAACGGCGGTCCTTATGAGCTAATCGTTCTGCACTTCCTACTTGGTGTAGCTTGCTATATGGGTCGTGAGTGGGAGCTTAGCTTCCGTCTAGGTATGCGTCCTTGGATTGCTGTTGCATACTCAGCTCCTGTTGCAGCTGCTGCTGCTGTTTTCTTGATCTACCCCATCGGTCAAGGAAGCTTCTCTGACGGTATGCCTCTAGGAATCTCGGGTACTTTCAATTTCATGATCGTATTCCAGGCTGAGCACAATATTCTTATGCATCCATTTCACATGTTAGGTGTAGCTGGCGTATTCGGCGGCTCTCTATTTAGTGCTATGCATGGTTCCTTGGTAACTTCGAGTTTGATCAGGGAAACCACCGAAAATGAGTCTGCTAATGCAGGTTACAAATTCGGTCAAGAAGAAGAAACCTACAATATTGTAGCTGCTCACGGTTATTTCGGCCGATTGATCTTCCAATATGCTAGTTTCAACAACTCCCGTTCTCTACATTTCTTTTTAGCTGCTTGGCCTGTAGTAGGTATCTGGTTTACTGCTCTGGGCATCAGCACTATGGCATTCAACTTAAATGGATTCAATTTCAACCAATCTGTAGTTGACAGTCAAGGTCGTGTAATTAACACTTGGGCCGATATCATTAATCGTGCTAACCTTGGTATGGAAGTTATGCACGAACGTAACGCTCACAACTTCCCTCTAGATCTAGCTGCTGTTGAAGCTATTTCTATAGACGGATAATTACTCAATCCGATGGATTGTTAGTGTGTTTCAATCCTTGAAAAGGAAAAGACAGTACCAAACCTTTCAATAAAATGAAAGGTTTGGTATTTTTCCGTCTAAACGTTTTTTCAAGCTGTAAATCAGAACGGTAAATCTGGACTCTAAATCTAGACTCTAAATCTAGACTCTAAATCTAGACTCTAAATCTAGACTCTAAATCTAGACTTATAGCCCAGACTGGGCTATAAACCCAGACGGTAAATCCGTCGTCCCTTTGAGACTATCTCGGACGGACTCTTCTAAATCATAGAAAAGCTAAATCATAGAAAAGCTTTCTTTAAATTCACTCGGGCGTTGACATTGGGTCAACGCCCGAGTGGCTCATGGGGGCGGATTGTAAATCCGTCGGCATATTATCAACATGATCCATCGGTAATTTTTATGTCAATTATGTCGATTTATCACATCGATGAAAAGGTAATTAGTTATAGAACCCCCCGATATACATATATATAGATAGATATATATATATCTATTACCTGTAGATATAGACACGTCTCTATACTTTCAAGGAAATATCAGAAATAAATAGATATGTGCATCCTGCATCCAGCAAGGATTGAACCTACAACTCTCTAATTATGAGATGAGTTGACTGCTTTGTCCATTCAGCATAAGATGGTGAATATGAACCAATTCAGTCAATAATCTGAGTATAAACTCAGATCCCATTTTGATTTGGGTACCCAAATTCATTCTCTCATATTCAATTCAAGCCAAGTGTATACCCAATAGAAAACAGAGGTATACAACTACTAACTTATTCAAAAGTTTATTGGGAGTTGGTTATCGTTCTTGCAACACTTTGATTTCATGTCAGAGCTTGCCAGCTCAGACTCAAATGTGAGTTCACTTGTTGGGACTTAGACACTCCAAGGAATGACCGTAGACAGAGACTGTCACTTGGTCTGGGGCGGACGTAGCCAAGTGGATCAAGGCAGTGGATTGTGAATCCACCACGCGCGGGTTCAATCCCCGTCGTTCGCC